TGATTCCTAAACTAGATGGTTTTGGGGTCTGTCAAGAAATTCGTAAAAATTCAGATGTCCCGATAATAATTTTGACGGCTTTGGGTGATTTAGCCGATAAACTTACAGGATTTGAGTTGGGAGCTGACGACTATATTGTTAAACCGTTTGCACCTAAGGAGTTAGAAGTTAGGGTAAAAGCCATTCTAAAAAGAGTAAACAAAAATCTTTCTAAAATTGCCATTTCAGCTGCTGAAATGATCTCTATTGGAAGGATAAAAATTGATACTAATAAAAGACAAGTGTATAAACATAACAAGAAAATTCGTTTGACAGGTATGGAATTTAATCTATTAGAACTATTAATAAGCAATTCAGGTAAACCTTTTTCACGTTCATCCATTTTAAAGGAGTTATGGGGTTATACACCCGAAAGAAATGTTGATACAAGAGTTGTAGATGTTCATATATCCAGATTGAGATCAAAGCTAGAACACGATCCTAGTAACCCTGATTTAATATTAACCGCTCGTGGGATTGGTTATTTATTTCAAAATCTGCATAGATCAAAACTAACCGATTAAAACTTATCTTCTTCTTTTTTTTAGCATAGATTTTATGTCCCAAGCTTGCTTTTTTTTCAGGAGTAAGTAATAATTATAATATTATAAGTTTGTACTTATAATAATTCAGCTTTAAATACTTCTCATTATTATAATTAGTATTAACAAATTGAACTTGTAGCTGTTTGAGTTTTATAAAATTTTATTGGAGAATTTTTTATGACCATAGCCATTGGGCAGGAAGACAATCGTGGATGGTTTGATCTTGTAGACGATTGGTTAAAAAGAGATCGTTTTGTATTCGTTGGATGGTCCGGTTTACTGTTATTTCCAACATCTTACTTAGCGTTAGGCGGTTGGTTTACTGGGACTACTTTTGTTACTTCATGGTATACTCATGGTTTAGCTAGTTCTTACCTTGAGGGATGTAACTTTTTTACAGCTGCTGTGTCTACTCCAGCTAATAGCATGGGGCATTCTCTTCTTCTTTTGTGGGGACCTGAAGCTCAAGGTGATTTTACTCGTTGGTGTCAAATAGGAGGTTTATGGACTTTCTGTGCGCTCCATGGTGCATTCGGTCTAATAGGATTCTGCCTAAGACAATTTGAAATAGCTAGATTAGTAGGAATCAGACCTTACAACGCCATTGCATTTTCTGGTCCTATTGCTATATTCGTTTCTGTATTTCTTATGTACCCGCTAGGACAAGCAAGTTGGTTCTTCGCTCCAAGTTTTGGAGTTGCTGCAATCTTCAGATTCTTGTTATTTATACAAGGCTTTCACAACTTTACACTAAACCCATTCCACATGATGGGGGTTGCTGGTATTTTGGGAGGAGCTTTACTATGTGCAATTCACGGAGCCACTGTACAAAATACTTTATTTGAAGATGGAGATGCTGCTAACACTTTCAGAGCATTTACTCCAACTCAAGCAGAAGAAACCTACTCCATGGTGACTGCGAATAGATTTTGGTCTCAAGTATTTGGTGTTGCTTTCTCCAACAAAAGATGGTTACACTTCTTTATGCTTTTTGTTCCATTAGCAGGCTTATGGACAAGTGCTATCGGAATTGTGGGTCTTGCATTAAACTTGAGAGCTTACGATTTTGTCTCTCAAGAGCTTAGAGCAGCGGAAGATCCAGAGTTTGAAACATTCTACACAAAAAATATCCTTCTAAACGAAGGTATTCGTTCTTGGATGGCCGCACAGGACCAACCGCATGAAAACTTTATATTCCCTGAGGAGGTTTTACCACGTGGAAACGCCCTTTAATTCAGCCATAGGTGTCGCAGGTCGAGATATTGAGTCTACAGGATTTGCCTGGTGGTCTGGTAATTCTCGTTTAATTAATGTATCTGGAAAACTCCTTGGAGCTCACGTAGCTCATGCAGGTCTTATGGTTTTTTGGTGTGGAGCTATGACTTTATTCGAGGTAGCACACTATATTCCTGAGAAGCCTCTATACGAGCAAGGTTTAATTCTATTACCACACTTAGCCGTTTTAGGCTGGGGCGTAGGGCCAGGTGGTGAAATCGTAGATATCTATCCTTACTTTGTAGTCGGAGTTCTTCATTTAATATCATCAGCAGTTTTAGGGTTCGGGGGGGTGTACCATTCCCTGATAGGCCCAGACACTTTAGAAGAATCTTTCCCAGCATTTGGGTACGACTGGAGAGATAAAAATAAGATTACTACGATCCTTGGCATCCATTTGGTAATTCTTGGATTCGGAGCGTTGCTTCTAGTAATAAAAGCAATGTATCTAGGTGGTGTATACGACACTTGGGCACCTGGTGGTGGTGATGTTCGTATCATTGACAGCCCTACTTTAAATCCTGTTGTAATTTTTGGTTACGTTCTAAAATCTCCATGGGGTGGTGATGGCTGGATTGTAAGCGTAAATAACATGGAAGATATAATCGGAGGACATATATGGATAGGACTGACATGTATAGTAGGAGGTTTTTGGCATATTTTAACTAAACCTTTTGCTTGGGCACGAAGAGCTTACGTGTGGTCTGGAGAAGCCTATTTATCGTATAGTTTAGTAGCCGTGTCTTTAATGGCTTTAATTGCAAGTCAGTATTCATGGTACAATAACACAGCGTATCCTAGTGAGTTCTATGGACCAACCGGTCCAGAAGCCTCTCAAGCTCAAGCGTTTACCTTCTTGGTGAGAGACCAAAGGTTAGGAGCAAATGTTGCTTCAGCTCAAGGTCCGACTGGTTTAGGTAAATATCTGATGAGATCTCCAAGTGGAGAGATCATTTTAGGTGGTGAGACTCAACGATTCTGGGACTTAAGAGCTCCTTGGATTGAGCCTCTTAGAGGTCCTAACGGGTTAGATTTAAATAAAATCAAGAACGACATACAACCTTGGCAAGAAAGAAGAGCAGCAGAGTACATGACTCATGCTCCTCTAGGTTCACTAAACTCAGTTGGGGGTGTTGCGACAGAAATTAACTCAGTTAACTTTGTCTCTCCTCGCAGCTGGCTAACATGTGCGCATTTCTTCTTAGGTTTTGCATTTTATATAGGACATCTTTGGCATGCTGGTCGTGCTAGAGCAGCCGCAGCAGGTTTCGAGAAAGGTATTAACCGTGAGAACGAGCCAACACTTTCTTTAAGACCTTTAGACTAGGTCAAATTAGAAACCCTTTATAAAGGGTTTCTAATTTGACCTAGTCTAAAGGTCTTAAAGAATCCCTATGAAATGTAGTACTCCCTTACCAGTTATAGACTCAATTAAAATTGCAATAAAAAATCCTAGCATTGCTAATCTCCCGTTCCAGTTTTCAGACGAACTCGTAAAACCCCAGACCCAAGTAAAGCTTTTATCTTTTATAGTCATATAGTTAAATTACTTATAGTATTATTAGTGACGATTTGAAAGAGATATTAAAATATTTTTAGACTGAACAAAAGTTATATGACAAATTCAATAACCCTATTATTTTCCTCTCTTTTAGGATTTTTACAAATTTACCTAATTCTTCTTTTAATTCGTGTATCTCTTACGTGGTTTCCAAATGTAAATTGGTATGGGCAACCTTTTTACTCATTAAGCCGAATCACTGATCCTTACTTAAGAATGTTTAGAGGTATTGTACCACCGTTAATTGGGATTGATATCTCTCCTATTTTGGGATTTATATTATTACAATGTATCATGCAAATTGCTAGTAATATAGGATTAAACATTAATTAGATGTAATTTTATAGACAGTTCATAGAAAATGTTCTAAAAATATATCTATAATGTAGATTCCTGTTAACAATTAACCCCACTTAAGCAAATGATAAAACTTAGATTAAAAAGGTATGGACGGAAAGGACAAAGTAGCTACAGAATAGTAGTTATGTTGGAAGCTAGCAAGAGAGACGGAAAAGCCCTTGAGGAATTAGGTTTCTATAACCCTAGAACAAAAGAACTCAACCTAAATTTAGCCAGAACTAGAATTAGATTAGCTCAAGGAGCTCAGCCTACCACTACAGTTAGCAATCTAATAAAGAAGATTGGGATTTAACTATAATTATATATAAAATCGTTTTTAAAAAGGAGGTAAATGTTGACAAAATTTACGCTAAGAGTTCTATGGTTAGAAAACAATGTTGCTTTATCCGTTGATCAAGTACTAGGTAACTCCACCAGCCCATTAACCTGTTACTTTTTTTGGCCTCGAAATGATGCCTGGGAACAAATTAAATCAGAACTTGAATCTAAACCGTGGATCTCAGAAAGAGATAAAATTATGCTTCTAAACAAAGTAACCGAAATTATTAATTACTGGCAAGAGCAGGGTAAAAAATTATCATTTGCAGAAGTTCAGTCTAAATTTCCAGATCTCATTTTTGCTGGAAATAGTTAGATTTAATTAGAGAAAACATAAGAATAATGTTTTCTCTAAAAAGAAGTTATTCAGAACACTACATACTAGATTACATTAAGTTTACCTATGGATATCTCTGAGCACTCATTTAAACTAAAATTGTTAGAATATAAAAGTCAATCAAAGACTCAAAAACCTGGGATTATCTTAAAAAAAAAATTTCTTTCTAACCTATATTTAAAAGTTCTATATTCTTTTCTTCTAAAAAAAGTTTTATCAGGTAAGATCCATGGACGATTGTTAACTTATTACTTTGGAAAGTGTAAAGAACAGATTCATGGCTTACCTAAGCAAGAAGTCTACAAGAACATAATTTTTCATGATTCAAATTATAATCAAACTATAGCCTTAAGCCAACTATACGATATATGTAATGAAAACTAAAACAGATTATTATAAGCTTCTAGGTAATTTTATCTTTGTTACGATTACTTATCTTTCTTTTACTACTAATGATATTACATTAAACCGAAAGAGTCCTTTAGATAAAATTAAAACTATTAATCTTGATAAGGAAAGAGAAAGCTTTTTTTCACTGAAAAATAAAATCGTATTGGATTTAAAACATAGGTCCCTTATTGCTTTATACAAAAAGAACTTTGAAAAAATGGAATTTTATATTGATTATGAAGGTAAGCTTATTGGATATAATGTTACCTTTAATTGGAAAAAAGAGTTCCTGGATAACAAAGAATTATTTTCAGAAAATAAAAAATTGTTACGCAGTACTCTTTTTGGAAGCGTTATTTTATCAAAATAAGCTCGCTGTTAAGATTGTTTGTCCACTACTATACATTCAGTTGTCAAAATCATACTTGCTATGGAAGCAGCGTTTTGAAGTGCAGATCTAGTTACTTTAGCTGGATCAATAATACCTTCCTCATACATATCAACAATTGCTCCGGTTGAAGCGTTATAACCAATATTGAAGTCACTATTTTTAATGTCTTCAATAATAATAGCTGCATTAACACCCGTATTCTCCACAATCCGACGAAGTGGATAGGATAACGCTTTTTCAACAATTAAAGCTCCTATTAACTCTTCTTCAATTAAATTTTCTTTTGCCCAATTTTCTAAATCCCTTGATATATGTGTCAAAGTAGCACCACCCCCTGGGACTATGCCTTCTTCAACAGCTGCTTTAGTTGCATTTATTGCATCTTCTAAACGAAGTTTTTTATCTTTGATTAGATCGACCCTATACTTTTATGAAAGAGGCCTTCTATAAGAACCGTACGTGCAAGTTTCCTTGCATACGGCTCGTAGTTCACTAACGTATTTCGCCGAGTTGTTTAATCTGTAAATTATGAAATTAAAATAGTAAAATATACATTTATTATTACCGGTATCGGGGTATACGCCTACTTATTCAGGAACTAAATTCAGATGTAATTGTTTTATACTGTAATTAAATTAAGACTTTTAAATCAAACTTACTACATAAGTTTTCAATTCTTTGTAATTTAAAAATAATATGACTTTAAATATTAGAAAATATATACATATAGTTATGAGTAGTATATAAGTTCAAAAATATTTTGAATGCAGTCGTAAATCTTTTTAAGTGAAGTTTAATTTATCTTACAAATAAGTCAAAGACTGCTTCGAATAACTTTTTAGAAAAATAGTTTTCAAAACCATTAGAATCAGTACCAAAACCATAATCAGCCTACTACTTTGACCTTCATAACACTTTTTACATATCATATATTAAATGATACATTTATTTAGATTCAATTCCTATGTAATATTTGGTTTGTCCAATTGTATCTCAATAAATTTTCTTGTAAAAAAAAGGCTATTTAAAATTTAAAATAAAAACTCAACTTTTTTTTACTAATTTTTATGTGAGTGTAAATTATTTATCTGACCTAAAATAATATTTCTTATGTTTAAAATCTAAAAACGATACTTTTAACTGCTTAATAAAATCATAAATACAGTTGCTAATAGTTTTATAAGTTTCTACATCGAGATTACAGGATTATTTTCTATCATTTATCCAAAAATGAAACTTTTTAATTACTTTAAGAAAATTCTTGAGACGGCTTAAGTATCTTCTCGTATGTAATCTTTGTGAACTTTGAGGTAATTACACCTTTTCCTACCCGTCATAAGCTATACAGGGAAATAATGACTAACCCCTACCTATTTAGGAAACTAGTGACGTTTTTTATCGTTTCAAATGCCAATTTTTACGTAATTTTAAGCTCCTCCAATTCACCCACACATGACTTAAGAGAGTACCTAAAGAAATGATTTTGATACAAGTTTATGTGTTACCTAACCACACTTTTACGATGTGTTAGTTGAGACTAAGATGTTTTTTCAGGAGGTTTACATTAAGTTAGCTTTGATTACTTGCCAGAGGGCAGTGTGGCTTATCGTATAAACCTCTGATTCCCCCGTGATATCCCGGCTTCACTTTGATAATAAATCTCTGTGCGGGCACTATTGGCGTCACCTCTCCTCTAAGGGGCTGGACTTACACCAACATCAGCACTTGCTTATATAAGAATACATTCTTATATTCTAGTTTCACCTTATTTAAGATTCAGACTAGAAACGAATCGCACCATTTCAGTCTCAGTAGCAGCACCAACTTTTACAACTGCAACCCCACCGGCTAGCTTTGCTAATCTTTCTTGAAGTTTCTCTTTCTCATAAGATGAATCACTCGCATCAATTTGTCTTCTGATCTGCTCACACCTTGCTTTAACTTCACGCTCATTGCCTTCAGCTATAATAGTTGTCCCATCTTTTGTTATGGTTACTCTTCGAGCTTGCCCAAGCATATCGATATGTAACGATTCAAGACTAAACCCTGCATCTTCTGATATAACTTCACCTCCGGTTAAAATGGCTATATCATCTAACATCGCTTTTCTTCTATCTCCAAACCCAGGAGCTCTAACACCTGCGACATTTAAAATTCCACGAATTTTATTGACAACAAGAGTTGCTAAAGCTTCTTTTTCTATATCTTCTGCAATGATAAGTAAAGGTCGTCCAGTTTTTGCTACAAGTTCTAAAACTGGAATCAATTCTTGTTGAACTAAAGTGATTTTTTTATCAGTAAGTAAAATATACGGGTTTTCTTGAAGGACTTCCATTCGATCGGTATCTGTAACCATGTATGGAGAAATGTATCCTTTTTCAAAATACATACCTTCAGTCATTTCTAATTCAGTGATGGTTGATTTACCTTCTTCAAGAGAGATAACACCTTCTCTCCCAACTTTGTTAATAGCATTAGCAATCATCTGACCGACTTCATCATCATTTCCTGCTGAAATTGTCGCAACTTGCGTTATTGACTTTGTATCTTCTACTGGTCTCGAGTATTCTGAAATTTGACTTACAACAAATTGAGTTGCTTTTTCTATCCCCCTTTTTAAGGCAATTGGATTAGAACCAGCTGCAACATTTCGTAAGCCTTGCTTAACTATAGCATGAGCTAATACAGTTGCCGTTGTCGTTCCATCTCCTGCTACATCATTTGTTTTAGAAGCCGCTTGCCTAATTAACGCCACTCCTGTATTTTCTATGTGATCTTCCAATTCAATTTCTTTTGCAATAGTTACTCCATCGTTAACAATTTGAGGAGCTCCAAACTTTCTTTCTAGAACTACATTTCTACCTTTAGGGCCTAATGTAACAGACACTGCTTCTGCCAAAATATCCATTCCTTTTTCTAATGCTCGTCGAGCATTTTCTTGGTATAAGATTACTTTACTCATACAAGATTTTATTTAAATTAGAATTTAACCTAAACACATTATTCTTATAATGAAAGAATCAGAAGTATTTGTAAATACAAAATCAAGGTTTTTATATTTTAAATTTAGAGACCACGAAGGTTAGATCGTTTAGCTATTTTTTTTAAAACAAATTCTTAATTTATTCTTGATATTTTTAATTTTTCCATGCTAGTATATTATGTATGAGGTGCTTGTAGCTCAGTGGATTAGAGCACGTGGCTACGAACCACGGTGTCGGGGGTTCGAATCCCTCCTTGCACGTTACAAAAAATATTTTAAATTTAAAACTTGACATAATTCTTGAGAATGATATTATAAGTGAAAATCTTGGGGTGTCGCCAAGTGGTAAGGCAGCGGACTTTGACTCCGCCATTCGTAGGTTCGAATCCTCCCACCCCAGTTTAATGTGATGATTTTAATCGGCTTTTAAATGTCTAATGATATAATGTATTAAAAAATAGTACATTATTCAACATTCTTTTATCTTTATGGCTGTTATACAATTTATCCAAGGTCTTAATGAAGAGGTAGTGCCAGATGTAAAGTTAACTCGTTCTAGAGATGGGAGTACAGGAACCGCAACTTTTAGATTTTCTAATCCTAAGGTTTTAGAACAAACTAGTGTCCAAGGAGTTATAACTGGAATGTACCTTGTAGATGAAGAAGGACAAATAGTTACTCGAGATGTTAATGCTAGATTTGTTAATGGAAAACCACAAGGTATAGAAGCTGTCCACATTATGCAAGATAAAGATGCATGGGATCGGTTCATGAGATTCATGGAGCGATACTCAGAAAATAATGGCCTGACTTTTACTAAGTTTTCAAAAAACCAAAACTAATTTAATTTTTACTTGTATTAGAATCGGATAAAATAAAATTACTTAAATTAATACTTTTATTTTTGATGATTCTCTATATTCTAGTTTTATTTACTTTTTTTTTTTTATATAGTAATATTCTCATTATAAATAGGCGATTGTAGCCAAGTGGTTAAGGCAATGGGTTGTGGCTCCATTATTCGCGGGTTCGATTCCCGTCATTCGCCCTTATTGGTTTTAAAAGTGTATCCCAAGGTAATTCTTTAAGCTGAGACACTGTTTTTGTTTGAGTTTTATCTAAAAGTCTACTAATGTATCTTTCCACGTTTCGTTTAGTAACATTTAAATCTCTTGCGACTTCTTTAATTTTGTAACCGAATAAAATTCTTCGTAAAATTAACTCTTCTTGACATGTTAACCGTATGGAAAGACAAGATATAATCTTAAATTTTTTTTTTATTTCAGTTATAGATTCTTGAATGAGTATGTAATTACTTAACAAATACTCCATCCAGATATTTTTACTCATCACAATGTTTTTTATCATGTATTCAAGCTCTCGTGGATCAAAAGGTTTAGAAATATACATAGTACAACCTAAGCTATACCCATAAATTCGATCTTCCGTTAAGCCTTTAGCTGTTAAAAAGATTACAGGAATATGCCTAAATTTTTCGCTTTTTCTCATGAAAAAAATAAATGGATAATGTGTGTCTACATTTGGCAAATTATCCATTACAACACAATCGGGTATTATTTTTTCCATTTGAATCCATGCATTAGATGTGTTTTCTACAGCTAAAACATTTATCTGTTTTTTATACAAGTATCTCTTTGTTGCTTCAAGTAATTTCTTCTCAGAATCTAACATTAATACTAAAATTGTTTTACTTTCCTGAACTTTTTGTTTCATTTGATTTTTTTTTTACTTTACTTTTTGTGATATATTATATGTATACAGATTGTTATATCAAAGGCCTGTGTTAATTACTTCAAATTTATAAAAAATACTACTATTTTATCTTTATGGGAAAAGTTTATGATTGGTTTGAGGAAAGATTAGAAATCCAAGCTATAGCAGATGATATTACAAGTAAATACGTCCCACCCCATGTAAATATCTTTTATTGCATTGGCGGTATAACATTTACTTGCTTTATAATTCAAGTTGCAACTGGATTTGCAATGACATTTTATTATAGACCTACGGTTGCCGAAGCATTTGCTTCTGTAGAATATATTATGACAGAGGTAAACTATGGGTGGTTATTTAGATCAATGCACAGATGGTCTGCTAGTATGATGGTTCTCATGATGATTTTACACATTTTCAGAGTGTATCTGACCGGTGGGTTTAAAAAACCAAGAGAATTAACTTGGGTGACTGGAGTAACTCTCGCGGTAGTAACAGTTTCATTTGGAGTGACAGGATACTCATTGCCATGGGATCAAGTAGGCTATTGGGCTTGTAAAATAGTAACCGGCGTTCCAGAAGCTATACCTGTTGTTGGAGGATTACTAGTAGAACTTCTAAGAGGAAGTGTTAGTGTAGGGCAAACGACATTAACTCGGTTTTATAGCGCTCATACATTTGTTCTACCCGTAGCTGCAGCTGTTCTTATGCTAACTCATTTTTTAATGATTCGAAAACAAGGTATTTCAGGTCCTTTGTAATTTTTACAATAGTTGTTATTATAATCAAATTTTTCATCGAGGAAATTACTTATGTCAGTATTAAAAAAACCAGATTTGACAGATCCCAAGTTAAGAGCAAAATTAGCAAAAGGTATGGGCCATAATTACTATGGAGAACCAGCTTGGCCAAATGATCTTCTTTATATGTTTCCAGTTGTTATTTTAGGAACTCTGGGATGCATGGTTGGGCTATCAGTATTATCCCCTTCTCCACTTGGAGAGAAGGCAGATCCTTTTGCTACACCTTTAGAAATCCTTCCAGAATGGTACTTTTTCCCAACCTTTAACTTGTTACGTGTTATTCCAAACAAATTACTTGGAGTTTTATCAATGGCTTCAGTACCTCTAGGTTTAATTACAGTACCATTTATTGAAAGTATTAATAAATTTCAAAATCCATTTCGTAGACCCTTCGCGATGATTTTGTTTTTATTTAGTGTAGTGTTTGCTATATGGTTAGGTATAGGTGCTTGCTTGCCAATAAACCAAGCATTAACATTAGGATTATTTTAATAATCACATTACGTAACTCATAGAATTTATAATGAGTTACGTAATCTGGTTACTTAACTTTTACTTTAGCGCCAGCGTCCTCCAATTGTTTTTTTGCAGCTTCAGCTTCATCCTTTGATACTCCTTCTTTTATATTTTTAGGAGTCGATTCAACTAAGTCTTTCGCCTCTTTTAAACCTAACCCAGTAAGAGTTCGAACTACTTTCAACACCGCTATTTTTTTGTCCGCCGGGACTTCTTGTAGAATCAAGTCAAATTCTGTTTTCTCTTCAACCTCTTGGGCTACAGAAACTAAGGATGGTGCCGCCACAGTGACTAATCCTCCAGATGCAGATGCAGTAACATTAAATGTTGTTTCAATTTGCTTTACAAGCTCAGCTGCTTCTAACAATGTAAGTGATTTAAGTTGTTCAATAATGTCCTCAACTTTTCCTGTCATAAAACGTGATATTTTTTATAAGTGAGTTACTAGTGAATTAAAAGAGTAGTTTAGGGTTTACACAAAAACTTTATCTCGAAAACTTGTAATATCTAATATTATGGAAGGACCCATAGTAGTACATATATAAAAGCTTTTCCAGTATCTTCCTTTTGCTCCAGAAGGTCTGTTTTTATCGACTGATTCCTGAATAGCTTCTAAATTCGCTAATAAATCTTCAACTGAAAAGCTAGCTTTACCGAAAGGTACGTGTACAATACCACTTTTGTCTGCTCGATATTCCAACTTTCCTTTCTTAAATTCTTCAATAGCACTTTTTACATCTGATGTTACAGTCCCTGATTTTGGTGAAGGCATTAGACCTCTTGGTCCTAAAATTTTACCCAGTTTTGCTATTGAAGGCATCATATCTGGAGTCGCAATAAGCTTGTCAAAGTTGATAACTCCCTTCAAAATGTCTTGAATAAGCTCTTCAGATCCTGCAGTCTCAGCTCCAGCATTTATAGATTCACTAACTTTATCCCCTTGGGTGATAACAGCAATTCTAATTTTTTTTCCAGTACCTTTAGGTAAAATAACTGTTGTTCTTAATTGCTGATCTGCATACTTTGTATCTAATCTTAGGTTTATATGAGCTTCAGCAGTTTCAACAAATTTTGCTGTGGCTGTCTCTTTTAGTAATGATAGAGCTTCTCTTGCTTTATAAGCTTTAGATTCAATTTTTTCATGAATTTTTTTCGTTCTTTGTGAGATTTTTGCCATTGATTTATGTATTAAATATTAATCTTTTATTACTATTCCCATGTTTTTAGCCGTACCTAAGATAATCTTTATTGCCGATTCTTTTTTCTTAGTGTTTAAATCAGGGAGTTTTGTGTCTGCAATCTCTTCTAACTGTTTTTTCGTAATAGAACCAACCTTTTTCTTTTGTGGATCACCTGAACCTTTCGAGATGCCTGCCGCTTTTATAAGTAAAACTGAAGCAGGAGGTGTCTTTAACACAAAAGTATAACTTCTATCATCATAAACCGTAATTTCGACTGGGATTACAAAACCTATCTTATCTGAAGTTTTTGCATTGTATTCTTTACAAAACATTACGATATTAACCCCTCTTTGTCCTAAAGCTGGACCCACTGGAGGCGCAGGTGTAGCTTTTCCAGCATCTAAAGCAAGCTTAACAACTGCAACAATCTTTTTAGCCATAAATTTTTTTATTTTAATAGATATCAAACGCTATTTTAATTATAGCGTATCTTTACTTGAAAGATCTCGTTAAAATTTTACACGCCCTGAAGGATTTGAACCCTCGACACCAGGTTTTGGAGACCTGCGTTCTACCAACTGAACTAAGGACGCTTCTTATGTCTTTAGGAGAGAGAGGGATTCGAACCCTCGTTAAGTTTACCTTAAACAGCATTTCCAGTGCTGCGCCTTAAACCACTCGACCATCTCTCCTATAATATATAACCCAAAGAAACAAATATTTATAAAATTTGAGTTTTTCTTTGGGTTACAACACACTTAAACTTCTTCAAAAAATAAAGAAGGCTTCTTCATGCCAGGAACCAGGCTTGAACTGGTGACACGTGGATTTTCAATCCACTGCTCTACCAACTGAGCTATCCCGGCCTCTAAGAACTATCTTACTTTATAAGCGATCATTTGACAACTTCTTTAAGAAAAAATCATTTAGAGTAAGTAAATTAATTTATTTTTTAGCTAACTCTAACTTTTCTCCAAGTAAAACTTGGACTTTTCCATTTATATCAACATCTACAACGGCTGTATCTCCTTCTCTAATTTTTTCGGATAAAAATTCTTCTGATAACGTATCCTCTAAAAGTCTCATAACAGCTCTACGTAAAGGTCGGGCACCATAAGTAGGATTATAACCTTCATCGATTAAATATGACTTGAACCTTGCTGTTACTTCTAACTGTATACCTTTCTCGGAAATTCGTGTAAACACTTCTTTTAACATTATCTCGGCGATCTCACCAACTTCATCTTTTGTTAATTGTCGGAATACAATAATTTCATCTAGTCGGTTTAAAAACTCAGGTCTAAAATACTGTTTTAGTTCTTCATTAACTAAACTTTTTATTCGATTATACTGTGTGTCGTTTACACTTTCAGAAAGTTCGAAACCAAGACCACCGCCCCCTTTTTCGATAACTTTTGATCCGACGTTTGATGTTAAAATTAACATAGTGTTTTTAAAATCTACTGTCCTTCCTTTAGAATCGGTTAACCTACCATCTTCTAAAATTTGTAATAAAAGATTAAAAATATCTGGATGGCCTTTTTCTATCTCATCAAATAGTATAACCGTGTAAGGTCGTCTTCTTACAGCCTCTGTTAATTGTCCTCCTTCATTATACCCAACATATCCGGGTGGAGAACCAATTAATTTTGATACTGTGTGTCTTTCCATGTATTCTGACATATCTAATCTCACCATTGCTTCCTCTGAACCAAAAAAGTAAGATGCAAGAGCTTTGGTTAATTCTGTTTTACCAACCCCAGTGGGACCTGAAAATATAAAACTAGCGATCGGTCGATTTGGATTTTTCAGTCCTACTCTAGCTCTGCGAATAGCTCTTGAAACTGCAACTACAGCCTCATCTTGACCTATTATTCTACCGTGTAGTGTTTCTTCCATCTGAAGAAGTTTTTCAGATTCACTTCGAGTCATTTTATTTACGGGTATACCAGTCCAAGATGCCACAATTTGTGCTATATCTTCTTCGGTAACTACTGAGACATCTTTAGTTGGTTCAGTTTCTCCTTTCTTACTTTGAGCTATAGCTGCAATTTGAGCTTTTATTTCCATTTCCCTATCTCGAAGCTGCCCAGCTGTCTCAAAATCTTGACCTCTTACAGCTTCATCTTTTTGTTTTAAGACTTCTCGCAATTCTTTGTCTAACTCTTTTGCTGCGGGTGGCAATTGAGAGTGTAGTAATCGAACTCGAGACCCAGCCTCATCTATCAAATCTATTGCTTTGTCTGGTAAAAACCTATCGGCTATGTATTGATCAGCAAACTTAGCTGCTGCAATCAAGGCTTCATCAGAAATAACTAATTTGTGATGTTTTTCGTAACGATCACGTAATCCATATAAAATTTCTATAGTTTCTTCAACGCTAGGTTCCCCTACAACTACAGGTTGAAATCGTCTTTCTAAAGCAGGATCTTTTTCTATATGTTTTCTATATTCTTCTAGAGTTGTAGCTCCAATACATTGCATTTCACCTCTTGCTAACGCTGGCTTAAGAATATTAGCCGCATCTATAGCACCTTCAGCAGCTCCCGCTCCAATCAAAGTATGAACTTCATCAATAACCAAAATTACGTTATTTGCAACTTTAATTTCATCGATTATCTTTTTTAATCTTTCTTCAAATTCGCCTCTGTATTTTGTCCCTGCAACTAATAAACCAATATCTAAAGTTACAACCCTTTTGTCTTCTAAAATATCGGGAACATCACGATTAGTTATTCTTTGTGCTAAACCTTCAGCAATTGCTGTCTTTCCAACTCCAGGTTCACCTATTAAAATAGGATTATTCTTTGTTCTTCTTCCTAAGATTTGTATCACTCGTTCAATCTCTTTCTGTCTTCCGATAACAGGGTCTAGTTTACCTTCAGCAGCTTTTTGTGTTAAATTGCTACCGAATTCTTCTAATGTAGGTGTTTTACCTTTATTTTGTTGTGTTCCAGTTGATGTCTCTGCAGTATCACCTAATAATCGTATAACTTGAGTTCTGATTTTAGTAAGGTCTAATGATAAATTTTCTAATACCCTAGAAGCTACTCCTTCTCCTTCTCTAATTAATCCTAAAAGTAAATGCTCTGTTCCAATGTAATTGTGCCCAAGTTGTCTTGCTTCTTCTAAAGATAACTCTAAAACTCTTTTTGCTCTTGGAGTAAATGGAATTTCAACTGCAACAAATCCAGATCCTCTACCAATGATTTTTTCGACTTCAGTCCTAGCATCCTTTAAATTTGCACCCATTGATTTTAAAACTTTTGCTGCGATTCCAGTGCCTTCACCTATTAGCCCTAATAAAATTTGCTCTGTTCCTACGAAGTTATGTCCTAGTCTACGAGCTTCTTCTTGCGCTAACATAATGACTTTTATAGCTTTCTCAGTAAAGCGTTCAAACATATTATCAAATTTCGTATTGTTACGTATCTTTCTTTGATTTCCTTTTTATCATAAAATTACTGTCAAATCTTGTTTAGTAAAATTTAATAAAGCAATACTTAAATAAACATTTCCAGTGTATTTTTTTTAAATTATGTATAATAATCTTTTTTAAACACGGAATATATATCTTATGGAAATAAAGATTCAGACATCCGAATTGCCGCTGGTTAAAATTCAAAACAAATTTTTAAATTCAACTCTGCCTGTAATTAAAGTTGGTGATACTATAAAATTAGGAGTCTCTATTTTAGAAGGTAACAAAGAGAGAGTTCAGTTTAATGAAGGAGTTATTATTGCAGTAAAAAACTCAGGATTAAATAAGACTATAACCCTTAGAAGAGTCTTGCAAGGAGTCGGCGTAGAAAGAGTTTATCTAATTCATTCTCCTAAAATAAAGAGTGTCGAAATTATACGAAGATCTTCAGTCAGACGAGCTAAACTGTATTATCTTAGATTACGAGTTGGGAAAGCTACTCGTTTACAACAGAAATTTGAGTAAATGTAAATTTATATCTAGCACTTGTACGTGTTTTACTTTTGTGCTAGAATCAAAATTGTTCAGTAGTTTGGGTCGATGCCCGAGTGGTTAAAGGGGGCGGACTGTAAATCCGCTGGCTATGCCTACGTTGGTTCAAATCCAACTCGGCCCATTTAAAATTATATACCTAACATTTGAGAATTACTCTTACCTGGAGCAACCATTGGATAGCAATTTGTGTCAGGAGTAACATGGACGTCCATAATAACTGGTCCATCATACTCTATAAAATCATTTACAGATTTTTCTAACTCTTCTCTAGTTTTTATTAAAATACCTCGTATCCCAAAAGACTCTCCTAATCGAATAAAATTTGGTGCTCCCTTTTCCATATTTGAATGGGAATATCTTTCCCCGTAAAATGCCTGCTGCCATTGTCTTACCATACCCTGCCATTTATTATTAATTATCACTATTTTTATCGGTAATCCATACTGTGCCACAGTACCAAGCTCTTGCATATTCATTTGAAAACTAGCGTCTCCAGAAATACAAATTACCTGTGAGTTTGGGTGTGCTATTTGTGTTCCGATAGCAGCCGGTAATCCGTATCCCATTGTTCCTAATCCTGCACTTGTAATCCATTTTTTTTGGCTTGTTTTAATAAACTGAGCAGCCCACATTTGGTGCTGTCCAACATCAGTTGTCCAGTATGCATCTAAGCATCTCAGATTTATTTCTGAAATTACTTCTTGAGGAGATAAATTTTTTGTGTTTCTTGGTACTAATAAAGGGTACTCACTTCTCCATCTAGATAACCTTTTCCTCCAAGGAGCAGTTTGATCATATGCGGGCTTACCAAGACTTCTTAACACTTTTAATAATTCCTGAACAACTTCTTTAACTTCTCCAACTATTCCAACTTGTGGAACTCTGTTTTTTCCCACTTCTGCTGGATCAATATCAACATGTATAATTTGAGCGTGGCAAGCAAATTCATCTAATTTACCTGTTACTCGATCGTCAAACCGAGCACCTAATGCAATTAGCAAATCACATTCACTTACGGCGTAGTTTGCGTACACAGTCCCATGCATTCCTAACATTCCAAGTGAAAGTATACTAGTTTCACTTATAATACCTTTACCCATTAGGGTTGTAGCAACGGGTAACTGGAGGTACTGTGATAATTGAGAAATCTCTTCATGTGCATTTGAAGTAATGGCACCCCCTCCAACATATAATAATGGCTGGTTAGACTGAAGAATAAGATTGGCTGCCTGTTCAATTCGATTTTTGTATTCATTTTTTATTACAGGGCAACCAAGTAAATTAACATTTCCAGGTTCTACTGGGGTATACTCAAATTGTTCTAAACCAACATCCTTGGGAATATCAATTAAAACAGGACCTGGTCTTTTGTACTTACAAATAAAAAATGCCGCAGCAACAATTCTAGACATATCTTCTGTTTTTCGAACTACATAAGAATGTTTCACAATTGGTAATGTTATTCCAAAAATGTCTATTTCTTGAAATGCATCAGTACCAATAAATGATCTTCCTACTTGTCCAGTAATTACCAATATAGGTATAGAATCCATGTGAGCTGTTGCAATTCCTGTTACTAAATTTGTAGCTCCAGGACCAGAAGTAGCAAGACAAACTCCAACTTTTCCAGTAGATCGAGAGTATGCATCACTAGCATGCGCTGCTCCCTGTTCATGGCGCACAAGAATATGTTCTATAAATCCTTCTTTTTCCCAAGCATATAACTCATCATAGACAGGCAGAATTGCACCTCCTGGATATCCAAATACATGCTTTACACCATGTCGAACTAAACTATCAATTAATGCAAATGCACCCGTCGTTTCTCTTTTTACAAAATCAGAAGTTGCCATAATATTTTGTTTAAAAGTATATTTTTATAAATTTAGCATAGCTTTTAGAGTGCAAATGAGAAATGTTGCAACTAAAAATGTAGATATAATTAAAATAACTGTTGTCTGAGGACGTTTAAGTAAATTGAAAAATGGGCCTAATATAATTAAAACTAACCCTAAAGTGGATGAAATAAAGAATCTTGGAAATCTTAATAGGTTTTCCCAAAAATCAGACATAACCGTATAATGTTTTTTTTAGCAAACTAGAAATGAAAATATTTAAATTAACTCGCTTTTAATTTGTTTTCTTATTTTATATTAATATTTTTATCAAATAAATTTAAATATTCTGTTAAATATTCTGAGATTAATTTTTTGTTGATTCAGAATCATTAACATGATAATCTATAAAATATAATCGAGGCTTAGTAGCTCAGTGGTTAGAGCAGGGGATTCATAAGCCCAAGGTCGCAGGTTCAAATCCCGCCTGAGCCAAAACTATGGAATTAGGGAAGCATACAATAAAAAACAGTATTAAACACATTTCGGAGAGGTGGCTGAGTGGTCGAAAGCGTCGGATTGCTAATCCGATGTGTGATTACATCACACCGAGAGTTCAAATCTCTTCCTCTCCTAATAAATTACCTGAAAGTTTTTACATACAAATGGGATCGTAGTTCAATTGGTTAGAGCACCGCCCTGTCACGGCGGAAGTTGCGGGTTCGAGCCCCGTCGATCCCGTCTATATAATTTAAATAAGTAGGCTTAGACAATAATTTCATTATTGAAAATGAACAATAAAAATTGCATCTTATCCTAATTCTTATGGTTCATTCTAAAACGGATCTTATTTTTTAATATTAAGAAAAATAACTAATCTTGTCAGGTACTTTCGTAAAATCATTTACAATATTTCTAAATTCTTCCCCATTTATAGTTTCTTTTTCTATTAGCAAATCAACTAATTTATCTATTACAATTCGGTTATCTTTTATTATCTGTGTAGTTTCATTATGACAATGTTGAATTATTGATCGCACCTGCATATCAATTTTAGATGCAATATCTTCAGAATACTCTAAACTAGACCCCATAGATCGACCAAGAAAAGGATCTGAAGTTTGATTTTCTAAAGCTAATGGGCCTATATTCGACATTCCAAAACGCGTTACCATTTGTCTAGCCATGGAAGTTACTTGCTGAAGATCATTACCAGCCCCTGTTGTAACTTCTGGAAATCCAAAGACTACCTCCTCTGCAACACGACCACCTAAAGCTCCCATGATTCGAGCAATGATTTGTGATTTCGAAATTAAAGACTGATCCTCAGCAGGTGTAAACCAAGTTAGGCCTTTTGCTTGTCCACGCGGAACTAAAGTCACTTTCTGAACTGGATCGTGATGGTGTAAAAGTGTACCAACTATGGCATGTCCTACTTCATGATATGCGATCAATCTTTTAGTTTTGCTATCTATTAATGTCGTTCCTTCCATACCTGCTATTACTCTATCAATTGCAGCATCTATCTCTGACATAGTTGTAAAATCTTTTCTTCTTCTAGCAGTTAATATCGCTCCTTCATTTAGCAAGTTAGCTAAGTCAGCCCCAGAAAATCCAGGTGTTCTTTTTGCTATTACCTCTAACGATACTTCTGGAGACAATTTTTTATTCTTTGCGTGAACATTTAAAATATCTAATCTCCCTCTAATATCAGGTACATTTACAGTAACTTGTCTATCAAATCGACCTGGTCTTAAAAGAGCTGAGTCTAAGACATCCACTCGGTTTGTGGCTGCAATTACTATTACACCAGTATTTCCTTCAAACCCATCCATTTCTGTCAAAAGTTGGTTTAAAGTCTGTTCTCGTTCATCATTCCCTCCTCCAATTCCTGTCCCTCTCTGACGCCCCACAGCATCTATCTCATCTATAAAAACAATACAAGGTGAGTTTTCTTTTGCTTTTTGAAATAAATCTCGTACTCTTGAGGCACCTACTCCTACGAACATCTCCACAAATTCTGAACCCGATATACTAAAAAAAGGTACTCCAGCCTCACCTGCGATCGCTTTTGCTAATAATGTTTTCCCAGTGCCTGGAGGCCCGACTAAGATAACACCTTTTGGAATCTTGGCTCCAACTGCTTTAAATCGTTCCGGTCTCTTTAGAAAAGAGACTACCTCTTGAAATTCTTCTTTTGCTTCATCTACTCCTGCAACATCGTTAAAAGACACCCCAGTTTTTGCTTCCATTGAAAATCTAGCCTTAGATTTACCAAATCCCATAGCTTGTCCTGGCCCTCCTTGTAAGTTGTTAGATCTGCGGAATAAAAATGCTAATCCTCCAATTAATAACAAAGGAAAGAGTAGATTGCCAAGAATACTCCAGTTTGAAGAAGAATCAGAGATTGGATGGGCGTCGATATCAACGTTCGCTTTACGCAATTTTGAAATCAATTCGGGAGCTCCATTTGGTAATTCAACTCTAATCCGCTGTATTCGATTTCCCAATTCTGGACCAATCGCTTCGACAATTCCAGTATGACTATCGTCATATAAATCGACTTTTTTTATCCAACCCATCTCTAAATATTCAAGAAACCTTCCATAAGTCATTCTAGAACTAGCAACGTTTTTTCCAAAATCTGCGTTATTTGTATTATTAAACCCTTGCCAAAGAAAAAATATAACAATTAAAATTGGCAAAGACCATAACAAAATAGTTTTCCAAGATAGTTTCATTTATTTTAAATTTAATTATTTTTTAGACTGCTTATTTTTGAATAATAGTGATTGGTCTAAAACTTTTAAATTTAAATTATTTCTTGAAATAAAAAAAAGCTTTATTATAAAGAACTAGAACTTTTTTAAGAAAGTACTTAATGTTAGGTTACAAAACTTAAAAGTAAGTATTTAGCTATTCTTTTAGGTATCCTGATAAAAATAACATTAAAAATCTTTACAAGGATATGGTAAAAAGAGGATCGCAGGTACGAATTTTACGCAAAGAATCTTATTGGTATCATGATATTGGAACTGTAGCTACTGTTGATACTAGTGGGGTTAGATATCCTGTAGTTGTTAGATTCGAAAAAGTTAGTTACAGTGGTGTTAATACTAATAATTTCTCACTAGATGAAGTTGTTGAGGTAAAAAAATAAACGTAACAGAACATAAAAGATCTTATTTAAGATCTTTTATGTTCTATTACGTTACTTTAGTTTCCAAGGCTAGCCCAATCAACATCTACATTTTCTAAGATTAAAGAAGAATTATAGATTTGTAAGATAATTAATAAGAATACAAAGAATAAAAGCATAACGAAACCCATAATTGGAGTTGTACCCCAGCCTGGAGAAACTTTACCGTACTCAGAGTTTAGCGGTCTTAAAAGTTCACCTAATCTTGTTCTTAATGCCATCGTTTATATAGTAAAAATTTTTTTTATTTTTCCAGTATCATACTTATAGTATTATAAAAAACAATTGATTTCAATGTTAGATCTATTATGGAAACTGCAACAGTTCTTATTATTTTCATAGCTAGCTTACTTCTTGGTGTGACAGGTTATTCAATGTATACAGCTTTTGGTCCTGGATCTAAAGATCTTAGAGACCCGTTCGAAGATCATGGTGCGATTCGTTTCCTGTTACAGTTAGAAATATCATCAAAACAGAATAAAAATAATATTATTTTTATAACTATAGCGTAATGCAAGTGAGGGAGTTTCTCAAGTCTTGCTATCTAGGGGAGAGATTAATGCGAAAGTGTCTATGCCACTATTTACTGGTAAAGCTAGAAAACACAACCTAATCAGAACAGAATAATAATTTACTGAACACTGGGGTATCGTAAGTTAATATGTTAAATCCACAAAAAATACCTAATTCGATGGCATAAGATTATACATTTTTTATGCTATAGCTTAATTCCTCTTACACTACTCTCATGATAGTACGTGTCTCTCTAAGATTTAAGCAGGTATATTGGATCTTAACTAAAGTAACAAACAAATTAAGCTATGGAACGAATAGAAACAATCTTATTTACATTATAATTATGTAATTTGAGTTAATTGGGTAGGATGAGAAGTAACTTTCTACAGATTTTGCGGTAAACTTTGCAAAACGTTATATGGAACAAGACTTAAATAGTACTTCCTGGAAAACATTAAGATGGGATAAATTTCGTAATAATGTAAAATATCTTCAAAAAAAAATACATGAAGCTCATAAAAATAAAGATTATACAAGCTTTAAAAGATTTCAAAAACTTCTCTTTAAGAGTAAATCTTTACAGTACTTGGCTGTACATGAGGTAACAACTTTTTATCAGACAGTTGGAATATTTTTATCAGAGAAAAAAAAATTACATTATGTTGACCGAGTAGATTTTATTATAAATAACATAGCTACATTTAATTCAGATTTTAGTTGTACTCCGCATCAATCCTTTGTAGCGACTTTTATAAATAACTTAGAATATGAGATTATATTTTATGTTCTACAACAAGGAGTAGTCTTTCTATCAAAAGATTATGTTGTACCTAAATTATTCCTACCAAATCAAAACTTTTTTGAAATAAGCTTATCTTTCCTGAACATAGATCTGAAAAATCAGTACAAAAAGATATTACTTCCAACAAGTTATAAATATTTATTTTGGCAGGCTTTTATTAAAGTTTATTTCAGTAAAGAAGCTTTCGTCTTTCGACCTTTTTCAACTAAAATAACAAGAACTAATGATTATGATTTTTTAGTGTGTAAAAAATTGATATGTTCCTTAGTCAAAGTATTTGATTCTAATTTTTTTGTTCGATTAAACAATTTGTATAAGAAAATTTCACTTTTCTTTAAACGTAAAGTCTTTTTCACTAAAAATTATTTAAAAAAAAATATTTACTATTTAAAAATCTGGTTAACCAAACTTCTTGGGTTTTTACCCTCAAAACAGTATTTTCCTTTCTTGACTTTCTAGTGTAAAAAGTTTTGCATAATGATTTCTTTTTGCAATATTTATAATTTAGTTAATAATTTCTTTAAAAATAAATGTTCATAAGATAATTATTTTACTGCATTGTTAGAAGCCGTATGAAATAAAAGTTTCATGTACGGTTTTGAATAAGAGGTATTTTAGTGATGTAAAAACCGACTTTAACAAGACTAACATTAAGAAGTAATCTTTATAAATAGAGACCGCAAAGGCCATAGGAATGCCTTACGGTCTCTATTTTTTTACTATATTTTATTTTTTCGCGATTCGCGGTGGGTCTCTAAAAAATACTGCAAAGAAAATTACACCTAATGTCCCTGCAAGTAGGAAAACGTACACTAATGTTTCCATAGCTATTATTATTTATTTTGTGTAAATTGTAGTAGGTTAATGAGTTTGCTTTATACTGCACCTTGTTTTTTCGTGCTTCTATCGCCAAGCTTTTGGAAGGCACCAAATTCGACTTGTTCAGTAATTTCGGCACCTATACCACTAAATACATCTCTAAATAAAGTTCTTGAACCATGCCATAAATGACCTAAGAAGAAAAGTAAGGCAAAGTTTGCATGTCCAAATGTATACCACCCTCTAGGACTACTTCTAAATACCCCGTCAGACTCTAATGTAGTTCTATCAAACTCTAGAACTTCTCCTAATTGAGCTTTTCTAGCATATTTTTTCACAGTTGGAGCATCAGTATAAACTTGTCCATTTAACTTACCACCATAAAAACTTACAGTTACACCTACTTGTTCTATACTGTACTTAGATTCAGCTCGTCTAAAAGGTATATCAGCTCGAATTATACCGTCTTTATCAACAAGTATAACTGGAAAAGTCTCAAAAAATGCAGGCATACGTCGCACAATTAGTTCCCGTCCTTCCTTATCTTGGAAGATTGGGTGACCTAACCAAGCTTCAGCAATCCCATCTCCTTTATTCATAGGACCAGCTCGGAAAAGACCACCTTTTGCTGGGTTGTTAACTAGAGTAAAATATGTATATTTTCCCCGTCTTCCGATCCGGACGTGAAACTTTCATCTCATCCGGCTCTCGGTTATTAATTTTAATAAGGTGTTTAAGAAATTCTCTCTTTATGATTTTCGCTTTTTAATAGTGGCATCTTCCATCTAAGGTTTCAAATAAAATCAAAGCTTAAAAAGTTTTATAAGAAATCAGTTAACTTTTGAAAAGCTGTGGAAAGACTTTATCCACGAAAGCTTAGGTAAATAAATATTAGGCTTATCTTCTTTATCTTCTCTACTTGCTAAGACCCAGTTATTTTTATGTACTATTTTTTTGTAGACCCAAATCTTATTAGTTGGAAAGTAAAGTTCTTTCAGCTTAAACTTATTTTTACCTGAAGCTTTTCTTCGGAACACCCACCTTTTTAATTGATCACAAATCACGTGATCAATCTGCCTAAAATCTTTTGAACATTCACAATGTACATAATAATTAGCCCATTTTATTAAAATGGGTTTTAACTTTTGTATTAGTTTATACGTTGATACAGCTTTACTTTTCTTTAGAGTTTCACGAATAGTCTGTAAAAAGATTACTTTCGCATTCTTGGAAACATGTATCTTAAGTCGGTAATATTTTTGCCAAGTTATTAAAATAATATGGAATCCTAGAAAATCAAATCCTTCTGCAACTTTCTTTATTGAAGTACGTTCTTGATGTAACTTTAGTCCTAACATAGATAACCAATGATTTAAAACCAAGGGTGATTTTTCTATTAGCTCAGACCACAAGCTTGCAATTAAAAAATTATTTTTATATTTAATTATCTGCATTCTTGTATAGGTTTCATAATTTTTACTTGATATTTCTAAATTTATTGACCATTTTCTTAAGTATATTTCTAAGCCGTGTAAAGTTATAGACGCTAATAAAGGAAAAATTATTTTTTCTTCATGTTTACATGAACTTTTAAAAAATTCCTCTGATTCTTGAATTGAATTATTTAATAAACCTCTTTGAAGCCAAACTTCAACCTGCTTTGCTATACTTCGAATTGTATTTATTTTCTGAGTAAATAAAACTGGGTTAAGTCTTTCAAAAGACAAAATCGTAGTTAAAGTACTAACTGATTTATTTTGAATTTTGTTATATATCTCTTCTATAATATCTTTTGACCTTTTTTCATAATCAAAATTACTAGATCCAGCTTTAAGTAAAGCTTTCCATTGAGGTTCTAGTGCTAACTTTACTAAATATTGTTTTGCTTGGTCTTTTATCAAAGTCATTTTTAAGCGTTCAGATTTTTTCTTCTGCTTTAAGAATTCTTTTTCAAAGCTTGTGCTAACATCCAATTCTAGAGATTTCGCTAAATACAACTTATACTTGTAAAGTTCGTTGGTGTCGTTAAATCTATTATGTGTAGTTACTTCTCGTACAGATAGTAATTTTCCATCTACACTAGATGTTAACTTTCTTTGAAGAAAATGAACTGTTTTAAGATTATTTCTTAACATTGCCTTATAAATTCGATTTTGTAACCTGGAAATCCTAAACTCGATAAGTTGCCATTCGATTTGATTCCACGCATAAATGCTCATAATTGTAAAGGTAAATCGAATTTATAATAACCCACTACTACGTCTGCATATATTAAACACACTTTTTTTGCATTTAATCTTTGGCTTTTTAGTAGTGTCCTATTCTTAGATTCCTTATGTTTTTGAAGTCTTACTTTTAAGTAAAAATCTAAGATTTTCTTGTTGATCAATTGTATTAATTTCGAAGTAATTAGGACGGTCAAATACCTGAGACGAAAGTCCATTTAGAACTTTTTCCAGCCTAATGCAGGTAACATTGCATAAGGTTTCGTGTTGTATTTATTTACAAGTATCTAATTTTATATTTAAATTTTTATGATTGATACACTCAGGCTTAAAAACCTTCGAATTATTCTTTTAAAAAGAATCCATATACGTTCTACCAAAAACCTTATGCTTAAACTAAAGCAGCTTTCAACGTACTGCTCATCAAGGTTTTAGGGCAAGCTTCTGGATAAGCTGAGGGAATTACACCCTATACAATGAATCCATTGATATTTTTCAATCTGTTTTTTATCAAAGAAGATATTATACAGTTCCAAGTCGCACGTTACCCACATAATCATAAAAAGCTAATTTATCTGGTATTCTTGACCATGCTTCGCTTAAAGATAATCCTTCGTTCAGAGAGTTTTCTACTCTTCTCTCAATCTCTTGTTGGAAATATCCACTATCCCATTGATATCTAGTTGGACCAAATAATTCAACAGGAGTTGTTGCACTACCATACCACATTGTTCCTGTTACTATGAAAGCGGACCAGAAAACTGCTGCGATACTGCTAGACAACACTGTTTCTATATTCCCCATTCTAAGAGCTCTGTAAAGTCTTTGAGGTGGTCTCACAGCAATATGAAAAATTCCAGCTAGAAAACCAAGTATGCCAGCTGCTATGTGGTGTGAAGCTATTCCACTTGGATTAAATGGGTTAAAACCTTCTGGACCCCACGCAGGTGCTACTGGCTGAACTTTACCTGTTATACCGTAGGCATCAGAAACCCAAATTCCGGGTCCCCATGCTCCTGTCACGTGAAAAGCTCCGAATCCAAAACACAATACTCCAGATAGTAACAAATGGATACCAAAGATTTTAGGTAAGTCTAAGGCTGGGTTACCAGTTCTTGGATCTCTAAATAGTTCTAAAAGACGAGTCGATGAATACGTTTTACATCTCTCTTCCGAAACTGTACGTGATATTTTCATATCATACAGCTACTCAGTTGAGTAATTCCCAGTCTGAAACATCAAAATAAACTATTTTAAAACAATGTTATTTGAATAAAAAGCATGGAGTAAATTAGATCTTAATTAAAAGAGTTTAGATAAACATATATTTCTAACCTTTAATATAGATACAACATTACACTTCCATTGACTTTTTTAATCGATAACAGTCTTTGTGAGTACATAATTTTACTCCATAGTTTGTAGTAAACTCCAACTTTTTATCTGTATTATTCCAATACTTTTTAAAACCTTTATTCAAAGTCCCTGTCTTATTTTTAGACCATCGACGCAGTTTTAAATGTAATAAATAATCCATTCTCACTATAGTCTCACGCATCATAACTTGAGGTATGTTAGCAAACTTAAATATCCACTTTTTTATTAAAAAATTTAATCGATAAATTAAAGCTTCTTGATCAGAAACAACACTCCTTTTGATTAACAAAGATAGTTGCTTTTGATGAGTTAAACATTCTTTTTGAGAAGGTTTTATTAAGGTTAGTAGTCTATGTATGCTGCTTTTCTTTATAATACGTTGTTGTATTGTAATCACAGAAAAATTAAAGATTTCTTTGTCTCTTTTATACTTACAACTACTAAAATTATTCAAACCAATAGTATACCCTAGATAAGTATATTTTTTACAAAGTTGAAGACCAATTCCTCCTAACCAAATATCTAAATTTTTTTTATACTCCTTGATACATGTTGGGTTATCATGTAGTGCTACGAACTCACACCCATGATAAACAAAATTTACCTGACTATAATCAGTCATTAATCCGTACTTTTGGCTGTAATACAACGATAAAAAAACGGATTTTTGAAGTATAAATTGCATCTTATACAGTAACACGTGAGCTAAGAGTAAGCATAAATTGTTACAAACCCTGGAAGAAAATATTTCTTTTTGTATAGATTCCAATTCTAACCATGATTTTAACTTTTTATAAATTTTACCCTTGTAAAAACCCAGTTCTACTAGTAATTTGCTAATGTTAAGTTTTTGATCATTTTTTTGAATAAAAGACTTTAACATATACTTTGGTTTTTTGTTAATAGTAAATAAGATGTGAGCAGCTGTGCTATTAAGAGCTTGATGAAATAAAGATTTTTTTAACTTTTTCTCAAATCTTGCTTTCCATTCAGGCACCAGCATTAACAAAAAAATATTCTGATTAATCTTATTTTCTAAACAAAGTTTAGGTACACTCTTACAAGTTAGAATATTATTCTGCTTGAATTCACTTGATTTTTTAATAAGTATAATGGCTCTTTTAAGGCTACTTTTTCTAGTGAAATTATATTTAAAAACAATCTTACGTATTTTTTTTTTCTTGTTTTTATAATATAAGTCTTGGATCACTAAAATCCTAGCATGATAAGATTTTAAAAGGGTGTGTTGAAGCTTACGGACTATTTTTAGATCGTTGTACTTTGATGCTAAGTAAATTCTTTTTTGTAGTTTTCGGATATGTGTTTTAATAAGTTTTATATTATTAAACTCCCACCCTTCTTTCGACTTAGGTGTTTTTTCCATAGTAAAGTTTACTTATTACTCTCTGCGTTTTACGTTAGCATATCCTAGCTATTAAGCTTTCCTTTTTTAGGCAATATTCGTTTTACGAATTAGGCTTTTGCTTCTTAAAACATCTTAAATTTTTTATTTTTCATAGTTATCTTATAAAAAAATAGATAAGCTGAAACATAAAAATCTTTCCCTGTTCCATAATGTTATGTCAAGTTCTTTAGGGCCTGTCTTTCCTACGGGGGTCTAAGTTAACGCGCTGATATGCTTGGAAGAACATAACAGACTTTACCCTACACTGTTTTCAGTGTTTAAGGATGTATGAATTTTCAAACAACTTGTTCTCCTTAATTGGCTTTAACGAAGGCTTTGACGACAGTTTGTATATTTATTTTCTACCCCACAATGCCTTTTTTGAGATGATCTCATTTGAGGTTGCATATGAAACTTTTGCTCGTAAATTACGTTTTCAGTTATTTTCGTAATTTACTTCTAATCCTGCATGTACATCTTTTGTTTCCAATGATTAATGTAAGGATAATTTGCTTTCAACCTCGCGTTAGAGGCGATAGGATTTTCACCTACAAAAACATTACAGTTAAAATTTTTTATTAATTTACTCTTCCCCAGTTTTAAACTGTTTCGGAGAACAGGTCGCACTCCCAAAATTGCCAATGCCAAACGGCTGCAAGAAATAGTAAACCTGATAACCCGATATGAGCTAGGGCCACACCCTCAAAACTCCAGAAACCTGGGTTAGAGATACTTTCTCCAGTAATACTCCATCCTCCCCAAGAATCGGTTACACCAATCCGGGCCATAAATGGCATAACAAACATGCCTTGTCTCCACATAGGGTTAAGAACCGGATCGGATGGGTCAAACACTGCTAATTCATATAAAGCCATAGACCCTGCCCACCCTGCTACAAGAGAAGTATGCATTAAGTGAACAGCAATCAATCTTCCTGGATCATTTAAAACGACTGTGTGTACTCTATACCAAGGTAAACCCATTGAACGTATTCCTCCGTTAAAATATTTTAGTTAACTTTCTTACTTTTACTGGTAATTTATGTACCTAATTAAGAATTATACACTGAAATTTAATTCTTGTAATCTTTATCTCGATAAGGTAACTAATATTGATTTTGTAATCAACCTGTAGTATATTAAATCAGAATAAAATTTTATTTATACTTAACTTTTAATAAAATACAAGTAGTAGACAAAAATAATGCATAACCGCATGTGGTTTGCGCAAATGGTAATAGTTTCTTTCTAAATCTTTGTACTTTCATAACTATTAAAACAACTTTTTTCATTAAGGAGAAATGTAACAAATGACAACTTATAAAATTAAATTAACTGGTTCTGGAGTTGATGCGACAATTAACTGTCCTGATGACCAGTATATTCTAGATGCTGCAGAAGAACAAGGCATAGATCTTCCATATTCTTGTCGTGCAGGTGCTTGCTCAACGTGTGCTGGTAAAGTGGTATCTGGTACGGTTGATCAATCAGATCAATCATTTTTAGATGATAGCCAAATTGCAGCAGGATTCGTTTTAACTTGCGTTGCTTATCCTACTTCAAATGCTACTATCTTAACACATCAAGAAGAGTCTCTGTATTAAGCTTAAATTCTCAAAAACGTAACAGGGTATACCCTGTTACGTTTTTGGGAAGTTTATATCTTTACCTCTATTTGAACACCGGAAGGCAAATCTAACTTCATTAATGAATCAATAGTTTTTGAAGAAGGATCATAAATATCAATAATCCGTTTATGAACTCTAGTTTCAAAATGTTCCCTAGAATCTTTATTCACATGTGGAGATCTTAAAACACAATAGATTTTTCGTTTCGTAGGCATTGGTATAGGACCCATAGTTAACGAATTACTTTGACAGGCAGTACTGATAATCTTCTCGCAAGAATCATGTAATAAAAATGTATTGTAACTATTAAGTTTAATCCTAATTTTTTGTTTCTTCATAGAAGTAAGTATAGGTTATTCGATTATCTTAGACACTACCCCAGCACCAACCGTCCTACCACCTTCTCGAATAGCAAACCTCATTCCTTTTTCTATGGCAATTGGATGAATCAATTGTGCCATCATTTTAATACGGTCTCCAGGCATAACCATTTCTGCGGCAGTCCCATCATCACTTGTAAATTGAGTTATTGTTCCAGTAACATCTGTTGTTCTCACATAAAACTGTGGCCTATATCCTGTAAAGAATGGTGTGTGTCGACCGCCTTCTTCTTTAGTCAGAACGTATACCTCACCTTCAAATTTCGTGTGAGGTGTTATAGAGCCTGGCTTAGATAAAACCATACCTCTTTCGATATCTACTTTTTGAATGCCTCTCAATAAAATACCTACATTATCTCCTGCCATAGCTTCTTCTAGACTTTTCTGAAACATTTCAAGCCCTGTAATAGTTGTATTACGAGTTTCACGAAGTCCAACAATCTCGATAGTATCACCGACTTTAACTTGCCCTCGTTCTACTCTTCCTGTTGCAACAGTACCTCGACCCGTTATCGAAAATACATCTTCTACAGCCATTAGAAAACTTTTATCCACTTCTCTTTCCGGAGTTGGGATGTAAGAATCAACTTTATCCATTAAACTGTAAATAGTATCCACCCATTTATCTTGCCCTCTGGTGATTTTTGGATTATTTGTTAATGCTTCTAATGCTAGTAACGCAGAACCTGAAACAAAAGGAATGTCATCTCCTGGAAAATCATATTTAGATAATAATTCCTGAACTTCAAGCTGAACTAATTCTAATAACTCTGCATCGTCTACCATATCAGCTTTATTTAGGAATACAACTATATGTGGGACACCAACTTGTTTCGCTAGTAAAATATGTTCTCGTGTTTGTGGCATAGGTCCATCTGCAGCCGAACATACTAAAATTGCTCCATCCATTTGAGCAGCTCCCGTAATCATGTTTTTTACATAGTCTGCGTGACCTGGACAATCTACATGAGCATAGTGTCTTTTTTCTGTTTCATATTCAATATGAGCTGTATTGATAGTTATACCTCTAGCTCTTTCCTCGGGAGCAGAATCAATCTCATCAAATTTTTTAGTAATGCCAGTGTAAACTGCTAATGTTGCTGAAATCGCTGCTGTTAAAGTTGTCTTACCATGATCTACGTGCCCAATTGTTCCAATATTTACATGCGGTTTTGATCGTTCGAATTTAGCTCTTGCCATAAGTTTTTTGTAGAAGTGTTATACAGTCTCTTTGCTTTTGTATCTATAAATAAATTCCGATTAAAACCTATAATGTGCAAAAGCTTTGTTGGCTTCTGCCATTCGGTGCGTTTCTTCCCTCTTTCTTATAGAGTTGCCAGTTTCATTTGCGGAGTCCATAATTTCATTTGCTAGTTTTATCGGCATACTTTTACCTGATCTCTCTCTCGAAAACTTAGTTATCCATCTCAATGCTAGATTTGTTCCTCTAAAAGCTCTAACCTCCATAGGTACTTGATAGGTGGACCCACCAATTCTTTTAGCTTTTACTTCAACCAAAGGTGTAACCTTTCTTATTGCTGTTTCTAAAATATTTAATGGATCTTCGTTTGTTTTAGTTTTTATAATTTCAAGTGCTTGATAGATTATTCTTTGTGCAAGATGTTTTTTACCTTGTTGAAGAATCCGAACACTTAACATACTAATAAGTCGACTATTGTAAACAGGATCAGGTAAACTTAATCTTTTTTTTGCTGTGGTACGTCTGGACATATCTTATGCTGTGATTAGAAATGATTTTTTATTACTTTGGTTTTTTCGCCCCGTATTTGGACCTACTTTGTTTTCTATCTTTTACACCAGAAGCGTCCAAAGTACCTCGTATGATATGATATCTAACACCTGGAAGATCTTTTACTCTTCCACCTCGTATGAGTACAACAGAGTGTTCTTGAATATTATGCCCAACTCCTGGAATATATGCTGTCACTTCGAAACCTGATGTTAATCTCACTCGTGCAACTTTTCTTAACGCTGAGTTCGGTTTTTTTGGAGTTGTTGTATAAACCCTTGTACAAACACCTCGTCTTTGAGGACAGCTTTTTAGAGCTGGCGATTTTGTTTTCCTTTTAATTTGTTCTCTTTCATATCTAACCAGTTGCTGAATTGTTGGCATAGCTAAGTTTTTAATAACTTTAAATTTATAGGTTATCTTTATTTGAAATGTTATACTTTTTTAGGAACCGTTCCACCCGACCTTCAGTGTCTAAAAGTCTTTGCGAACCCGTGTAAAAAGGATGATTTCCAGACCAAATATCTACACTTAGCTCAGGTTTTGTAGATCCTACTGTCATAATTAATTGACCATCACAGTATACTTTAGTATCGTGATTCCATTTTGGATGAATGTTTTTTTTTGGCATAAGTGTGTATATCGTGTTATCGTTTAGAAAACTGAGGAGCTTTCCTTGCTTTTCGAAGCCCATACTTCTTTCTTTCTTTCGAGCGAGAGTCCCTTGTTAAATAACCTTCAAATTTCAACGCAATCCTATTTTCAGGATTCGTTTTGCATAGAGCTCTAGCTAACCCAAGACGTATAGCTTCAGTTTGTCCAGTCAAACCTCCTCCCTTAGCATTTATCATAATATCATATTTGTTTGCTAATCCCAAACTTGTCAATGGGGATTGAAAAGTCTGCATGTACGTGGGACTAAGCTGCAAGTACACATCTGCATTGATTCCGTTAATTGTAATATTACCGGACCCTGGAGTTAACGAAACTCTTGCTAGGGCATTTTTTCTATGACCTGTGCCAATATAAACAATATCATTCATAATAAAAGTATTTTAGTTTATAAGTAAAGGATTCTGAGCTTTATGAGGGTGTTCAGACCCTACATACACTTTTAATTTTGTAAAAAGACCACGTCCTAATGAATTTTTTGGTAGCATACCTTTCACCGATTGCTCTATAATCTTTGTTGGAATACGCTTTTTTAGTTCTTTAAAGGTTTCTATAGTCAAACCTCCGGGAGTTCCAGAGTGTTTATAATAGAACTTATCCGTTTCTTTTTTTCCAGTAACCAATATTTTTTCTGCGTTAATAATTATAACTCCCTGATTTAAGCTCTGTCCTTGTACATAATAAACGTTATTTTTACCTAGTAAAATTCGGCTTACTTCTGTCGATAGACGACCTAATGTTTTTGAACTGGCATCAAATAAAAACCACGTAATAGTATCCTCTTTAGAATGATAAAGACTTGTTTTATTCATATATAAAATTACATCACTTATGCTTTAGATTTTTTTCTTTTGGTAAGTTAATCCCTAATCTTTTTTGTAAAGCTTCAATAACTTCTTCAGCAGACTTCTGACCAAAATTCTTTATTTCTAGTAAATCTTCTTGAGAATAGTCTAGTAGATCAGCTACAGAGTGAATCTGTGCTCGTTTTAAACAGTTATAAGCTCGAACGGATAACTGCAGTTCTTCAATTAAAATTTGATTAATTTGTGTACCTTCTAGAAAATGATTTTCCTCTTGTGCTTTGAAATGAATATTCTTTAATGGTGTAAATAAATTTATTAAGTTGGTTGCAGCTTGCCCTATTGCTTCTTGCGGAGAAATACTGCCATTTGTCCATACTTCAATTTCTAATCGATCTTTTATCAAGTGTTGATCACAACGAATTTCTTCGACTGAATAATTCACTTTTTTTACCGGCATAAAAACAGCATCGATCTCTAAGAAATCCGTAGACGGTTCATCTAATAACTTCTCAACTGTATGATATCCTCGCCCGCTTTTTATTACAAACTCAACTTCTAAAATATTATTGTTGCAGATAGTTGCAATGTATTGTTTTGAATCAACTAACTCCAGTTCAGATGGTAGATCAAAACTTTCAGTAGTAATAATCGATGGTCCTTGTACTTTAAGCCGTCCAATCACATGGTCTTTTATATATCCTTTGAAAACAACTTCTTTAAGATTTAGAAGCACCTCAAGAACATCTTCTCTTACACCTGAAATTGTTGAAAACTCGTGGTTAACACCTGCAATCCTAACACCAACAATAGCGATCCCTTCTAAGTCTGAAAGCAAAACACGTCTTAAAGCATTTCCAACGGTAATACCTTGACCTTGTCGTAAGGGCTGTAGGACAAATTTTCCATAATATTCACGAGCTGCAATGTGTTTCGAATCGGTACACTCTATTTCAAACAGAGCTATCATAGTATTAAATATAAAATAATCAAATTATATCCGTCGCTTTTTAGGGGGTCGACACCCGTTGTGGGGAACAGGCGTGATATCCCGTATTAAAGTAATCTCCAGACCTGTTGCCTGCAAAGCTCGTATCGCTGTTTCTCTTCCAGATCCAGGTCCACACACAAGGACTTCCGCTTTTTTTACTCCTTGAATAAGTGCATCTTTTGTTGCTTTTTCAGCTGCTATCTGAGCTGCAAAAGGAGTTCCTTTCTTAGCACCCTTAAAACCAATAGCTCCAGATGAGGCCCAGGCTATAGTTTCGCCAATGCTATTTGTTATAGTTACAATAGTATTGTTAAATGTAGATTGTATGTGGGCAATTCCATTAACGGATGCTTTTTTATTTTTTTTTATGATAGGTTTTTTTAATTGAGTTGCCATTTGTTATTCATTATTGTTGTGTATTACCTATGATTTATTTAGTTACCTTTTTTTTCCCAGCTACTGTTTTTTTAGTACCTCTTTTAGTTCTTGCATTAGTTCTAGTTCTTTGCCCTCGTAATGGCAAACCTAATTTGTGTCTTCGACCTCGTGTACAATTTATTTCAATTAATCTTTTTATATTTACAGACTCTATGCGTCTTGCAGAACCTTCTACTTGATATTCTGTATCAATGATTTCACGTATGTTACTTATATCTTGATCTTGTAAATCTTTGCACCGAATATCTGGGCTTACACGGGCTTTAATTAAAATAGATTGGGAACTAGCTAATCCTATGCCATAAATATAAGTTAATCCAATTTCAATTCTTTTGTTTCTAGGAAGATCTATACCTGCTATTCGAGCCACTATGTTCTCCTTTATAATGTTATTTTTTTATACTATTTTACTTTCTGTTCATTTTTGCACCACCTTGACGAACTTTCAATCTAGGATCTGTCTTGCATATAACGTATAAGCGTCCTCTTCTTCTAACAATCTGACAATCTTTACTACGACCTTTAAGACTACCTATTGAACTCACTACTTTCATACTTTCTCCTTCTACTTTGCTATATCTACTCTAAACTATTTCTAATAGGTACACGATTTACTATACATTAAAAATTTAACTAATAATTTCTTCATAATTTTTTGCAATTAAGTATGTCTGAATTTGTTTAGAAGTATCGATAGCAACTCCAACTAAAATCAAAAGTGAAGTTGCTCCTAAACCTTTAAAAGTTGAAATGCTCGTTATATTTTCTACTATGTTTGGAATTACTGCAACGAGGGCTAAAAATAATGCTCCTAAAAATGTTAATTTATTCAGCGTTTTTTGTAAATAACTCGTTGTAGCTTTACCAGGCCTAACCCCAGGTATACTAGACTCCATTTTTTTTAAATTTTTTGCCATATCTTCAGGATTAATAATTAAAGATGCATAAAAATAGCTAAAAAATAGAATTAATGAAAAATAAAAAACTAAATAAATAATTTTATTAGAACCTGCTGGCGTTAACAGATTTATAATATTTAGTAAAAAAGAATTTTTAATAAACTGAGATAGATAATTCGGTATTATCAGGAATGTAGATGCAAAAATAATCGGCATAACACCACCTTGATTTAATTTAAGAGGTAAATAACTGGTTTTTGTCTCTGTTTGACCTTTCCATAGCTGTCTAGCAGAAACAATTGGTATTCTTTTTGTTCCTTCTTGAATAAAAATTATGCCTATTATCATAAGTAGAAAAATTGTGATTAAAACAGCTAGTTCAAGTAAACTATTGATAGGACTTGTCCTAGAACCTTGCTGAATCAATTTTGGTAACCCTGAAACAATATTCACAAAAATTAAAATTGAAGGTCCATTTCCAATCCCTTTTTCAGTTATTTGTTCTGAAAGCCACATTACTACCATAGCTCCTGTAGTTAGCGCTACTGTAACTTCTAAAACGAAAGTAGCATTCCAATCGAAAACATATGGTTTAACCCATAGTGCTATACCAAAACTTTGTACTATGGACCAAAAAAATGAGAGAACTCTAGTAATTTGAATTATTTTTTGTCTTCCTGATTCCCCTTCTTCTTTTTGTAGTTTTTCGAGACTTGGGATGGCAGTTGTTCCTAGTTGAATCAGAATTGAAGCATTAATATATGGCACGATTCCGAGAGCAAACACTCCAATAGAAGCAAAACCACCTCCAGAAAAAATATTCAAAAAATTCACAATTGGATTATTGGAAATTGTTTGATAAAATGCCTCATGATCAATACCAGGCAGAGGAATAAATGTACCAAATCTTGAAAAAATTAAAAGAAAAAGAGTTATACTGCTTTTTCTTACTATATCGTTGTTACGTTTTCCTCTTTTTATCTTTTGCATACAAGTTACTTTAAATAAAAGTTGATATATCGGCTTTGTCTTATAAGACAAAGCCGTTATTCCCAATGCTCTCTCTGTCTTCTAAAACTTTACTGAATGTTCTCAAAGCCGTTAAAGCATTAGTGGTTGCTCTTGCATTATTTAAAGGGTTATTTGAACCTAATTGCTTTGCTAAAATGTTTCGAATTCCAGCTAACTCAAGAATTGTTCTAACAGATCCACCAGCAATTACTCCGGACCCAGGAGCGGAAGGTCTTATTAAAACTTTAGCAGCACCAGACTGACCAGTTATGATATGTGAAATCGAATTATTTTTTGTAATAGGTACATGAATAAGATGTTTTTTACTATCACTTACTGCTTTTTTAACCGCTCCTATAACATCACTAGCTTTTCCAACTCCTACCCCTACTTGACCTTTTTCGTTCCCAATTATTAAAACAGCTCTAAAACTTAACTTTTTCCCACCTTTAACGACTTTTGTAACTCTTCTAACTTGTACTATCCTTTCTTGCCACTCAGTTTCTTTTTCTTTTAATTTGTTTGGTTTCTTACGATTCGACATAATCTATTAATTTTTATTTAAAATTTAAGCCCTTCTTCTCTAGCTGCATCTGCTAAAGACTTAATTCTTCCGTGGTAAGGTTTTCCTCCTCTATCAAAAACTACCCTTACAATGTTAGACTCTAAGGATTTTTTTGCTATAAGTTTCCCTACTAGAGCAGAAGTCTCACAATTAGCCTTAGATTTAAGTTCAGGAAAATTAGACTTTTCCAAAGTTGAACTAGACACTAAAGTTTTTCCACAGTCATCATCTATCAATTGAGCATAGATATTGTTGTGTGATCGAAAGACACACAGTCTAGGTCTTTCAGCCGTCCCACGTACTTTTTCACGAATTCGACGTTTAGTCTTTTGAAGAGATTGTTTTGACATATGTAACTAATTACTTATTTTTTACCTGCTTTTCCTACTTTTTTACGCACATATTCTCCTTGGTACCTGATCCCTTTTCCTTTGTATGGCTCTGGAGGTCTTATCAATCGAATATTTGCCGATAGTTGCCCAACTAGCTCTTTATTTATACCACTAACTGTTATAACTGTGCTATTTTCTACTTGTAACTTAATAGTTTCGGGAGACAGTATTTTTACCGGATGACTGTACCCAACATTCAAAGTCAAGTATTTACCATCTAATTGTGATCTGTATCCAACTCCTTGTAACTCTAGTTTTTTTTCGAAGCCTTTTGTAACACCCTGAATCATATTGTAAATTAAACTTCGATACGTGCCATAAAGCTTTTCTGACGCATTGCTTGAATTAATCTTTAATACGGATCCTTCCTGAACTATCGTGATGAAAAAGGGAATAGATCTTGACAACTCACCTTTAGGACCATATACAGTTAAATGGCTTTTCTCAACTTTAATAATTACTTTTTCTGGAATCTTAATGGAAAGCTTACCTATTCTAGACATAATATATACTTGTGTTATTTACCATATGTAACATAAAATTTCACCACCCAATCCATTCTGACGAGCTTTGGTATCAGTCATAACTCCTTGAGATGTGGAAATGACCGCTACTCCCAATCCACCTAAAACTCGAGGTAACTCTTTTTTATTGGCGTAAATACGGAGTCCTGGCTTGCTAATTCTTCTTAATGCGGTGATAACTGGATTGCGATGCTTTCCTTTGTATTTTAGCGATATCAGCAACTGGGTATTAAAAGCTTCCCCTATTTCCTCAAAATTCTGTATAAATCCTTCTTCAAGCAAAATTATAGCTATATTTCTAGTCATTTTAGTCGAAGGGACTTCGACTATTTGATGCTTAGCTAAATTAGCATTACGTAAACGTGTAAGCATATCCGATATCGTATCGTTAACCACGAAACCTCCTTACATTATTTTAGTTAGTTATTGATGATCGTTAAAAGGCATTCCTAAACCTTTTAAAAGGGCAATACCTTCCTGTTGGTTTGTTGCCGTCGTTGTTATAGAAATATCCATCCCACGAATTTGATCAACCTTATCATATTCGATTTCGGGAAAAATCAGTTGCTCTTTGACACCTAGATTATAGTTACCTCTTCCATCAAACCCTTTAATACTTATTCCTTTAAAATCTCTAATCCTTGGCAAAGCAAGGTGAATAAATCTTTCTAAAAATGCGTACATCAAGCGCTTTCTTAAAGTAACGGTAATACCAACTGGCATCCCTTCTCTAATCTTAAAACCAGCTACCGACTTTCTAGCTTTTGTAACAATTGGTTGTTGACCACTAATAAAGGCTATCTCCTGAATATTAGCATCTAACATTTTGTTGTTTTTTGACGCTTCACCAAGCCCTCGGTTAATGGTTATCTTAACAATTTTTGGCACTTGATGTATATTTTTATACTTAAATTGATCTATTAATAAAGGAACAACTTTCTCTTTATAGGTTTTTCTTAACGTTTGACTCATAAAAAATTAATTTAAATTTTTGATAATTTTTTCAATACCCTTACCTTCTTCCCATCTAAACCAACTTGAATAGAAATCCTACTTGCTATTTGGTTTTCAGTTGAATACAACATGACTTTAGATTTATGTATAGGTGCTTCAAACTGACTAATTCGACCTACATCACCCTCTTTTTTAGGTTTTACATGTTTTTTCTTTATATTAATATCTTTAAGTATGACTTGACTCTCTGCTCTCAGAACTTTTAGGATTTGGCTAATTTTTCCTTTATCTTTTCCAGAGATAACTTTTACCGTATCTCCTGTTTTTAAATAAAACTTAAGTTGCGTCATGGTTATAATACCTCCGGTGCTAAAGATACAATTTTACTAAAATCTCGATCTCTTAACTCTCTCGCGATAGGTCCAAATACTCTAGTTCCCCTAGGATTATTTTCTTTATTTATGATTACGGCTGCATTATCATCAAATCTTATAGACATCCCATCAACTCGGTGAATCGTCTTTTTCGTTCTCATGACCACAGCACGAACAACATCAGATCTTTTTACGGGCATGTTAGGCGATGCATCCTTTACTACCCCTATAATAATATCCCCTACTCTAGCATACCGCCTATTTGTTCCTAGAACTTTTATGCACATGATTTTTTTTGCCCCACTATTATCTGCGATATTTAAGTAAGTTTGAGTTTGAATCATTTTTTATTCTCCAAGACTAGAAATATTAATACGGGATGATTTCTGCTTTATGGATTGTAAGCGCCACCTTTTTGTTTTACTTAATGGTCTCGTTTCAATTATTGTAACAATGTCTCCTAACTGACAACTATTACTTTCATCATGGACTTTGTACTTTTTTGTTTCAATTAGAATTTTTCCATACTTTTTATGAGTAATTCTGTTTTCTATGGATACGACAATAGTTTTTTCCATTTTATCACTAATAACAATTCCTGTTCTTTCTTTTAGTGGCATAAAAACGATTAGGTTTATATTTGTTTAGTTTTAGATTGAAGCGTTAATATTTGGGCTATCTTACGTTTAGTATGCTTAAACAGATGCGCTTTAAAAGGTTGTCGAGTTACTTTTTTTAATCTTAAATTAAATAATTCTTTCTTTAGTGTAGTAATTTCTGTCATTAGAGTATCACTTGAAAGGTTCTGTATAGAACTAAAGTCTGACATTGGCATAAAGTTTACTCCTTCGCTACAAATTTAGTTTTAATAGGTAATTTATAAGACGCATTTTTCAAAGCTTGATATGCAAGAGACTGAGGTATCCCGTTCATTTCAAATAAGATATGTCCAGGTTTTATCACTGCAACCCAATAATCAGGTGCGCCTTTTCCAGACCCCATTCGAGTTTCCGGGGGTTTTGATGAAATTGATTTATCTGGGAAAACTCTAATCCATAATTTACCTGTTCTTTTAACATATCTTGTTATAGTTCGCCTAGTAGCTTCAATTTGACGAGATGTTAACCATACAGGCTCTAAAGCTTGTAAGCCATAGTCACCAAAGATGACCATATTTCCTTTGCTAGCGATACCACTAAGCCTTCCTCGGTGTGGTTTACGAAACTTTGTTCTTTTAGGACTTAGCATAAAATTATATTATAATTAATGTTTATTTACTCATTTAAAATATTGTAATTTGGTTCCAGCTCACCATTAAAAACCCATACTTTTATTCCCAAAACACCATAAGTTGTCTGAGCTCTTTTAACTGCGTAATCTATATCTGCTCTTAAAGTTTGGAGTGGTACCCTACCCTCACGAACCCATTCACTTCTTGCAATCTCAGCACCATTTAAACGACCAGAGACCTGGACTTTTATTCCCTGTACATTCACTCTTTGGGCTTTTTGAATAGCTTGTCTAGTTGCTCTACGAAAAGCAACCCTTTTCTCAAGTTGCTGAGCTATAAATTCTGCTATTAAAACAGCATCTGCATCTGGCTTACTCAATTCATATACGTTTATTCGAATTTGCTTTCCATTGCTTAAAAGGCTGCTTAACTCTTCTTTAAGCTTTTCTATGCCTGCCCCAGATCGACCTACTATGATCCCTGGTCGAGAAGTATGGAGACAAAGCTCCACCTGATCAGACTTTCTATGGATCTCAATTTTGGATATACTAGCTGATTGTAAACTCTTTTCTAAATAACTTCTAATTATAAAGTCTTCTCGTAGAATAGTTTTATAAGTATGTTTATTCTCATACCAAGAAGATTTATGCTTTTGTGTTATATTTAACCTAAATCCCAATGGATGTGTCTTTTGTCCCATAGAAATACCCCTAGATTATATTGATAAGTTTTGATAATGTTATGTTTATGTGACATGTCAGTTTTTGTATTTTATAGCCTCTTCCTTGAGCCCTAGGCCTAAATCTTTTTATAATAGGGCCAGGATCTGCATAAGCTTCACTAATCTTTAAATTCGATTTTTTTAAGCCTTGATTAGACTCTGCATTAGCACCTGCAGATTTTAAAACTTGCAATACGGGTTTGCAGGCTACATAAGGCATAAATTCAAGAATCATCAAGGCTTCTTTGTATGATTTTCCTCGAATCTGATTTAATACTCTTCGAACTTTATTTGGTGTCATTCTAATATATTTGGCTACTGCTGTTACCATAAGTTTTTAGTTATCGTTTTACTTTTTTATCGCTTTTTACATGTGACCGAAACGTTCTAGTTGGGGAAAATTCACCTAGTTTATGTCCAACCATCTGATCATTTATATAAACTGGAACGTGTTGCTTTCCATTATAAACAGCAATCGTATGACCAACCATAGAAGGAAGTATAGTGGAAGCTCTAGACCAAGTTTTAATGACGTCTTTTTTCCCAACTCTATTTAAAACTTCGATTTTTTTTGATAAACTAGCGCTGATAAAAGGTCCTTTATTTAATGAACGACTCATAATTTTAGTAAGAAGTTATGTATGTTTTTTATAAAAAACGTAAGAAGGCTTACTTACGACCTCGGATAATATAGAAGTCACTGTATTTGTTTTTTGATCGAGTTTTTACACCTAAAGCTGGTTTTCCCCAAGGTGTCACAGGTCTAGATCTTCCAATGGGAGACCTACCCTCTCCTCCTCCGTGTGGGTGGTCACACGGGTTCATGACAATTCCTCGAACCGTTGGCCTAATACCTAACCAACGACTCCGACCTGCTTTTCCAGAAATAATATTATTATGTTCTATATTTCCTAATTGTCCTATAGTCGCGTAGCAATTCTTTTGAATCATTCGAACTTCGTTTGAAGGTAATTTAATAGTTACAAAAGCGCCATCTTTAGCGACAACTTGGGCATAGCCTCCAGCTGCTCTTACTAGTTGTCCACCTCGTCCTGGAAATATCTCAATATTGTGGATCTGAGTTCCTAATGGTATAGAACTTAATGGTAAAGAATTCCCTGCTTCTATAGGTACGTTATCACCTGCTACAACTTTAACACCAACTTTTAAAGAAATAGGGTGTAAAATGTACCTTTTTTCTCCATCAATATAATGAATTAGACAGATCCTTACATTTCTGTTTGGGTCATATTGAATTGAAGCGACATAACCTTCTATATTTTTTTTATTACGCTTAAAATCTATAATTCTATACTTTTGTTTGTGACCACCTCCTTTATGACGCGTAGTGATACGACCTTGGTTATTCCTACCAACGTGACGTGTTTTTTTTACAGTCAGATTCTTTTGTGGTGTTGAACATGTTATTTCTAAAAAATCTGATACAGATCGATTCCTTGTTCCTGCAGTGTATGGTTTATATATTTTTATTGGCATAATTATAAAATAACGAAAGAAAATATGATTTTTTTATTGAGTGTCAGAGAATAAATTTATAGAACTTTGCTTCGATAAAGTCACCACTGCTTTTTTATATACACTTTTATTTCCAACGAACTTTCCAACTCGTCGTTTTTTTATCGGTAGAACTAACGTGTTAATAGCTATTACTTTCACTGTAAACAAATATTCAATAGCCAACTTTATGTCATGTTTATCTAGAGAAGGATCTACAGCAAACGTATACTGATTTGATTCAAGTAGCTTAGTTGCTTTATCGGTAATAATAGGATATTTAATTAAATCAATTGAATGTTTTAGTTCCATATTTATTTACTCGTACTCTGTATAATATTAAATAATGTTTTTTCTGTTAAAAGAATAGATTTTGTTGAGAGGATATCACGTACAGTTAAAGAACTATAAGGCTTAAGCTCTACGAAAGGTATGTTTCTTACAGATAAAGCTAACGCTTCATCGTATGCACTATCAACTATTAAGAGCTTTTCACTAAAAGAACAGGGTACATATCCTTTTAAAGAATATAGTAATTTCTTGGTTGAGACTGTATCCACTAACTTATAATTATTTTTTAATACTACTAGTCTATCTTTTACAGCATACAAAGCTGTAGCTAAAGCTAGTCTTTTTTCCTTTATATTAATCTTTTTTGTATAGATTCTAGGTCGAGGCCCAAAAGTAACTCCTCCCCCTTTCCAAAGAGGAGAATTACTTGATCCAGATCTTGCTCTACCAGTTCCCTTTTGTTTCCAAGGTTTTTTACCCCCTCCACTGACATCACTTCTAGTTTTTGAACATGCGGTCCCCTGTCTCTTGTTGTTATCCTCAATCACAATTGATTTGTGTAGTAGATATTTAGATCGAGTATCGTTTATTTTAATCTTTATCGGAACTATCGATTGCTGTTTAGGATCCTCACTGAAGTCTTGGATTATATACTCTAACTGTCTAAGGGATGTCATTATTGTCCTCTTTCTAATGGTTTAAGTAATGTCTATCTAGTAGTCTTTTTTATGCTTAAGATTGTACCGGGTTTTCCAGGAACTGAGCCTTTAACAACAAGTAGATTATCTTCTGAATCTATTAATATAACGGACAAGTTTTTTATAGTTGATTGCTTTCCACCCAACCTCCCTGCCATCTTTTTTCCCGGGTAAACTCTTCCAGGTGTAGTACCCATACCAATGGACCCAGGTTCTCGATGATTCTTTGATCCATGTGTCATAGGTCCTCTTGTAAAATTATGTCTTTTTACAGTCCCAGCAAAACCCTTACCTATAGTTTTTCCTGAAACTGAAACCATGTCACCTATACCAAAAATAGCTACAGAAACCGTAGACCCAACATTATTTGGAGGTAACGTTTTAGTTTTGTATTCTTTTAAATATTTTAAAGGTAAGCTACCTGTCTTTTTTAGATGCCCTAGTATAGGCTTACTCACTCGACTAGCTTGTGTTTCCATATATCCTAACTGTAGTGCATAGTAACCTTCTTTCTCTAAAGATTTCACCTGAGTTACTGTGCAAGGACCTGCTTTGATAATTGTCACAGGGATTGCTAGCCCTGCGGAATCAAATAACTGAGCCATTCCAAGCTTTGTACCTAAAATCCCTGTATTCATAAGTGTTGTTAAAATTAAAATTTACGTAAATAACTAATATTTTATAAATACCTTTTATTGTATACAAACTATAAATCAAAATACCATAAGATTATTCGATTGTGAGGCTTTAGTTTTAAATTAATAATTTAAATTCGAATGTTCGGATATTTAATCTTGTACTGTAAACACTTTTTTGGTTTAATCAAGATTAAATATTGTTTAGTAAATATTTGCTAAAAAGAAAGTAATCAAAATATTAAATATGGGAAAAGTAGTTGGTATAGATCTCGGGACAACAAACTCTGTTGTAGCAGTTATGGAAGGTGGAAAACCAACAGTAATCCCAAATGCTGAAGGTTTTAGAACTACTCCATCTGTGATCGCATATACAAAAAATGGTGATCGCTTAGTCGGCCAAATTGCTAAAAGACAAGCTGTCATTAATCCTGATAATACATATTATTCCGTTAAACGCTTTATCGGACGAAAATCAGAAGAAGTTTCTGAAGAGTTAAAACAAGTATCTTATTTGGTAAAAACTGACTCCCAAGGAAATATAAAGCTAGAATGCCCTGTTCTAAAGAGAGACTTCGCTGCTGAGGAAATGTCAGCAGAGGTCTTAAGAAAACTAACTGATGATGCAAGTAAGTATTTAGGAGAACAAATTAAACAGGCCGTTATAACGGTACCAGCTTATTTTAATGATTCCCAAAGACAGGCTACAAAAGATTCTGGAAAAATAGCTGGCCTAGAAGTTTTAAGAATTATAAATGAACCTACAGCTGCTTCTCTTGCTTATGGATTAGATAGGAAAAATAATGAAACAATTTTAGTTTTTGATTTGGGAGGAGGCACTTTCGATGTGTCAATACTAGAAGTAGGGGATGGGGTCTTTGAAGTATTATCTACTTCTGGAGACACTCACTTAGGAGGTGATGATTTTGATGATAAGATTGTTCGGTGGCTTTTAACTGAGTTTAAATTAGACAGTGGAATTGATTTAAAATCAGATCGGCAAGCCCTTCAAAGGTTAACTGAGGCATCAGAAAAAGCAAAAGTTGAACTATCAAATTTGAGTCAAACCGAAATTAATCTCCCATTTATAACTGCGACAAACACTGGTCCTAAACACTTAGAAAGGTTGCTGACTAGAGGGAAGTTTGAAGAATTATGCTCTTCTTTGCTAGATCGAGTAAGAGGACCTGTGGATACTGCTCTAAGAGATGCAAAACTAGATTCTAATAAAATAGATGAAGTAGTTTTAGTCGGTGGATCTACACGAATTCCTGCTGTCAAAGATCTAGTAAAAAAATTGCTTGGGAAAGAGCCTAACCAAACTGTTAATCCAGATGAAGTTGTTGCGGTTGGTGCCGCTGTCCAGGCTGGAGTTCTCGCAGGTGAAGTAAAAGATATTCTTTTACTTGACGTTACTCCTTTATCACTTGGTGTTGAAACTCTAGGTGGAGTAACTACTCGAATAATCTCTAGAAACACTACTATTCCAACAAAAAAATCGGAAGTGTTCTCTACAGCAGTTGACAACCAACCAAACGTGGAAATTCATGTTTTACAAGGAGAGAGAGAATTTGCTCGAGATAATAAAAGCTTAGGAACATTTAGATTAGACGGTATTTTTCCTGCACCTAGAGGAGTACCTCAAATTGAAGTAACATTTGATATAGATGCAAATGGAATTTTATCTGTTACAGCAAAGGATAAAGGAAGTGGAAAAGAACAATCCATAACTATAACGGGTGCATCAACGCTACCTAATGATGAAGTCGAGCGAATGGTTCGTGAATCTGAACAAAGTGCCTCTGCTGACAAAGAAAAACGGGAAAAAGTCGATCTAAAGAATCAGTGCGATTCCTTATGCTATCAATCTGAAAAACAAGTAGAAGAACTTAAAGATAAGATGATGGCCTCTGATCAAGAGGCTGTACGTGATTTAATAACTAAATTGAGAGTGGCTATAAAAGACGATTCTTACGAAGACATGAAATCTTGTAGTAAACAACTACAAGAAACCTTAATGAATATCGGTAAAAAAGCCTATGCATCTACATCAAATTCTAGTCAGACCAAAACATCATCTTCAGATGGTGTAATTGATGCAGATTTTTCTGAAAGCAAATAAGCATTACATAAATCTGTGCCTTAAATTATGTAGACAATAATTCTTTAGCTTTATACATCACTTCTAAAGTAATCTCTTTAAGATTTTGTTCAGAGGCAAATTTTTCGGTATTTCGCTTAACTTTGCCTCTAACAAATTTTGGAACTTTTTCGAGTTCGTTGAAAGCATCTGATGTCCAAAAAAGTGTCGAATCTGGATTTAATGGAGGTTGTGTTGAGGTAAGTACATCATGCCCACCAAACAATTCTAATAAATGATCTTCCATACCCAAAGTAAAAGAATTGTAGACTAAATCTGCAATTTGATTAGTTCCTTCATATCCTAAGAAAGGTTTGTATCCCAACGAGAAATTTTGAATATGTACAGGTGATGATATAACACCACAAGGTATTTGTAGCTTCTTACCTATATGTCTCTCCATATGTGTGCCAAAAATAGCTGCTGGTTCCGTCTTACAGATAAGATCTTTAATTAAAGAATGATTTTCAGTTATCACAACCTTATCACACAACCCTTCTACTTCTTTTTTAAACCAATCTTCATCATGTTTACAATACGTTCCAGCCCATGATACATGAATTCCCATCTCTCGGCTTAAAATCTTTGTCATAGCAGCCGCGTGGGTTGCGTCTCCAAAAACAACAACTCTTTTTCCAGTTAAATTTTGACAATCAATTGACCTAGAGAACCATGCTGATTGTGAAACAAATTTTGTCTGTTGACAAATATAATCTTCAAAACAGACGTTACACCCTTGAGAAGTTAAAATTACTTGGATTTCTCGGATAAAAGATGCTATTTCTAAAATTCCCATTGGACAAGTAGAGACATATGGAATTTGAAATTCTTTTTTTAGGTATTCCGCAGTCAACAATCCTACTTCTCTATAAGGAATTATGTTGATCCAAGCAGATGTAAGAGTTCTTAAACTTTTAACCGAAGCTCCTTCCGGAATGCACAAGTTTACATCTATATCTAAATCTGCAAACAGTTTCTTTAATTCTGACAAATCATGTTGATTATGAAACCCTAAACACAATGACCCTATAATATTGACAGAGGGTCTTTCTGTCCTTTTCACAGATAAAGTATTATACTTTTTTGCTTTGTCAATATAAAATCTTACAATTTGTTCTAAAGTCTTATCTGCTGCTTGTAACTCATTAACTCTATAATGATTAACATCCGCTAGTAAAACATCTGCTTTAGATTCTGCAGAAGCTCTAGTCACAAAATTTTCTAAATCTTCCTGTAAAATACTTGAGGTACACGTAGGGGTTACAACAATTAAGTCAGGGCGTTCTTCTACATCTTTCCTTACAATATTGTCAATAACTTTCTCCTGCGATCCCCGTGCCAACACGTGTCTATCCACAATACTAGATGTCACGGGTGTGAAATTTCGTTCTCTTTCGAGCATGGACTTCATAACATTAAAATAGTCATCTCCTAAAGGGGCGTGCATAATAGAATGCACATTTTTAAATGAACTAGCGACTCTTAGAGTTCCAATATGGGCAGGTCCAGAATACATCCAATAAGCAAGTTTCATTATTCTTCTCTCCTTAATAAAAATATCACTTAACAAGAATGCTCTACAGGTTTGTGCAAGATAACAAATTAAACTTATGTTGAAGTATACATTTTTTGTTTGAAAAATTTACCGATTGAAAATCGAACGCCTCTAAGACTAGTGTGTGATACACTTTGCTTAGCATTCCGGATGGTATGAATTTCTTTATCTTTCAATATAGGACAAAAAGAACCAAAACCAACTAAACGAACAACCTCACCGTTTGAAACGGTAACGATAATTATCTCGAGTATTGCTTCCAAAACATGATTCACATCCGTTTTTGACATACTTGAAACATTTGCTACACTACTAATAAGTTCTTTCTTATTCATAAAATAATAATATATACTTGTCGTAGCAGTCTTACGCTAGCTAACCTAATGAAAGGGACACTCTAATATCCCTTTAATATTTTAAGCGGCAACTTTTTGTCGAATAAAATCTACTGCCTGCTGTAAATTAGAAATTTGTTCTGCAGTTTCATCTGGTATCTCTATATTAAAAGCTTCTTCAATTGCCATAACTAACTCGACCGTATCTAAAGAATCGGCACCTAAATCATTTGCAAAGTTTGCGTCTTTTGTCACCTGGTTTTTCTCAACTCCAAGTTGCTCTGAGATTATACTTTGCACTTTATCGAAGATTTCTTGTTCGTTCATATCTTTTGTTAAATCATTAATCGTAACAATACCTTAGCAATCTATTATTAATGTATGAGTAATGTAGATACAAATCGTTTAAATACTACTACAATATCTAGTGTAGAAACTTCTGACGAAAAATAGGATGTCTAATGTAATGATTCTTAACACAAGATACAATTAAAATATTTAATAATGTATATTAAAGTATAACTAAAAGTTACCTAACCTAACAATAGGTAGTTTAAATAGGTGATTGTTAATAGTTTTTGTCTCAAAGAAGAGGAGTCTCAATGACAATTAGTTCAACAGAGCAAGAGGCAAAAAAAGTTTCTATTCTAGTAGATAGAAATCCTGTGGGTACGACTTTTGAAAAATGGGCACAACCAGGACATTTTTCTCGCACACTATCCAAAGGGCCTAAAACTACAACTTGGATATGGAACTTACATGCTGATGCTCACGATTTTGATAGTCATACCAGTTCATTAGAAGATATATCACGCAAGATTTTCAGCGCTCACTTTGGGCAATTATCTGTGATATTTTTGTGGTTAAGCGGAATGTACTTCCATGGAGCTAGATTTTCTAACTATTATGCATGGTTAAGTAATCCAACAGGCATTAAACCTAGTGCTCAGGTTGTATGGCCTATCGTTGGACAAGAAATTTTAAATGGTGACGTAGGTGGAGGATTCCAGGGAGTTCAGGTAACATCTGGCTTCTTCCAGTTATGGAGAGCGTCAGGTATAACGAGTGAAGTGGAACTTTATTGGTCAGCATTAGCAGGTTTAATAATGTCTGCTTTGATGCTTTTTGCAGGCTGGTTCCACTATCACAAAGCAGCACCTAAACTAGAGTGGTTTCAGAATGCAGAGTCTATGCTTAATCATCACCTATCTGGACTTTTAGGACTAGGTTGTCTGTCCTGGGCAGGGCATCAGATTCATGTTTCTTTACCTGTAAACAAACTTTTAGATGCGGGTGTAGCTCCTCAAGAAATACCTTTACCACATGAGTTTGTACTAAATCGAGAGCTTATGGCTCAACTTTACCCGAGTTTCAGTAAAGGACTTACTCCCTTCTTTACATTAAATTGGAGCGAATACTCTGACTTCTTAACTTTTAAGGGCGGGTTAAATCCTGTTACAGGTGGACTTTGGTTAAGTGATACAGCACACCACCATCTTGCACTTGCTGTACTATTTATTGTGGCAGGTCATATGTATAGAACAAACTGGGGAATAGGACACTCTATGAAAGAACTCCTTGAAGCTCACAAAGGACCTTTCACAGGAGATGGGCACAAAGGTTTGTATGAAATTCTGATTACTTCTTGGCACGCACAACTGGCTATAAACCTAGCTATGATGGGTTCCTTAAGTATCATCGTTGCACATCATATGTATGCTATGCCTCCATACCCATACATTGCTACAGATTATCCTACTCAACTGTCACTTTTTACACACCATATGTGGATCGGAGGATTCTGTGTAACTGGGGCCGCAGCACATGCAGGTATCTTTATGGTTCGAGACTACAACCCTGCACAAAACTATAACAATCTTTTAGATAGAGTTATACGCCATAGAGACGCGATCATATCCCATTTGAATTGGATATGTATATTTTTAGGATTCCATAGTTTTGGACTGTATATCCACAATGATACGATGAGAGCACTAGGCCGTACACAAGATATGTTCTCTGACACTGCGATACAATTAAAACCTGTCTTTGCTCAATGGGTACAAACAATTCATACTTTAGCCCCTGGAAATACTACTCCAAATGCTTTGTCAACAGCTAGTTATGCATTTGGTGGAGATATAATTTCTGTGGGTAATAAAGTAGCCATGATGCCTATAACTTTGGGAACTGCCGATTTCATGGTCCACCATATTCACGCCTTTACAATTCATGTTACAGTACTGATCCTATTCAAGGGTGTTCTGTTTTCAAGAAACTCAAGACTAATTCCAGATAAAGCTAATTTAGGATTTAGGTTCCCTTGTGATGGTCCTGGACGTGGTGGTACATGTCAAAGTTCTGCTTGGGACTCTGTGTTTCTAGGATTATTTTGGATGTACAACTGTATTTCAGTAGTTTTATTCCATTTTAGTTGGAAAATGCAATCTGATGTATGGGGAACAACTGGAGCTGATGGTAGTGTCACTCATATAACAGGCGGTAACTTTGCTCAAAGTGCCATTACTATAAACGGGTGGTTACGAGATTTCCTTTGGGCTCAAGCGTCTCAAGTAATTCAATCGTACGGCTCTGCATTATCTGCATATGGTTTAATCTTCCTAGGCGCTCATTTTATATGGGCTTTTAGTTTAATGTTCCTATTTAGTGGACGGGGATACTGGCAAGAACTTATTGAATCTGTTGTATGGGCACATAATAAGTTACACTTAGCACCAGCTATACAACCAAGGGCTTTAAGTATTACTCAAGGACGTGCTGTTGGACTTGCACATTACCTTTTAGGAGGTATCGGAACAACATGGTCATTCTTCTTAGCAAGAATAATTTCAGTAGGATAAGGACAAACAGTTTTAAGGGAGAATTATGGTAGTAAAATTTCCTAAATTTAGTCAGGCTCTCGCGCAAGATCCGGCAACGAGACGAATTTGGTACGGCTTAGCCACGGCACACGACTTTGAAAGTCATGATGGTATAACTGAAGAAAATTTGTATCAAAAAATTTTTGCATCTCACTTCGGTCACTTAGCAATAATATTTCTATGGACTTCTGGTAATCTTTTTCACGTAGCTTGGCAAGGTAACTTTGAGCAATGGGTTTTAAATCCTTTAAAAGTAAAACCTATTGCTCATGCAATATGGGATCCCCACTTTGGGCAACAAGCAATTAAAGCGTTTACTAAAGGTGGTGTATCTTATCCTGTTAATATAGCAACTTCTGGTGTCTACCACTGGTGGTATACAGTCGGAATGAGAAATAATAACGATCTGTATTCAGGTTCTTTATTCTTATTGTTCCTAGCCGGAGCACTATTATTTGCAGGTTGGCTACACCTTCAACCTAAATTTAGACCTGGTCTATCATGGTTTAAAAACAATGAATCTCGATTAAACCACCACTTGTCTGGTTTGTTCGGTTTTAGCTCTCTAGCTTGGTCTGGACACTTAATTCATGTAGCTATTCCAGAATCTAGAGGACAACATGTTGGATGGGACAACTTTACTAAAGTGGCACCTCATCCAGGTGGACTAAGTCCATTCTTTACTGGGAACTGGTCTTCATACGCGGCCTCCCCTGATACGAGTAATCACATCTTTGGAACAAGTGAAGGATCTGGGACTGCAATACTTACTTTTTTAGGAGGATTCCATCCTCAAACCCAATCTCTTTGGTTGTCAGATATAGCTCATCATCATTTAGCTATTGGAGTAGTATTCATATTTGCAGGACACATGTACCGAACAAATTGGGGTATAGGACATAGTCTAAAAGAAATCCTAGATGCACACAGACCACCAGGGGGTCGTCTTGGTAGTGGTCACAAAGGCTTGTTTGAAACATTAACAAACTCACTACACTTCCAATTAGGGTTAGCTCTTGCTTCCTTAGGTGTTATAACTTCTTTAGTAGCACAACATATGTATGCAATGCCTTCATATGCCTTTATAGCTAAAGATTATACTACGCAGGCAGCTTTATACACACATCATCAATATATAGCAGGTTTTTTGATGGTAGGTGCATTTGCACATGGAGCTATTTTCTTTGTTCGAGACTATAGTCCTGAGCAAAATAAGAATAATGTTCTAGCTCGTATTCTTGAACACAAGGAAGCGATTATTTCTCATCTAAGCTGGGTATCCTTGTTTCTTGGATTCCATACGCTAGGTTTGTACGTACACAACGACGTTGTAGTTGCATTTGGCCAGCCTGAAAAACAAATTCTTGTGGAACCTATATTTGCTCAGTGGATCCAAGCCTCTTCAGGTAAAGCTTTGTATGGCTTTGATATTTTATTATCCTCTAACTCAAGTTTTGCCTCTAGCGCAAGTAGTAATATATGGTTACCTGGATGGCTAGGAGCTATTAATGATGATAAGAATTCTTTATTCTTACCTGTTGGCCCTGGAGATTTTCTAGTTCATCATGCCATTGCACTTGCTCTACATACCACGACTTTAATCTTAGTTAAAGGAGCACTGGACGCAAGAGGATCAAAGTTAATGCCGGATAAAAAAGATTTTGGCTACAGTTTTCCATGTGATGGTCCTGGACGAGGGGGTACATGCGATATCTCCGCATGGGATGCTTTCTACCTATCAATGTTCTGGATGCTCAATACGATTGGTTGGGTCACTTTCTATTGGCATTGGAAACATATAACTATATGGCAAGGAAATCCAGGTCAATTCAATGAATCATCTACATATATTATGGGATGGTTAAGAGATTACCTATGGCTAAATTCCTCTCCTCTTATAAATGGTTATAACCCATACGGTATGAATAGTTTATCTGTATGGGCTTGGATGTTTTTATTCGGTCACTTGATCTGGGCAACTGGATTTATGTTTCTTATATCTTGGCGTGGATACTGGCAAGAATTGATCGAAACTCTAGCATGGGCACACGAGAGAACGCCTCTAGCAAACTTAATACGATGGAAAGATAAGCCTGTAGCATTATCGATTGTTCAAGCTCGACTTGTTGGATTAACTCATTTTACAGTTGGGTATATTTTCACGTATGCAGCTTTTGTGATTGCTTCGACAACCGGTAAGTTTGGTTAAAAATAGGTTTTTATATATCTGTTAGATGAATATTGAATTCATCTAACAGGTCATTCTATGTTATGCTTTTGCATAATTTGACCCTTATAACAAATATAAAATATTATGGCAAAAAAGAATATGATAGAGCGTGAAAAGAAACGTAACTTGTTAGTGCTTAAATACGATAAAAAAAGGAAAGAAATAAAAGAACAAATCAAAAGTTCAAAATCTTTTCAAGAAAAACTTTCTTTACATACTCAGTTACAAATGTTACCTCGGAATTCATTTCCTACTCGTTTAAGAAATAGATGTTGGATGACAGGTCGAAGTAGAGGATACTATCGATACTTTGGAATCTCACGACACGTGCTAAGAGAAATGGGTCACGCATGTCTTCTACCTGGTGTCACAAAATCAAGTTGGTAATAAAAAACTAAAAGGGTAACAAAAAGATGTACTTTGTTACCCTTTTAAGTTATCTAAAGACCAAACTGATTTCCTCTTCGATACTGTAAATATGCTGCTACAAACAAACCAGCTAAAGTTACAGGGATCAGACCAAGAACTATTCCAAACAATAATGGTTCTATCATTTTATTTTTTATTTTAAAGATCTAAAGGAGATATTAAACTATGGAATTATAAATAATAATGTATTATCTATATTATCTAAATCCGACAGCAGCCTGCCAAACAAAAGCCAATAGAAGGAAGAAGACAGGTATTACAGGAGCTACGTCAATAATCGGCTTAAAAACAGCATATGCCTCAGGTAACTTAGCCAATAAAATAGTGTTAAGCATAAATTGATAACTTCTCCAGATTAAATAAAATTTGTTATGCGGAGCTTAAAACTAAAAAATATTAGTTTTTGCCCACCTAGTATAGAAAATATAATATAAAATACACTAATACTCCATAAGTGTATAGAATAATTTTTAATCTTTACTTACTTTATAAAAGTGTAAACACAATGGATTCATTACAATCAATTCAATTTTATTTATGAAATAATTATAAAAAACACATAAGTATAGTATAACATGTAATAGAATGATCTTTTTCCAAATTATTTACCTCATCTAACTTGATGGTTAAAAAGATTCCTTTAAATACTTATCTATCTCGAAGAAAAATATGGTAACAATATTACAATTGCTTGTTAGTTTATTAATAGTTTTGTCATTCGCACTTGTTGTAGGAGTACCTGTGATATTAGTGTCTCCAGGTGAGTGGGAAAAATCAAAAAACCTAGTTTATACTGGAGCTGGTGTGTGGTTTAGTCTAGTGATTGTGACCGCAGCTTTCAATTCCTTTGTTATATAATTTCGTATTAGTTGTAAAAGGTTAATCCTAATCTTTTACAACTAATATAGATATTGACAAACAGAGGTACGTAAACTATGATGAATTTTAATTGGAAAATGCGGGTGTAGCTCAGTGGTAGAGCGCAACCTTGCCAAGGTTGATGTCGCGCGTTCGAATCGCGTCACCCGCTATTTATGAAAAAACAAACAAATTAATAGGAGAGAGTGGGATTCGAACCCACGGAGACTTGTAAAGCCTCTTCTGATTTCAAATCAGACGCATTCGACCAGCTCTGCCACCTCTCCAACAAAGTTGCCAAATTCTGGCAACTAAAACCTTAACTAATCGATTTATTTGTAAATTTCACCTCAACAGGATTGAGATTTTTTCCTATTGAATGTGATACATTACCAACTCCTACTCTACCAGGATTAACTTTTTCTGGAAAAACCCCATCTTTAGGATGCAAATACTGTACCTCACCGCTAGGGAAAATACGATATATCTTATAATCAGTAATTTTAAAAGAAGTTTTTACTTGCGTTCCAAGTGCAAGACACTGTTCTTTTCTGGCCAAATATAAGAGATTTTCACCTTTTCTCATAATAGCTGCTCCACCAGTTGGCATCTCAAATACTTGCTCTTTTGAGCTGGTCCAAGTAATCGCATATTTTTCTTCAGTCTCAGCCGCGCGTAACCACCCGCCAGTACTACCTTCAAAAGTAGGAGATGGAATTTGTAAATTTAATGTTTCACTCATAAGAATTACATTAGTTATAGTTTTATCTTTTATTATTATATCATTAATAATTATTCTAGCAAGTTAAATTGAAACTTATTAGCGGAGAATGGATTTGAACCATTGGCCTTCGGGTTATGAGCCCGACGAGCTACCAGACTGCTCTACTCCGCGTACCTGTAAATATTATACCATGATTTACTAGATTCTATACTTTTTTAATAGACATGATTATTTCCGATAATCCTTAATTGCGAATAATACGAGATACTCTTTCTAAGAAAAACTAAAAAAACTTCAATCTAAAATCGATAATGTAATTGTAACTGTAAAAAATACTAAAATTACACCCCAAGTTATCTTATTTAAGTTTTCTTCTGCTGTACGTGTTCCTCCAAAAGTAATCGCTTGGTTACCTATATTTTGAGATTTTGGATTATGAATAAGAATAAGAAAAATAACTAGGATACAAGAAATTACCCATATCAAATGTAAAATACTAGACATAATAGTTACAATTATTTGTAATGTTTTTACGATAAAAGAAGGAATTTAAAAAATTCCCTCAGTATCCATGGAAGCTTACTCGCCTTGTAGTTTTAGCAAAACAAACCCTAACACTAATCCAACTAAAGTTATAACAAAACTAATTAAACCAGCTGTAATGATCTCATTTCCCATAATTTACCCCTTAATTTAAAAACCATTTCTTCCCCAAACAACTAATGCTAAGGAAAATGTAAACATTACCATTAAAGATGACCAACCCAAATCTATAATATCCATAAGAGTTTTTTATTATATATTTTTCAAGAACATTATCAATATAATATTGACTATACATTATACAATATAAAATTCATTTCTACTTCAAAACCAAGAACCAGCCTAAACTTAAAATTTCTTAGCTTTGTGTTTAAAATTCGCTACAGATTTAAAATCTGACTAAGGATATAAATAAAAAACACTTAATTTGATGTTATTTTATTAATAAGAAAGACAACTAAAAACTATACCCCCCTACTTAAATGACAATAAGTTTAGCAACTCAATTACGAGAAGGTACAAGTAAATCACATAGTATGGCTGAAAATGTCAGCTTTGTAAAATCATTCTTAGGTGGAGTAATCGATAAAAATTCTTATAGAAAACTCGTATCTAATTTATACTTTGTGTATGTGGCTATGGAAGAAGAGATGGAAAAACATAAGACTCATGAAGTTATAAAACCCATATTCTTCCCAGAACTTAACCGTAAAATAAGCTTGGAGAAAGATTTAGAATATTACTTTGGACCTAACTGGCGCTCATCTATATCTCTTTCTGAAGCAACAAAATTATATGTTGATCGTATCAGAACAATATCTGCTCAAAAGCCTGAATTATTAATCGCGCATGCATACACAAGATACTTAGGGGACTTATCTGGTGGTCAATTGTTAAAAAAAATAGCCCAACGAGCAATGAACTTACCTAACGAACAAGGATTATCTTTTTATAATTTTGACGATATTGATGATGAGCAGGCATTTAAGCAACACTACAAAAAAGCCTTAAACTCTTTACCATTAAGCGCGGATCTTATAAATCAAATAATCGCAGAAGCAAATGTATCTTTCACTCTAAATATGAAAATGTTTCAAGAACTAGAAACAAGCTTCATTAGGATAATATTAAAACTATTAACAAACAATGTTTTATCCAGCCTTAATCTAAATCCAGCAAAAAATTAACATCTGTATAAAAAATATGTAAACATTCTCTCAAAAGAGTGTTTATATATATAATTTTTCATATAATATGCATCATTTTTATAATTAAATCTATTATGAATAAGTTAAAAACTCGTCATTCAGCAAAAAAGCGCTTCCGTAAGACTGCAACAGGCAACTTTATCAGAAGAAAAGCGTCAAAAGGACATCTTCTTGAAAAGAAGTCTTCAAAACGTAAAAGGAATTTATCAAAATACGCAATTGTATTTCACGGAGATGCTGAAGCTTTGTATAAAATGCTTCCAAACAAATAGTTCACAAATCACCTACTAAAACATAAAATAATAAAATGGTCAGAGTAAAACGAGGTAATGTCGCAAAGTTTAAAAGAAAAAAGATATTAAAGATTGCTAAGGGCTTTCGTGGGACCCACTCAAAGCTTTTTAGGATGGCTAACCAACAAGTTATGAAAGCTTTACGATACTCATATTCAGGTAGAAAGCAAAGAAAACGTAACTTCCGTAAACTATGGATTAGTAGAATTAACGCAGCTGTTCGGATAAAGAATATAAACTATAGTTCTTTTATACATAAATTAAAGCTTTTAAACATTGGGATTAATCGAAAGATGTTATCTCAAATAGCTGTTAATGATTCTTCTTGTTTTGAAAATATTCTAGGAATGACAACAGAAGTTACATGTTAATTTAGTGTTAGATAAATCTTATTAAAAGATTCATCACAATGCTATTCAAACTTTTTACCCTCATATCAATAAAAAATTTGAATAGTATATGAAATTATATGGTTCTTGTCATCATTAGAATGCTTTGATATATAAATCTAAGAATAACATTTCACCATTTTATAGCAGAGCTTTGTAGAAAATACTTCTTGTAAGGAAGATTATCAAAAAGAACTAGAAATTCATTTCTGCTAACTGTACTTTTTCAAATTGTTTTTTCTTAAGAACAAGAAGTATTTGGGCTAAAATTATTGTAAAAAAGAAAGCAATCATTCCTTTTACCCTAGCAGGACTTTGTAATACAATCTCAGTCTCAATCTGACCAAAACCACCTACATTTGGATCCACCGTTAGGGCTTGATCTGCAGTAAGAGATTGTCCTTCTTTAACTATAATTTCGGGCCCAGCTGGGATTGAAACTGTAATCAAATCACCAGTCCTCGGTTTTATAGCTATATTATATCCGCCTTGAGCAACTTTTTCTATTTTCAAAACCTGACCTTCCACAGCCGAAGTATATAGTGTATTGTTAGTTTTAGTTCCGTTCGGATTTACCTGCCCACGTCCTCGATTTGCACCAACATAAATTGGATATTTAATAAAATGGACTGTCTTATTCTCGGCTGGATTAGGTGATAAAATAGGAAAAACAATCTTTTGATTTTTATCTCCAGGTATTGGACCTATAACTAAGATATTAGGATTCGAGACACTATAACTTGAAATTGTTAAACCTTTCGTCTCTTCTTTTAATGTCTCAGATAATCTTTCTTTTGGTGCCAAAGTAAATCCTTCAGGTAATACTAAAACAGCCCCAACATTTAAACCTCCTCTATTTCCATCTCCTAAAACTTGTTTTACAGACAGATCGTAGGGTATTGTGACCTCAGCACCAAAAACCGTATCTGGTAAAACACCTTGAGGAACTTCAATTTCTACCGGTTTCTGCGCTAAATGACAATTCGCACAAACGATTCTTCCTGTAGCTTCTCTTGGACTTTCATAGGCTTGCTGCGCAAATATTGGAAATGCATCTACCAGACTTGGAGATATTAACTTAATTAAGGTAGCAAATACAAGTAAGTTTGTCGTGTATTTCTTGCTTAAACTTTGCAAATAATTGTGTATCATTCTTCTCTAAACTATTTTAATTGATATGTTTTAAAACCTTTTTAGTAAGCTATTTATATAAACCGTGAGCCAGTAAAGTTGATTAAGATATAAAGAATACTTTTTAAATTCGATTTCTTATCAGCTTACTTTTCTTAATGTTCAAATCTTAACTAAAAGTAATTATTTTAATATAATAACTCATTATTTAAAATTATAACCAATATTGCTTCTACTTTTTTCTACAAGTAAAACGACGCCAGCTCCGAAAAAATATAAAATTATGACAATAGATGACATTAATATCTGAGTTACAGGATCAACAGATGGTGTTAAAATCGCTCCAACAATTGTCGAGCATAAGATAACATATCGCCAAACTGATAACATTGTTTCAGCCGACAGTATTTTTAAAATACCTAAAATAACTTGAATTACAGGTAATTGGAATGCTAGTCCAGTACTAAATAATAAAATAAGAATAAATTCAAAATATTGCTCAAAAGACCAAAAAGGCTCCACAACTTCTGTTCCATAATTTATAAAAAAGTTTAGTGCAGCTGGAACCAAAACAAAGTATCCAAAAGCTACTCCAACTCCAAATAAAATTAACGCACCAAAAATAATTGGAAGTATATTTTTACGTTCCTTCTGTGTCATTCCCGGAAGAACAAATAACACGATCTGATACAGTAAAAATGGACTGCTTAAAATCAACCCTGTATAAATTGCCACTTTTATCGAAACAAAAAAATACTCACCTGGAGCAAACTGTAGAAACTTTATACCTAGAGCTGGTTCTTGTAGCAATTTTACAATTTGTTTTACACTTATGACGCATGACACTATCGAAGTTAATAAAATTGCTACCCCCCAGAACACTCTTTGACGTAATTCTTCCAAATGATCTGACAATGACATCTCAGCGTCAGTCTGTCGTATGTTAAGTGAGTATGTAAATAGAGAAGATTTTAAATTTGTATTAGTCATGTGAAACTTAAAAGTATTATAAACATACTAAAAATATAGATAGAACAAAGAAATAAGTATATAAGATTACTTTATATACTTACTTATCTTTTAAAGTGATGAGGCTTGAACACGTGCTCTAGCTTTTCTTAAATTCTGAGTAGCTTCAATTTTTTCTTTTGCAGTTTGAGCCTCATTAAACTTAGTAGTCATTTCTTCTAAATTTCTCTGTGCCTCAACCTTATCAATACTAGAACCTTCCTCTGCCCCATTAACCAAGATTGTTAGTTCATCATTTTCAACCTCCGCAAACCCTCCCATTAAAACAACAGGAATCCAATCCTTACTTACCCTAACTCTCATAACACCTATATCTAAAGCTGTTAAAAGAGGAGCATGACCTTTTAAAATACCAAGCTGCCCTGTACTACTTGGCAAGATAACTTCTTCAGCATTCGCATCCCAAACGCTTCTATCAGGAGCTATTATACTTACATGTAAAGACATTTTTTTACCTATCCTTTCAAGCTTTTTGCCTTGCTAATTGCTTCATCAATATTACCTACAAGATAGAATGCTTGTTCTGGTAAGTCATCTAGCTCTCCATTCAATATCATATTAAATCCTTTAATACTATCTGATAGAGAAACATACTTTCCAGGGGAACCTGTGAACACTTCAGCAACAAAAAACGGCTGAGATAAGAATCGTTCTATTTTTCTAGCCCGAGCAACTGTTTGCCTGTCTTCTTCAGATAATTCATCTAACCCTAAAATCGCAATAATGTCTTGTAACTCTTTATATCTTTGCAGTGTTTGTTTTACTGTCTGAGCAGTTGAGTAGTGAAGTTTTCCAACTATGTCTACTTGAAGCATTGTAGAAGTAGAATCTAATGGGTCAACAGCAGGATAAATCCCTTTTGCAGCAAGATTTCTAGACAGTACAGTTGTTGCGTCTAAATGTGAGAATGTTGTTGCCGGGGCTGGGTCAGTTAAGTCATCTGCCGGCACGTATACCGCTTGTATAGAAGTGATTGAGCCTTCAGTTGTAGAGGTTATTCTTTCTTGTAAAGCTCCCATTTCTGTTGCTAAAGTTGGTTGGTATCCAACTGCCGAAGGCATTCGACCTAACAAAGCTGATACTTCAGATCCAGCCTGTACAAATCTAAAAATATTATCTATAAAAAGTAAAACATCTTGCTTATTAACGTCTCGAAAGAATTCAGCCATCGTTAAAGCTGTAAGTCCTACTCTCATTCTAGCTCCAGGGGGCTCATTCATCTGACCATAAACTAAAGCAACCTTTGATTCTCCTAGATTTTCTTCATTAATAACTTTTGACTCTTTCATTTCCATGTAAAGATCATTGCCTTCACGTGTTCTTTCACCTACACCACCAAAGACCGATACTCCTCCGTGTGCTTTAGCGATATTATTTATAAGCTCCATGATCAATACTGTCTTTCCAACTCCAGCCCCACCAAATAATCCAATTTTACCTCCTCTACGATAAGGAGCAAGTAAATCTACAACTTTAATTCCAGTCTCAAAGATTGAGGGTTTCGTTTCTAATTCTGTAAAAGCAGGTGATGATCTATGAATAGGTAGTGTTTTTTCAATTTTTAAATCACCCATATTATCAACCGCTTGACCTAAAACATTGAAAATACGACCTAACGTTGCTTTTCCAACTGGGACACTTATAGGATTCTCTGTATCAGTAACTTCCATGCCTCTTTTTAAACCATCTGTAGAAGTCATAGAAACCGCTCTAATCCGATTGTTTCCTAGTAACTGTTGAACTTCACATGTTACAGCTGAGTCTCCTTGACCAACAATTACTGCATTATAAATTCTTGGTAAGTTTCCGTTCGGGAACTCTGCATCCACAACTGGTCCTATAATCTGAGTTATAAAACCAGTATTTACTAAAGTTTTAACCATAATTTTTACATCTCCTTAAAAACTAATCTATATATTTCGTAATAAGACTGCTAGTATATTAAACCACATCTACACATAAAAATCAAAAAACTCCATCAACACTAAAGATCATTTTTACAAAAGCTTTAGAACCTGGCTTTTAGAACACTTTTAGTTCAAATCACTTAAAAACATTTTAAATCATTTATATCAAAAACTATCTACAACCATTCTTCCAGTTGTCTTAAGCCAATTCTGTGCTTCGATATAATTATTCGGAGCTAGCCGAATTGCTTGTTTCCAATATTCCGCAGCTTTGTCAAACATAGTTTTTGCTGTTTCTAAATCCTTTTTTTCTGAGGCTTTTACCCCTTGATAATGGTATATTACAGCAATGTTATTTAAAGCTGGAGGAAGCTTAGAGTTTAAGTCTAACGCTTGATGATAATATTCTAATGCTTTTATATATTCACCATTGCTAGCGTAAATCAAACCAATATTATACAAAATATAACTTCTATCGTAAGAATCTTCTTCTAATTTTAAAGCTTCATAATAATTCTCCAGGGCCTCAGCGTAATCTCCTTCAGATTGAGCAGACATACCATCTCTATAATAAGAAAACGCTTCTTTTTCTTGTTTACTAGCAGGTAGAACTTTTAAAACCATATCCGCTAAAACTGTGAATGTTTTATCAATAAAATTATCATTTTTCTGAAATCTAGGCATTTTAAGTAATATTTAATAAAAATGTTTTAGTTTTAGATAGAAACTTCTTTCAAAAAGAACATGTGAAACATAGAAAATCATCTACAAAACTCTCAAGTTTTGAGGACAAAATTAAATGACATAAGTAATATAAATACTACAACATATTAAATATGACACAAAAACTAAATTTTAGTTAAAAGATATTATTCAGAAATAATATTTAAAGTTATGTATAAAAGTTTTTTATAAAAAGAATAAACTTTTCAAAGTTAGATTTACGTAAAAATCACATTATTTCATGTACAAACAATCATATTCATGCTTAGCTCTCCAATGTCTAAATCTCACATCTAATACAGATGATACTATAATTCAGTTAAATACCCCAGTTACGATCTCAAGTCGTAAATCTTCTAAATTTGACTTATCTCATCTTTCACCAATAAAAACGGAAATTCCTCTCTCTCTGGCTACAAAACCTATATCTAAGATTGATAAAAGATTGAAAAAGACTGAAAAAAATGAAGATCAAGATAGTGAATGGGCCATATCAAAACTTAAGTCAAAGAAAAAAAATCGATCAAAAGTTAGCTTTGAGGAGGATTTTGAACCTGTAATCGAATTACCTGAAGGTCCATCTAATCATAAAGAAATGTCTCTTTTATCTTTGCAGAGGCCTACAAAAATAATAAACTCAATCTTACCTCCTGTGCTTGTAAAACAAAAAGTGGATCAAAAAAGAAAACTTAAACCTTCAACTACAATTGATAAAAAAGATTTAAAAATATCAATCCCTAAAAAACCAACTAAAATTATTTTAGATCAACCATTAACAGTTCAAGAACTTTCTGAAATCAGTTTTATTCCAAAAACTGAAATTATAAAATCTTTGTTTTTAAAAGGTAACCTGGTTACTACAAACCAATTACTGGATATAGAAACGATAAAGATAGTATGTCAGGAGTTTGAAATCGAAGCTAGTACTTATGTCCCCGACGAACAAATAATTACTATGCCTTTTCTCCCAAATAAAAAACCACTCGTAAATTTAAAACCTAGACCACCAATTATTACAGTCGTCGGTCATGTGGATCATGGAAAAACAACGCTATTAGATAAAATTCGAAAAACACAACTTGCTCAAAAAGAAGCTGGAGGTATAACCCAAAAAATTGGAGCATACGAAGTAGCAATCAATTATAAAGATACAACTAAACATCTCGTCTTTTTAGATACTCCTGGTCACGAAGCCTTCTCAGGAATGAGATCGCGTGGGATTTCAATTACAGATATAGTAGTGCTAGTCGTATCAGCCGATGATGGAATAAAACCTCAAACTATAGAAATTATAGATTACACAAAATCTAAAAACATCCCTATCGTTGTCGCAATTAATAAAATTGATAAAGAAGAGTCAAATGTAGAATTAGTTAAAAAAGAATTATCTAATTACGGATTAGTATCTGAAGATTGGGGTGGAGATACTGTTGTAATCCCCATTAGTGCAACTCAAGGAACAAATATTGATATCCTTCTTGAAATGATAATTTTAGTCTCAGAGATGCTGAATTTGCAGGCAAATCTAGATTATCCATCGGAAGGTGTTATTTTAGAGTCCAACCTTGATAAAACACGAGGAGCTATTGCATCTGCTATCATTCAAAATGGTATCCTAAGAGTTGGTGACACACTTGTCGTGAGTAATATGATGGCTAAAATTCGAGGTATTACCAATTATCTCGGTGTTAGCTTAAAAGAAGCGTACCCTTCATCTCCAGTAACCTTATGGGGACTACCAAAAGTTCCATCTATTAGTGATCACTTCTTTTCATTTAAAAATGAGCGAGATGCCAAAGAATTCCTTAAAGCTACTGAAAATACCTCAAAAATTGATGCTAGATCAAAACTTAACGATTCTAGAAGAGCTATAAATTTCAACTCTAAAGACCAGGTAAATATAATTATAAAAACCGATACTCAAGGATCTGCCGAAGCTATTACAAACAGTTTAAGCAGTGTTAACTTTAAATTATCTCTTAAACTTTTGAACTGCTCCCCAGGTGAGGTTACGGAGACAGATGTAGACTTTGCTATTGCAACCAAAGCAAAACTAATCTCATTTAATACAAGTTGTGTATCAGGGGTGAAACGAATATGTAAAAGCAATGACATTCTTCTAAAAGAATTCGATATCATATACGATTTGTTAGATTATATCGAATCCCTAGCTAAAGACCCTCTACAATCGGAGTATCAGGAAATACGTGTAGGATCTGCAATTGTTAAAACCGTGTTTCCATTAGCGAAAAGCTTTCTTGCAGGTACTTCTGTTATGGATGGAAAAGTTCAAAAATCTTCATTGCTTCACATAAAACGTAATAGTCAAATAATCTACAAAGGTGCCATAACATCATTAAAAAAACTAAAAGAAGATGTTGCTGAGGTTGTTCAAGGTGAAGAATGTGGAATATTTATTAAAGATTTTGACTCCTGGGCTGAATTTGATATAATAGAAGCATTTACTTTAGTAAAAAAAATCTGAGTTTTAAGCTCATTCTTATAAGAATGAGCTTGTTCACACTAAAATTCTCGATTAACAAAAGGTAAAAGAGAAAGAATTCGGGCTCGCTTTACAGCTTTTGTCAATTTATTTTGTTGCTTCGCTGTTAAACCTGTAAATCGACGCGGTAATATCTTTCCTTGTTCTGTCAGAAACTTACCTAGTAATTCCACATCTTTATAATCTAAAAGGACAGTTTTTTTTAGAGGAGACAGCTTCCGACGATATATTGCCATACAAATTAAAAATTAGTTTATTTTATTTCTTTGAAAACTTCATGTTTTTTTGAGAGCGGACAATATTTTTTTATTTCAAGCCTGTTAGGACTATTTCTTCTATTTTTAGTTGTTGTATAACGGTATACTCCTTCAGAGGTTTTACATTCTAATGTAATTACAATTCTAGCACCTTTGTTTTTTGCCATTTTATTATAGATAAATATTTTTCATTCAAATTAAAACTGTTTATCATGTTAATAAATAATACTGGAATTAGAAAATTACGTACACAAAATAGAAACATTCTACCAAACTTTATTGAACATAAAACTTTCGTAGAATTGAATGATAAGAATTAATATATAATCATTAAAAAATTTTACCTCTTTAATTTCCTATGGTATAATCCAGCTCAAAATAAAAGTTTTAAAGAAACAATAAGAAAGCAAAAGTTACTATGGCAAATACAAAATCAGCATACAAAAGAATTGGTATTACAGAACGCAATAGGTTACGAAACAAGGCGTATAGATCTACCATAAAAACAGTTATGAAAAAGACTCTTATAGGCATAAAAGAACTAACTAACGAAAATGCGAGTTCTGTACAAAACTTGATTTCATTAAGCTACAGTAAGATTGATAAGGCGATTCAAAAAGGAATTATTCATCGTAACAATGGGAAATCTAAAAAAGCATCCTTGATCAAAGCGTTTAAATCCCAAACGGCACGTACACAGGTTTAGAATTAAACTAAAAAATTAATTCAAAATTTGTATTAGTTTTTTAGTAAAAAATTTTTAATACGTGGTGTTCTCTTGCCTTTACTATAATTTAGAAAATATATTTATTTAAAATTCAAAATTTTTATGACCCGCACTAAACTTTCTACTTTTATCTTACCAGATTTAGCGGAAATCCAACGTGCAAGTTTCTGCTGGTTTTTAGAAGAGGGTCTCGTTGAAGAAATAAAGAACTTTTCACCCATTACTAGCTATACAGGAAGTTTAGAGTTACATTTTTTTGGCGAACAATATAAACTCAGATACCCAAAATATAGTATCAACGAATCAAAAAAAAGAGACTGTACCTATTCTGTCCAAGTATACATTCCTACTCGTTTAATTAATAAGGAAACAGGAGAAATTAAAGAACAAGAAGTTTTTATAGGTGAACTACCATTGATGACAGATCGAGGAACCTTTGTAATCAATGGAGCTGAACGAGTAGTTATTAATCAGATTATTCGAAGCCCTGGTATCTATTATAGATCGGATACAGATAAACAGGGAAGACGAACTTACAGTGCAAGCCTTATATCTAATCGAGGTGCTTGGATAAAATTCGAAATTGATAAAAATGATCTTGTGTGGGTAAGAATTGACAAAACTCGAAAGGTACTTGTACATGTTTTTCTTAAAGCTATGGGTCTTAATGACAATGATATTTACAATGATATCAGGCACCCCGATTACCTAAAAAAAACGTTCAGGGTCGAGGGAAATTACTCAACGGAAGAAGCTTTAATTCAGATGTATTCTAAACTTAGACCAGGAGAACCAGCCACAATTTCAGGAGGGCAACAAATTCTTTATTCTAGATTCTTTGATCCTAAAAAATATGATTTAGGAAAGGTAGGTAGATATAAACTTAACAAAAAATTAAATCTTGTAATACCTGAAAGTATAAAAGTATTAACACCTCAAGATATTTTAACTTCCGTAAATTATCTAATAAACTTAAAGTTTGGCCTTGGAGAAATCGATGATATTGATCATCTTGGCAATAGAAGAGTACGGTCTGTGGGTGAACTAATACAAAATCAAATAAGAATTGGTTTAGCTAGATTAGATCGTATTATTAAAGAAAGAATGACAATATGTAATCCAACTGTCCTTACTCCAGATACACTTGTAAATCCAAAACCTATAATATCATCGATAAAAGAATTTTTTGGTTGCAGTCATTTATCGCAATTCATGGATCAAACTAACCCATTGGCTGAAATAACACATAAACGTCGAGTAAGCTCTTTAGGTCCTGGTGGTCTTAGCCGTGATCGAGCTGGATTTACTGTCAGAGATATCCACCCTAGCCACTATGGTCGGATCTGCCCTATAGAGACTCCTGAAGGTCCCAATGCTGGCTTAATCGGAGTATTAGCAACTTACGCTAGAATTAACTCTTACGGTTTTGTTGAAACACCCTTTTATAAAATTATAAATCAAGAAGTTATTAGTGATTCTGAGCCCACATATCTCACAGCAGATCAAGAAGATGAGATGTACATAGCACCCGGCGATATAGCTACCGATAACAAGAATCACCTTCAAAATCAACTAATCCCAGTTAGATATAAACAAGAATTCACAACAACATCAGCCAAACAAGTCAATTATAAGTCTATTTCTCCCGTACAAGTTATTTCTATCGCAACTTCATTAATACCTTTCTTAGAACATGATGATGCTAATCGAGCTCTTATGGGATCTAATATGCAAAGGCAAGCGGTACCTTTGTTATATCCTGAGAGCCCACTTATTGGGACGGGACTTGAAGCTCAAGCAGCTAGGGACTCAGGGATGGTAATTACTAATATATACAATGGAAAAATAAGTTATATATCATCTGATAAGATTTGTGTAACAAATTTAGAAGGTCAAGAGACAATTTACTATTTGCAAAAATACCAAAGATCCAACCAGGACACCTGCATAAATCAACGACCACTCGTGTGGTTGGGGGAAACTGTAATATCAGGACAAGTAATAGCCGATGGTGCTGCGACTGAAAATGGAGAGCTAGCTCTAGGGCAAAATGTATTAATTGCGTATGTACCTTGGGAGGGCTATAATTATGAAGACGCTTTTTTAATTAGTGAAAGACTTGTTTATAATGATGTGTATACTTCCATTCATATAGAAAAACATGAAGTTGAAGCTCGGCAGACCAAACTAGGTTCTGAAGAAGTAACTAGAGAAATTCCCAATGTAAATGATCATGACTTAAAAAAACTTGATTCAAATGGAATTATAATTATAGGATCTTGGGTTCAAACAGGTGATATTCTAGTAGGAAAAGTCACACCTAAGGGGGAATCCGAACAGCCTCCAGAAGGCAAATTGCTACGAGCAATTTTCGGTGAAAAAACTAGAGATGTAAAAGACAGTTCTCTAAGAATGCCAAATGGAACTAGAGGAAGAGTGGTGGATGTAAAAATTTTTACCAGAGAGAAAGGGGATGAACTACCTACTGGAGCAAATCTAGTGATTCGAATTTATATAGCACAGAATAGAAAGATACAAGTCGGTGATAAAATGGCAGGTCGCCATGGGAATAAGGGTATAATTTCTCGAATTTTACCTAGACAAGACATGCCTTATTTACCGGATGGTACCCCAATCGATATACTTTTAAACCCCCTAGGTGTTCCATCCAGAATGAATGTTGGTCAGATATTTGAGTGTTTATTAGGCTTAGCAGCTGAGACTCTAAACAAAAAATTCAAAATTTTGCCATTTGATGAAATGCATGGACCTGAAGCTTCACGAATTCTCGTTAATAACTCTTTGATTGAGGCGAAAACACACAGTAAAAAAGACTGGTTGTTTGATTTAAACCATCCTGGAAAAATACAAATCTTTGACGGCAGAACTGGGGAAAAATTCGACAACCCCGTTACAGTTGGAATCTCATATATGATGAAATTAGTTCATTTAGTTGACGATAAAATACATGCTCGTTCAACTGGACCATACTCCTTAGTAACACAACAACCTCTAGGAGGTAAATCACAACATGGAGGTCAACGATTAGGAGAAATGGAAGTTTGGGCTTTAGAGGCATTTGGAGCTTCATACACATTACAAGAATTATTAACAGTTAAATCTGACGATATGCAAGGACGAAACGAAACTTTAAATGCAATCGTCAAAGGAAAACCCATACCTAGACCCGGAACACCTGAATCATTTAAGGTTTTAATGCGCGAACTTCAATCTCTAGGACTAGATATAGGTGCATATAAAATTGAAACCCTTTCTGATGGACAGACTCGAGGCATTGAAGTAGATTTGATGTCAGAATCAAAAAATAAACAGTTATTAAATGACTTTAGCTCAGAATCCATGCTGCTGGAGACCTGAAAAATCCTTGAATTGTAATACACAAAATTCTTCATGCCAAAATCAAAACAATACTTCGATTATGTCAAGATAAACCTTGCTTCTCCCCAACGAATAAAAAAATGGGGTGAGCGTATTTTACCAAATGGTGAAGTTGTTGGGGAAGTGACTAAACCTGAGACAATCAACTATAGGACTCTAAAACCAGAAATAGACGGATTATTTTGTGAGCGAATATTCGGTCCCATAAAAGACTGGGAGTGCCACTGCGGTAAATACAAACGCGTTCGGTATAAAGGTATCATTTGTGAACGATGTGGAGTAGAAGTCACAGAGTGTAAAGTACGTCGACATCGAATGGGCTTTATACATCTGGCTGCACCAGTTAGTCATATATGGTATCTCAAAGGATCTCCTAGTTATATCGCAGTGTTATTAGATATTCCTTTGAAGGATGTGGAGCAAATTGTTTACTTTAATTCCTACATTGTAATTCGACAAGGTAACTGTCAAACCATAAAGTATAAAAAACTACTTAGCGAAGATGAATGGATAGAAATCGAAGACCAACTCTATCAAGAAAATTCAGAGTTACAAGATGTTGAGGTGGGTATTGGAGCAGAAGCTATTCAAAAATTGCTAAAGGACATAGATCTTGAGGTAGAAGCCGAGACACTAAGAGAAGAAGTGTTATCTACAAAGGGTACTAAGAAAGATAAAGCAATCAAAAGATTACGTATTTTAGACAACTTTATAGGAACTCGGTCTAAACCTTCCTGGATGATATTAACTATTTTACCTATTATACCACCAGACCTTAGGCCTATGGTTCAACTTGATGGTGGAAAATTTGCTACTTCCGACCTAAATGATTTGTACCGGAGAGTCATCAATCGAAATAATCGGCTAAAGAGACTCCAAGAAATTCTTGCCCCAGAGATAATTATACGTAATGAAAAACGTATGCTTCAAGAATCAGTAGATGCTTTAATTGATAATGGAAAACGTGGACGCACAGTACTGGGATCAAATAATCGACCATTGAAATCTTTATCCAATATAATCGAGGGAAAACAAGGTAGATTTCGACAAAATTTATTAGGAAAGCGAGTTGACTATTCAGGAAGATCTGTAATTGTAGTTGGTCCACAACTACAGCTAAACCAATGTGGTTTACCCAGAGAAATGGCGTTAGAATTATTTCAACCTTTTGTCGTACATCGTTTAATTCAACAGGGTCTTGCTAATAATATAAAAGCTGCAAAGAAGATCATTCAAAAAAGTAAATCTCCAGTTTGGGAGGTCCTAGATGAGGTAATCCAAGGTCATCCTATTTTACTTAATCGAGCCCCTACACTCCATAGGTTAGGTATTCAAGCTTTTGAACCTACTCTAGTCGAAGGTCGGACTATAAAACTACATCCCCTTGTATGCCCAGCTTTTAATGCAGATTTTGATGGTGACCAAATGGCAGTTCACATTCCATTATCTATAGAAGCTCAAGCTGAAGCTAGGCTACTTATGCTTGCACCCTATAATTTTTTATCTCCCGCAACAGGCGAACCTATTATTATGCCAAGTCAAGACATGGTCTTAGGATGTTATTACTTAACAGCAGATAACCCCTCTCAACAAAGTCGCTACCCAAAGTATTTTTCTAATCTAGACGATTGTCTTATGGCATATTATCAGAAAAAAATAAATCTTCATTCATATGTTTGGATTAGATTTAATGATCCTGTAGATCAAGACCTTAGCGAGTTCGTTTTTGTAAAAGATTATGAAGATTATTTCTTAGAAATACGTGAGGACAGTATAGTAAAAAAAACCTTTGAAAATCAGCTTCTCGTGCAATATATACTATCGACTCCAGGTCGTGTTCTTCTAAACAAAATTTTAAGAGATTCATTAACGTTCTCAGTTTAAAGCTAACCCTATTCCCGAAAATGAAAGAACAATACATCTTTGTCCCATCGAAACCAAAATTCATCAATAAAATTATTGATAAAAAGGAATTAAAAAATCTAATGGCATGGTCTTTTAATAATTTTGGGGCTGGAAAAGCTTCTTACATGGCTGATAAATTAAAAGAAGTTGGTTTTCATTACGCTACAAAAGCGGGGATATCTTTAAGCATCGAAGACTTAAGAGTTCCCCCCACAAAACGTAAACTCATAAATGACACAACAAAAGAGATACAATACACTGAACAAAAATACGGTAGAGGAGAAATTACCGCTATAGAAAGGTTTCAAAAAGTCATCGATACATGGAATAACGCAAGCGAATCACTAAAAAATGAGGTGATTAAATATTTTAAAGAAACTGATCCTTTAAACCCAGTGTACATAATGGCGTTTTCAGGAGCCCGAGGAAATATATCTCAAGTTAAACAGCTTGTTGGGATGCGAGGGCTTATGTCAGATCCACACGGTGAAATTATCGATTTACCTATAAAGAGCAACTTTCGAGAAGGACTAACTGTTACCGAATACGTAATTTCTTGTTACGGTGCCCGAAAAGGATTAGTAGATACTGCTTTACGAACTGCTGATTCAGGATATCTAACGAGACGCCTTGTAGATGTAGCTCAAGATATCATAATAAGAGAAGTAGACTGTGGTACAACAAGAGGAATTATTGTAAAAGATACCATAGATAATGGACGACTTTTAATTTCTCTAGAGCATCGTTTAGTAGGTAGATCATTATTCGAAACTTTGTATATTCCAGATACTTCTGAGATAGTTGCTCATATAAATCAGGATATCGATGTAATAACTTCGAAAAAGATTATCCAATCAGGCATTAAATCTGTTTATGTTAGATCACCTTTAACATGTGAATCTTCAAAATCAGTTTGCCAATTTTGTTATGGATGGAGTCTAGCTTACGGATCTCTTGTAGATTTAGGAGAGGCTGTTGGGATAATTGCGGCTCAATCAATAGGAGAACCTGGGACTCAACTAACTATGAGGACGTTTCATACAGGTGGAGTCTTTACTGGAGAATTAGCCGAACAAGTCAGAGCCCCCTTTAGAGGAGTTCTACGCTTACCAACCTCTATAAAAGCTAAAGCAATAAGAACTCGTCATGGAAACGAAGCTTTAGTCTTAGAAGAAACTACAAAAATAAATATTTATGATCAGAAATCAAACCAGTCTAAACTAGAACTTAAGCAAGGAACAACACTCTTTTTAAGCGATAATGAACAATTTGAAGAAATGCAAGTAATTGGGGAAGTATATGCAAAAGGAAATATGATAACTGAAAGAGCAACAAAAGATCTTCTTTCTAATATTGCTGGTGAGATTTATTTCTCAGATTTGCCCACAGAAACAAAAATTGACCGACAAGGGAATATTACCGTATCAACCTCAAAAGCAGGCTTGTTATGGGTTCTTGAAGGGGATATTTATAATATTCCTAATAACGCTTTACTTCAAGTCAACCAAAGTGACTTTATTCAAAAACAAGGAGTATTAGCCATTACAGAAACTTTAAGTGATTATGGGGGGATTGTACGTTTAAATCCATCTTTGCAAGATGAAATACAAGTTGTTACGGCTTCAAGTCTCCTCGAAAATGCCTATGTAACTTTCAATACTACGTCTAACGTTTTGGATACAGCTTATTTTTTAGAATTTGAAGGGGGACAGACATTTCTATTGCACTGTTCTCCTGGAAATAAGGTGTCCAATGGTCATTCTATTGCTGAGTTAATAGACAATTCGTATACAACAATAACTGGTGGATTTATTAAATATGGTAATTTAGAAACTGACACCTTAATAAATGATAAATTGGACCCAGAATTATCTCAGAACTCAGTTTTGTATTGGATCTCAGAAGAAACACATGATATAAATAAGGATGCATCTTTATTACTAATACATAATGGGGAAATTATTCAAAAGAATCACGAAATTATAAAAGGTATTTATAGTTCTGTTGGGGGTCTTGCAACTATTGTAGAAGAAAATGGAATTGTAAAAGAAATTACTATACGACCGGGGTACTTGATTGAATTAAAAGAACATGTAGGTATTGGCTTTCCTCCACAAATTTTTGAACCTGAAAATGAAATAAGTAAAAGATTAAATATTCAAAACACTTCTTACTTAGAAGAAATGATGCTCAACTCAAAAAGTTATATTTTTGTTCAGCCTGTGGTGAAATATGTGATTCATAAAAACCAAATCTGCTTAAAGCAAAACATTACTAAAGATGAGCATACAGAAATTCAGTTAAATGTTATTCAACGAATATTGTTAAAAGATGGTGAAAAAGTCAGATCTTGCAATCCTGTTAACCTGTTAAAGACTACCCTGGTTGTCAATATTGTTTCAGCAATTACACATCTGTCTGCAGATGTTGAATTTTTACCACTTGGCTTAAAAGATCAATGTCATTTGCAATTAACAATCATCGAAAATTTATCTATAAAAAAAGATCCATTCGGTGAATTAAATAAACATAACATATTAAATGAATTAACAGTAAGTAATGGGGATAGAATCGTTCGGGGAACAGTAGTTGCCAAAACAAAGCTTCTGTGCTGGAATGAAGGAGAAGTAAAAAAGCTTCATAATAATAATAAAACCGTTCAAAATATTCTTGTTCTCACAAATTCCCACAAAAGAATTATACCTACTTGGAATAAAACGTTACAAATATCAAAAGGTGATCTAGTTAAATACGGCGATCAGATTGCTGAAGGTATCCGTTCCTCTGAGTCTGGGCAAATTATTGATATAACTTCAAATAACGTAACTTTAAGATGCGGACGACCTTACCTCATATCCCCTGATGCGATTTTACAAGTTAATCATTTAGATTTAATTCAATCTGGTGACATTTTAGCTATTTTAGTTTTTGAGCGTTCAAAGACAGGAGATATTGTTCAAGGTCTCCCGAAAATAGAAGAGATTTTAGAGGCTAGAAAACCTAAAGAATCGTGTCTCCTATCTCAAAGACCGGGTCAAATAAACTTTATTTACAATTCTGATGATACATGCACTGTAACGATCAATGAGATGAACGGCAAGATAACAGAGTACTTTTTACCTTCATTTGTAAAATTTATCACAGGAAATGGAGAATATGTAGTGCTTGCTGAACAAATAACTGATGGAGCTCCCAACCCTCATGAAATTTTATCGATTTTCTTTCAATTTTACCGGAAAAGTCTGAACCTATATGAGGCAGCTAAGCTAAGCCTTCAAAAAGTACAAATTTATCTAGTTAACCAAGTTCAATTCGTATATCAATCTCAAGGGGTAGATATATCTGATAAACACATCGAGATTATAGTTCGCCAAATGACATCAAAAGTAAAAGTTGAGGACGGTGGAGACACAACGTTACTACCAGGTGAATTGGTTGAACTTGAACAAATTGAAAACATAAATAAAGCTATGATTTTAACGAAGGGATTACAAGCAACTTATTACCCTATTTTATTAGGTATAACAAAATCTTCTTTAAACACAGATAGCTTTATCTCTGCGGCTAGCTTTCAGGAAACAACAAGAGTACTAACAGAAGCAGCCATTGAAGGTAAAACAGATTGGCTAAGAGGCTTAAAAGAGAACGTAATTATAGGAAGGTTGATTCCAGCTGGAACTGGATTTAATTCTTATAATGAAACTATAAAACCAATTTCTCCTGAACCAGACTTAAAAATCCAAAACTATATCGACACTACTATAACACCACCAAAGACTTCACGTGAACTAAGACTTGACGATGAGAATCATATTCAGTATTCTTTCACTGAGAATCAGAATATTAAACCTTAGAACAAGGTTGTTAGTTAAAATCAAAAATATGATTTATATTGTTCAATATTTACAAGTAAATTTTAGGAGTAAAAATGACAGACACAACACTGGCTGATCTTCTAGAGGCAGGGGTTCATTTTGGTCATCAGTCTAGAAGGTGGAACCCAAAGATGTTTCCTTATATTTATGCAGAGAGAAATGGAATTCACATCATCGATTTAGTTCAAACATCTTATTTACTCTCTCAAGCTTGTGACTTTGTTTATAAATCTGCACAAGAGGGTAAGAAATTTTTATTTGTTGGAACGAAACGTCAAGCGTCTAGTGTAATCTCTCAAGAAGCAGAAAAATGTGGAGCATACTATGTAAATCATCGCTGGCTTGGTGGAACTTTGACAAATTGGTTTACTATAAAAACTAGGGTAGAATATCTTCGTGATTTAGAACAAAAAGAAGAAAATGGCTACTTAGATCAATTGCCAAAAAAAGAAGCTTCTTGCATGAGAAAAGAACTAGAGAAGCTACGCAAAAATTTAAATGGCATAAAACAAATGAAACGTTTGCCCGACTTAGTTATTGTCGTAGACCAAAAACGAGAAAATACCGCAATTCAAGAATGTATTAAACTTCAAATACCAATTATTTCACTTTTAGATACAAACTGTGATCCTGAACTAACAGACATTCCTATACCTGCAAACGATGATGCCATAAGATCTATCAAACTAATTCTTGGAAAACTATCTGACTCCATCCGTCAAGGTAATATTGGATCCACAAAGTCTGAAGAGTAAGTCTACGCTATAAGAATTATTAAACCTTTTCACGTTTTCGAAAAATATGAATATAGAAATTTCTGCTCAAAGTGTAAAAGAATTAAGAGAAAAGACTTCCGCCGGAATGATGGACTGTAAAAAAGCATTAATAGAGAATAAAGGAGACTTTGAAAAAGCAATGGAAAGTCTTCGTCAAAAAGGATTAGCCTCTGCTAATAAAAAGGCAAGTCGCATTACCGCCGAAGGGACAATTCAATCATACATTCATACTGGGGGAAAACTAGGTGTTTTGGTTGAATTAAACTGTGAAACTGATTTTGTCGCAAGAAGAGAGGAGTTTCAAGAACTAGCAAAAAATATAGCTATGCAGATTGCAGCTTCACCTTCAGTGGAGTATATAAACCTTCAACATATACCTAATATCATCGTACAAAAAGAAAAAGAAACTGAATCATTAAAAGAGGATTTATCGAAAAAGCCTCCAGAAATTAGAGAAAAAATTGCGGAAGGTCGATTACAAAAACGCTTAAAAGAATTGACATTAATTGAACAACCTTTTATTCGTGATCCTTCAATTACTGTAGAAGATTTAATTAAACAAACAATATCTAAACTCGGTGAAAATATTCAAGTTCGTAGATTTGAGCGATTCATACTAGGTGAAGGAATAGAAAAACGCCAAGATGACTTCAGCACCGAAGTTAATAAACTAATAAAAAAATAAAAAGTTATTAAGTTGTTACTTCGACTTTTGAGAACAGATAACTTTTTATAAAAAAAAAAAAGTCAGAGAAAAAGATAAAGGTTTAAAAAAAAAAAGGCATATGGTTATATGTATTCGCTTTTTTAAACTTTTACTTATCTACTTTTTCAAGAGTATAATTTATTTGTGTAGCAATTTTTCACCACATCCAAAGTCATAGACTTCTCAAAAACTTTATTCACCTATGTATCAAGAAAACTTTCATAATTTTGTAACACCTTATTTATTATCCGAGATTGAAGTTGGTGCTCATCTCTACTGGGAAGTATTAGGATTAAAACTTCATGGCCAAACATTAATAATGTCTTGGTTTGTTATAACTGTTCTTTTGTTATTTGCAATAATCGGTACTCAAAATCTTAAGCAAACCCCTCAAGGGATTCAAAACTTCATGGAATATGCATATGAGTTTCTTCAAGATATCTCAAAAAATCAAATCGGCGAACACAACTATAAACCATGGATACCTTATGTAAGTACAGTTTTTTTGTTCATATTTGTATCTAACTGGTCTGGAGCCTTGATTCCACTTAAGTTAATAAGCTTACCACATGGTGAACTTGCAGCCCCTACAAATGATATCAACACAACTGTCGCCTTAGCTCTCTTAACCTCACTGTCTTACTTCTATGGAGGTATATCTAAAAAAGGACTAAATTACTTTAGTAGATACGTTCAACCTACTCCAATCTTGCTACCCATTAATATACTGGAAGACTTTACTAAACCTTTATCTTTAAGTTTTCGTTTATTTGGTAATATACTTGCAGATGAATTAGTAGTATCCGTATTTGCACTTTTAGTTCCAATATTTATTCCACTTCCTGTCATGACACTAGGGTTATTTGCAAGTTCAGTTCAAGCTTTAATATTCTCAACTCTATCCGCAGCATATATAGGTGAAGCTGTTGAGGAACATGGACATCATTAAAAACAAGTAGGTTAATATTTTTTAATTGTTGTAGAATAGTAATACTTTAATATTAAATTATATTACATTCTTAGAAATCTGGTTTAAGAAACTAAATTCTACTTGTTATGAATCTGAAATATATCAATCTTTAACATTTACAAAAATATATTATATGAATCCAATTGTATCTGCCGCTTCTGTTGTTGCTTCTGGTCTTGCTGTAGGTCTTGCTGCTATAGGTCCTGGTATAGGACAAGGTTCTGCTGCTGCTCAAGCCGTAGAAGGTATTGCTCGCCAACCTGAAGCAGAAGGAAGAATCCGTGGAACTTTACTTTTATCTCTTGCTTTCATGGAATCTTTAACAATTTATGGATTAGTTGTATCATTAGCTCTTTTATTTGCAAATCCATTCACTGCTTAATCTATTTCACAGGTATAACATTCTTCAGATAATTTGACTATCCTATTGATAGTCAAATTGAAATCATTTGAATGCTCTTTAAGGCACTAAAACAAAACCTAATAGAAATGACAAACTCTTTAATTTCATTTATCCTGAGTGCAAGTAGCGCAGAATCAGAGGGCGGACTGTTTGATTTCAATGCCACTCTCCCAGTTATGGCAATCCAAATCCTTTTATTAACCTTAGTCCTTAATATTATATTTTATCGACCCATAGGAAAAGTACTGGACGAACGAGATGATATAATACGAAATCAACTTACAGAGGCGTCTGAAATGCTCATGAAAGCTGAAAATATCACAAAACAATATGAATTAGATTTAAGCCAAGAACGAAGAGAAGCTCAATCAATAATTGCCTCAGCACAAAAAGGAGCACAAGAAATCGTCGCGATGGAAATTAAACAGGCTCAAAAAGATACGGAACAACTTGTTTCAGAGGCAACTAACCAACTTAACTCACAAAAAGAAAAAGCACTAAAAGCCCTCGAAGAACAGATTAACGTCTTGAGCGAACAAATAAAAAATAAACTTATTAGTAAACAACTTCTTTAAAAAGCACTTAGCTTAAAACCTTCTTCAAAAAAAATATCAGTTAGCTTAGAATTATGGACATTATTGAAAACCTTCTAACAATCGGCTCCATAGCGGAATCCGAAATAGCCTCTACACCTTCAAAGGGTTTTGGATTTAATTCTAATATACTTGAAGCAAATGTCATTAATATTATTATACTAGCGTCAGGCGTATTTTACCTTGGACGTAATTTTTTAAACTCTGCTCTAGAACTTAGACAGCAAAAAATCTTAGAAGCACTACAAGAAGCTGAGGAACGACTTCAACAAGCAAGTAAGAGACTCTCTGAAGCTGAAAAACAGATGTCAGACGCTCAAATAATTATAGAACAAATAAAAAAAGAAGCTGAAAGTACGGCAAGGAAAGTAAAAGAAACAATTCTAGCCCAAGGTAAATTAGATATCGAAAGACTAACCAATAGTGGCAAAAACAGTATTGAAAAAACTGAATTGCAGATAAAAAAACAAATCCAACAACATATCACTAATTTAGCAATCACACGAGTTACCATTCAGCTCAAAGAAATGATGACTTCAAATTTACAATCTAAACTTATAGACTCCAACATATCTCAGTTAGGAGGCCAACTATGAGTGCCATAAATACAAAAATAGCTCAACCATACGCAGAAGCTTTTCTAGAACTAGCTTCTAAAGACTCGTTAGAAAGCGTCTTATCCGATCTTAATTATCTCTCAAACGTTCTTCTAAGTTCAAGTGACTTAAAAAAACTCCTTAGCAATCCTTTAGTAAATCTGCAAACAAAAAAGAATGTGCTTAAATCCATCTTTAGTGAAAAAATTGATTTAAAAACTCTACGATTCTTATTTGTTTTATGTGATAGAGGCCGAATCAACTATCTCCAGTCAATTCTAAAGAAGGCTTTAGAGTTGGCATACCAAGCTAGTTCAATAGAAACTGTAAAAGTTACAAGTTCCATCAATCTAACTCCATCTCAACAGGATAATTTAGTATCCAAACTAAAAAAAATGACTGGAGCACAGGAAATTAAGTTGGACCTTACTACCAATAGTAATTTAATTGGAGGATTTATTATTCAGATAAAATCTAAAATTCTTGACACAAGTATTCAAGGTCAACTACGTCAGCTTTCTTCGTATTTAGGAACGTCTCTAACTTGATTGAAATCTATTAACATTAATTCTTAAACAAATATGGTAAATATTAGACCAGACGAAATTAGTAATATCATACGCCAGCAAATCGATAAATATGATGAGAGTGTTCAGATCTCCAATGTTGGAAGTGTCTTACAAATTGGAGACGGAATTGCTAGGGTCTATGGACTAGATCAGGTTATGGCAGGCGAGTTACTTGAATTTGAAGATCGAACAGTCGGAATAGCTTTAAACCTAGAAAGCGATAACGTAGGTGTAGTTATTATGGGTGAAGGCCGTGATATTTTGGAAGGGAGCTCTGTAAAAGCTACCGGTAAAATAGCTCAAATTGAAGTAGGAAAAGGTTATCTTGGAAGAGTCGTAAATGCGCTAGGTCGCCCGATTGATGGAAAGGGTGATATAGCTGCTACTGAAACTCGTTTAATTGAATCCGTTGCCCCTGGAATAATCTCCCGCAAATCAGTATGTGAACCAATCCAAACAGGCATAACAGCAATTGACTCCATGATACCGATTGGCCGTGGGCAACGCGAGTTAATTATAGGAGATAGACAAACCGGAAAAACGTCAGTAGCAATCGACACAATCATCAATCAGAAATCTGAAAACGTTATATGTGTTTATGTTGCAATCGGGCAAAGAGCAGCCTCCATATCTTCCGTAGTTACTGCGCTTGAAGAAAGAGGGGCGCTAGACTACACAGTTATTGTTTCTGCGTGTGCAGATGACCCAGCAACCCTACAATACATAGCTCCATATACTGGAGCAGCAATTGCAGAATATTTCATGTATCAAGGACAAGCAACTCTTGTGATCTACGATGATCTTTCTAAGCAAGCTGCAGCATACCGTCAGATGTCCCTACTACTTAGACGTCCACCTGGTAGAGAGGCTTACCCTGGAGATGTCTTTTACCTACACTCTCGATTACTAGAGAGAGCAGCGAAATTAAGTGATAAATTAGGAAGTGGTAGTATGACAGCTTTACCTATTATTGAAACTCAAGCAGGTGATGTATCTGCCTATATCCCAACTAATGTTATTTCCATAACAGATGGACAAATATTTTTATCTGGAGACTTGTTCAATGCAGGGATAAGACCTGCTATAAACGTAGGTATATCTGTTTCTCGTGTAGGGTCTGCAGCTCAGATCAAAGCAATGAAAAAAGTAGCCGGGAAGCTTAAATTAGAACTAGCTCAATTCGCTGAACTAGAAGCTTTTTCTCAGTTTGCATCTGATCTTGATCAGGCTACTAGAAACCAATTAGCTCGAGGACAAAGACTCCGCGAGATTTTAAAACAAGCACAAAACTCACCTATTCCAGTTGAAGAACAGGTTGCAATAATTTATACAGGGATAAACGGATACCTTGATGATATACCTGTAAATCAAGTTAGAAGTTTCATCGAAAACTTACGTACAAATTTGAGAAATTCAAAACCTCAATACGCTCAACTCATAAAATCATCTAAAGATTTTACAAAAGATGCAGAAGACTTATTAAAAGGTTCGATTTCCGACGTAAAACAAGCATTCACTTCCTAAGTTAAAAACAAGGTATGTGAAATACCTTCACATACCTTCTATAACCAACTGTAACCTTTTTCTTCTAGTTCTAAAACAAGATCTTTCTCACCTGTTTTAATAATTTTTCCATTTTGCATTATGTGGACTTTATCGGGCTTAATGTAATCTAAAAGTCTCTGATAATGCGTTATCAAAATGACAGTATTGTCCTCTGTAAGTAACTTGTTAACACCTTCCGCTACTATTCTTAAAGCATCTATATCTAGTCCAGAATCAGTCTCATCTAAGATTGAAACTTTAGTCTCTAGTAAAGCCATTTGTAAAATTTCATTTCTTTTCTTCTCTCCACCTGAAAAACCCTCATTAACATTCCTACTTAAAAAACTCTCATTCATATCAACAACTTTTAGTTTAGACTGAATGAAATCAAAAAATTCTAAGGGTTCGAATTCTTTTAAGCCTATAAATCTTCGCCTTGAATTACAAGCTAAACGAAGAAAATCAACATTTGTGACCCCTGGAATTTCAATGGGATATTGAAATCCAAGAAAAATACCCATCTGTGCTCTTTCTTCTGGTGGTATCTCAAGTAATGAATTACCTTCAAAACAAATATCACCTCCTGTAATTGTATAAGAAGGGTGACCTGCGATAACTTTAGCTAAAGTACTTTTCCCAGACCCATTTTTTCCCATAATGGCATGGACTTCACCAGATCTTATCGTTAAATCAATCCCATTTAAAATTTCGACCCCACTTACACTTGCATGTAAGTCTTTAACTTCTAATAAAACTCGTTTTTCTTTTTTCACTTTACCCCACACTCCCTTCTAATTTAATAGATAACAATTTATCAGCTTCTAAAGCGAATTCCATAGGTAACTCCGCAAATACCTCTCGACAGAAACCACTAACTAGTAAATTAATAGCATCTTCTAAGCCAATTCCTCGCTGTAAAAAATAAAATAACTGCTCTTCTTCTATTTTAGAAGTTGAGGCTTCATGCTCTACCTTACTTTTAGAATTATTAACTTGTATTAAAGGGAAAGTATTTGCTTGTGATTTACCACCAATAAGCATTGAATCACATTGAGAGTAATTAGTACTATAGTCTGCTTTAGCTAGTATTTTAACTTGACCTCTATAAGTATTACGCGAGTTTCCAGAAGAAATACCTTTTGATATAATTCGGCTTTTTGTAAATTTTCCTACGTGAATCATCTTTGTCCCTGTATCAGCTTGTTGGTAATGATTCGTTAAAGCAACCGAATAAAACTCACCTGAAGAGCCTTCTCCAACAAGAATACAACTTGGATACTTCCAAGTAATGGATGAACCTGTTTCAACTTGAGTCCAAGAAATTTTCGCTTTAGCCCCGGCACATAAACCTCTCTTCGTAACAAAATTATAAACTCCACCTATACCGTTACTGTCTCCAGCGTACCAATTCTGTACAGTTGAATATTTGATCTGCCCACCCTCTAAAGCAACTAATTCGACTACCGCTGCATGTAACTGATTTTTATCAAATTTTGGTGCTGTACAACCCTCTAAATAACTAACCTTACTATTCTTATCAGCAATTATCAGAGTTCTTTCAAACTGACCAGATTCTTCATTATTAATGCGGAAGTATGTTGAGAGATCTAAAGGACATACAATATCAGGAGGTATGTAACAAAAAGAACCTTCTGTAAACACTGCAGAATTCAGAGCTGCAAAATAATTGTCTCCGGAAGGAACTACTGTTCCTAAATACTTCTTAACCAAATCCTCAGATACTTTTACAGCTTCGGATAAAGGACAAAAAATCACACCAACCTTTGATAATTCTTCCCGGAAAGTTGTTCCAACCGATACACTATCAAAAATTGCATCCACTGCTACATTTGTCAATCTTTTTTGCTCAGTTAATGGAATACCAAGTTTTTCAAAAGTTCTCAATACTTCCGAATCAACTTGTGATATCGTATCTAATTTTTCTTTTACTTTTGGAGCAGAATAATATAAAATGTCTTGATAATTTATCGAAGAGTATGAAATACAGGCCCACCTAGGGATATCCATTCGTATCCATAAATCATAAGCTTTTAACCTAAAGTTCGTAAGAAATAATGGCTCTCTTTTTTTTTCTGATATTAACTTAACAATATCTTCATTCAAACCTTTAGGAAAATCTTCAACCTCAACTTTAGTTTTAAATCCATATTTATACGGTTGGTCTATCACATCTTTTACTGTAGAATCTCCATAAGTCTTGCTCGGAGAAATTTTATTAAGTTTATTTGCCATAATTAACTCAAAAATCAAATTTATAGTATATAATCCAATTGTATTCTACTAATAAACAATTTTGTTTTTAACTATTTAATAAGAATTGCTAAAAACTTTAACCTATATACTACAAAGAATCTATCCAGTGGGTAAATGGCGGAATGGTAGACGCAGTACACTCAAAATGTACCGAGTACATCGTGAGGGTTCAAATCCCTCTTTACCCATCTAAATATAAAATCCTTTAATTTATCTGATAAACTTTTTATAATAAAAACTTATAGAAACAAAATTACATGAGTTTACTTATATTTGGATCTACGGGAACACTGGGTCGTCAAATAACTCGAAGAGCGATAGACGAAGGTTATATAGTCAAATGCTTCGTACGAAACTTGAGAAAAGCTTACTTTCTAAAAGAATGGGGAGCTGAATTAATTTATGGAGATCTAAGCTTACCTGAAACTATACCTTTATGTCTTCGTGATATAAGTGCTATTATTGATGCATCCACATCGCGCCCTTCCGATCCTTACGATGCAGAATGTGTAGACTTAGATGGTAAAATTGCATTAATTGAAGCGGCAAAGATAGCTGGAATAAAAAAATTTATATTCTTTTCCGTTCTTAATGGTACCTATCATTCTCACGTTCCTCTGATAAGCCTAAAGCTTAAAATAGAAGACTATTTAATACAATCCAATCTAAACTACACAATTTTTTGTCTCGGAGGATTCTTTCAAGGCTTGATTGGTCAATACGCTATACCTATACTAGAAAAACAGCCAATATGGACTGCAAATGAAACTAGCCGCGTCAATTATATAGATACCCAAGATGTTGCTAAATTTACCCTACGAAGTTTATCAGTTGCAGATACCACAAAAAGACGATTCCCATTAGTAGGTGTTAAAAGCTGGAACTCCCAAGAAATTGTGGAGTTGTGTGAACGACTTTCTGGTCAACCAGCTTTTGTTAACAAAGTCCCTTTACAGATCCTACAATTTTTAAGAGCTTTAACTGGGTTTTTTGAGTGGGGAAAAAATATATCCGATAGATTATCTTTTGCAGAAGTTTTAGTTACTGGACCTGATATGACGGCCGATATGTCTGAAGTTTACAGGATATTATCTCTAGACCCTTCAGATACGTCTACTCTTGAAAGATATTTTCAAGATTACTTTGGAAGAATTCTAAAACGTCTAAAAGAACTCAATGATGAGAAAGAAAAAACATTGTAAATGTATAAGTATTATTTAAAATAATATAAACTTTTTACTGGTAATTTGGTTTTAATTATAATATAGATATATAATTAGACTATATATTTATAAACAACAAATAGATAAATAATCTTAAGAATAAACTGATGTTCACATTAAAAATCGTGGTTTATACTACCGTAACGTTTTTCGTATCTTTATTTACATTCGGTTTTTTATCTAATGACGCCTCTAGAAACCCAAGCAGAAAAGATTTAGAATAATCATTGGAAAAATTAATAACTAAATTAATTAGTTATTAATTCTTAGGTACCTCAATAACCAAAGATTACTTTTTAAATTGTTTTGTACACCTGATTTTAAAATGAAAAATTGGCTTTTAAATAACTTAAACGAGTCGGCATTCGAAAAAACAGGACCCATCCCTCGGTCAATTGCTCGAACCTTTGAAAGGTTTAAAAAAGAATTAGATCCTAATTCAGAGTCTGAGATTATAGAGGAATTTCGTGTTTCTCGTTACCAAACATCCGCTTCTATAAAATACCTTCTTTTGCTTATTATTGCTCCAATTCTAATTAATCAAGTCTCACGAATTTTCGTATTCTCCCCATTCATTGATTATGCTTGGAGTGAAAAAAACAATGAGATTTTTCTAAATGTTTCGCAAGAAGAACGAGCCTTTAGTGAATTGCAAATGTTTGAAGAGAAAATTCATTTCGAAATTTTAATTGGACAGCTACCAGCTCTATCTCAAGAATCCATAGAACGAGAAATAAAAAATAAAGCAGTAGAACTTGCTCAATATTATTCACACGAAAGTGTTACAGCAATAAAGAATTTACTAGCAGACATATGCAGTATATTGACATTCTTTTATCTAATTGTAAGTGGAAAACGTCAGATATCAGTTTTAAAATCATTTGTTAATGAGCTGATATATGGCTTAAGCGATACAGCAAAAGCATTCTTAATAATACTATTTACAGATATCTTTGTTGGATTCCATTCAACACACGGATGGGAGGTTGTCCTCGAAAATGGATTAAGACATTTTGGCCTTCCTGAAAATCGAGACGGTATCTTTTTATTTATTGCTACCTTTCCAGTTCTTTTAGATACAATATTTAAATATTGGATATTTAGATACTTAAATCAAGTCTCCCCATCCGCGGTTGCAACATATCACGAAATGAATGAATAGATCTCTTACTTAACTAAACTTAAACCCGAAGTCTGCAATAGGCTTAAATTACTTATAAGTATGTAAGCAAATGTACATCCACCTATAGAACCCATTAACCAACCTGATGTGAATTGTCGCCAGCCTTTTGCTGTCTGTAGTTTATCACTGATAGTAGTTTCTTCAAAAGAGACAACTCCATAAATGGATAAAGCTGCTGTCATAATAAAAACCAATCCAATAGAGGAGAAGAATCCTGACAACAAAGCAATATCAGAATTACGTAATGGTCCTAGCTTATAAAACGGTCCAATTAAAAAATAACCGTGAGCTATACCTATTTCTAGTCCTCTCAATAAAGGAGATAAACCAAAACGATATGCTGGTAAGTTGCTTAAGAAGCTTCTTGTAAAACTTGAGCTACTAACAGGTGTTGCCAAGTTACCTACAAAAGGATCATCATTATATGGTTTTACAAAATTTGACATAGTATTAATTTTATATTTAAAGTCTGATTTTCAGTATACAGAAATTATAATCTACTAACAAGTTGTTATTATAAAGACAATCAAATTTTAGATAAAAAACTTTACATCGAATTATATAACCTTACTTTATTAATATATACTATAAAAAATTATTAAAACAATACAACAATGAGCGTATTAATCGGTTACGTTATCTTATTAGGATGTGCTTTTGGTTTAGCAGCAGGACTTTTTTTAGGCTTATCGTACATAAAATTAATCTAATTATAAACTTAAAAATTATATTTGTAGATTGATGATTTAAAGATACGATCATTGATCTACAATAAATTATTAATAATATTTTCATGAAGAATCATGTAGACTCAATTCGATACGATCTAATTATAGGTTCAAGACGGCCTAGTAATTATTTCTGGGTAGTGGCTAGTTTTACTGGAGGGCTTAGTTTTTTCCTTGTAGGTATATCCAGTTACTTTCACCTTAATCTTGGCATATTTGGGAGAACTGAAAGTATATCATTCCTACCTCAAGGCATCTTAATGACCTTTTATGGTTGTATTGGGGTATTTTTATCTATGTTCTTATTCCTAAGTATAATCTTCAACATCGGGGGGGGTTATAATAAATATGACAAGATTCAAGAGAAAATAGAAATTTTTCGACTGGGCTTTCCCATTTTGTCTAAAGAAGTTTTTTTATCTTATAACTTTAAAGAAATTAAATCTATCAAATTGACCATCAAAGAAGGTTTAAATCCAAAACGAGAAATCTACATGTGCACGAAAGACCAAAGACAAATCCCGTTAACAAGGGTCGGAGAACCTCTTTTACTCTCAAGTGTTGAAGAAGAAGCAGTTAATTTATCTATGTTTTTAAATATTCCTCTAGAAGATTAACAAAAATTACTAAAATAGTAGAATTTTTTCCCAAACAGGTGTATCATAGACAGAAGCTATTAATTCCAGCTCTAGCGGGCATAGTTTAGTGGTAAAACCTTAGCCTTCCAAGCTAATGATGAGGGTTCGATTCCCTCTGCCCGCTTAAAAGTTAAGAAGTCAAAAGAACTCATAGGCTATAGAAAGTATTTAAATAAAAATGTTTTTTTGAGGATTTTTTTAGCTACTATAAATGTAGATAAAAATCTAACAAAACATACGCTCTACTTGCATAAGTAAGTTAAGAATCAAGTACTTACTTTCGCATTTTTCAAATAAAACTGCTTAATAATTTATTAGGTGGAAAGGAGAAATTGTTACCGTTTCAGTGAAAACTATAGTTTAGTTTTGACAACGAATATCAATTCATTTTATCATTACTTATAAAAATACAAAACTAACTTCTTAACTTTTTTGGAGGTAATTATATGTCAGGAGGTTCAACCGGAGAGCGTCCATTCTCTGATATAATCACTAGCATACGCTATTGGATCATTCATAGTATAACAATCCCCGCTCTTTTCGTAGCAGGATGGCTTTTTGTCAGCACTGGATTAGCGTACGATATATTTGGTACACCTAGACCAAATGAATATTTTACACAAGAACGCCAACAAGTTCCTTTAGTAAATGACAGATTTAGTGCAAAACAAGAGTTAGAAGATCTAACAAAAGGTTTGTAAAAAACAAGTGAGGATTTACCGTGAACAAAATTAAACAACCTATCGCCTATCCAATTTTTACGTTCAGATGGTTAGCTATTCATGGATTAGCTGTTCCAACTGTTTTTTTTCTTGGTGCTATAACTTCTATGCAATTTATTCAACGATAGGAGGCAACTATGAGTGGTCCTAATCCTAATAAACAACCAGTAGAATTAAATCGAACATCTCTTTTCTGGGGATTGTTGCTAATTTTCGTTTTAGCCGTTCTATTTTCGAGCTACTTTTTCAATTAAATTCTTTATAAGAAAACATAATACGTTATGTAATCTATAGGTCTCTTTTAATAGTCTTTAATACATACTAAAACTGGAGGTAATTATAAATGGCTAATACCGGCAGAATTCCTTTGTGGCTCATAGGTACAGTTGGGGGGATAGCAGCATTAACAGTTGTAGGTCTATTTTTTTATGGGTCATACTCTGGTGTAGGCTCAGCTCTGTAAAAACAAAAAATTATATAATAACAAGTGGCTAAGTATAGTCACTTGTTATTATTTGTATACACTTTTAGCTTATTTGATCTTGCTCAATATAAATAAATGCAAATGCCATGGCTAAACCAGGAAAAACTAAACCAATTAAAGGAACAAGGATGGATGGAAGATATGCAGCTGTCATATAGGCTTTATATAAAAAATTAAAGTAGACAAAATAGCTATTAGTAACATTATTTCCCTTGTAAATAACTGTACCTAGTAAAAATTTAAACTACTAGTTACAATTCGAAACAAAACTGACCCGAACTTAATAAAAAAATGAACAAAATATCGTTAGAAAACTTACAGGCCATGCAAAAATTCTCTGAAACATATGCGAAACGAACAGGTACATTTTTTTGCTCAGATTTGAGTATCACCGCAGTAGTCATCGAAGGCCTTGCGAAACATAAGGATGAATATGGGTCTCCTTTATGCCCCTGCCGACATTATGATGATAAGGCGGCAGAAATCGCATTAGCATATTGGAATTGCCCTTGCGTACCTATGCGAGAAAGAAAAGAGTGCCACTGTATGTTATTTTTAACACCCGAGAACGAATTCTCTAGTAAACAACAAGAATTAAGCCTAGAACAGATTCTTGCTTATTCAAACAGCATAAATTCTATAGGTCACTAAATATATAACTGTAAAGAATTTTCTAAATTATCATTTTCAGGGTTTAAAGGTTACCACGTTTTAAAGCAATTAAAACTATGATTGCTGGACCCGCTGTAATTACAAGAAAAAGAGAAACTAACTGCAGTAGTGTAGTAAGGTTAAAAAACATAGAAGGCTCCAATAAGAATAAATTTCAATTAATTAAGTAATTCCAACATACTATATACAATATAGTATATCTTTAACTCAATACAATTTTTTATAAACAAACAAATAAAACTTAAATTAATCTATGTCAAAAATGAAAACTCAACTTCGAATGCATTCGAATAAGTTTTAAATACAAAAACTCTAACTATACGAAGATGAGTTTGTATTTTTCTTATGCGCATTCGAATGATAATATAAGAATTAACATGATATGTACGCATGACCTCAACTTTTCTACTTATCATAAAAATATACCAAAGTATGACTTGTCTTTATTAATTAATTATGATATCTATAAGGTGGTACTAGGGCTGCTAACTCAATGGTAGAGTACTCGGCTTTTAATCGATTTGTTCCGGGTTCGATCCCCGGGCAGCCCAGTTCAAGATAAGACTAAAAACGTAAACATTATACATACCCCCAGGGGAATTCGAATCCCCGTTACCTCCGTGAAAGGGAGATGTCCTAGGCCTCTAGACGATGGGGGCCAACTAAGAAAAATTTATTGTTATATATTAAAATGTAATCTACTACAGAAACATATGTCAACTAGTTGTTCAAATAGAAAAATATAAAAACTAACCTTTATTTACATACTATGAAAACTTTACTACCCATTCTGTATTTGTCCATACTATTTCTATTTCTAACAATCCTTGTGTTTTTTTTAACACAAGAAATAAAGGAAAAGCGAAAACTAGAAGAAAAATTCATTTCATTAAAAAAGAAGATACAATTTAATTCTAGTAGTGTTAATACTATAGATCACTACCTTTTAGGAAAAGCTTATTTGTCAAAAAAACTCTTCGATCAGTCCATAATACAATTCTCCCAAGCTTTAAAAAAATGGAAACCCGAAGATTCTATTGAACTAGCTTTTCTCTATAATGCAATAGGATTTACTTATTTTCAGAGCAACCAGATTGATATGGCAATTCAATATTATAGAGAAGCGTTATCTTCTAACCCAACATATACAACAGCTCTAACCAATTTAGCTTTTTGCTATGAAAGAAAAAAAATGATAAAAGATGCAATAAAAATTTACAAAAATGTGCTAAATTATGATCCAATCAATGAAGTTGCCGTACAGAAATTAGAATATTTAAGTAAAAAATCAAAGATATCGGGATGACAGGATTTGAACCTGCGGCATCCTGCTCCCAAAGCAGGCGCGCTACCAAACTGCGCTACATCCCGTACAGTTCATAATTTATAGTACCACAGGATAAAAATCATGTCTATAAGATTTTTTTCTAGTACACAAAAATATGCTAAATTTAAATTACATGATAGTATAATTATAATGTGAAATATTTATGGGGGAAAATTCGTGAAAAACTGGATCTCACTTTTGTTAATAGCTAGCTTACTAATAACTTCATCTAACGCAAACGCTGATGTGTCTGGGCTTAAACCCTGTAAAGAATCTAAAGAATTTCAGCGTCGATTAGACCAGAGCGTAAAAAAATTAGAATCAAGATTAAAAAAATATGAGCCCGGAACTCCTCCAAGCTTAGCACTACAAAAACAAATAGAAAAGACACAAAATCGATTCAATCGCTATGGTAATGCAGGTTTATTATGTGGAACAGATGGCTTACCACATTTAATTGCAGATGGTCGATGGAACCATAGTGGAGAATTTATGATTCCCGGGATGTTTTTTATTTATATAGCAGGTTGGATTGGATGGGTTGGAAGAAGTTATGTTCAATGGGCTAGATCTTCCGAAAAACCAACAGAAAAAGAAATTATTATAGATGTTCCAGTAGCGCTAAGCTTTGCTACAACTGGTTTTATTTGGCCTTTTTCGGCCTTTAAAGAATTTACTAGTGGAAACTTAATAGCATCTGCTGAAGAAATTACTGTGTCTCCAAGATAAAAATTTAACAACTAAAATCTAAAATACTATGGATAGTAACTTTTTAAAATATTTATCTACTGCCCCTGTATTAATTACCGTATGGCTATCTTTTACCGCGGCTTTAATAATCGAAGGTAACCGTTTATATCCTGATATGCTTTACTTTCCTATTTAAGCAATTAGGATAAAATTGATTAAATCATACTTAGTATGATAAGATGTCAATAACCTGAACTTACTATAAAAATTTAGTTTACATCATCAGAATCGGTAGATAGCAGTGAAAAACTAACATAACAAGTGTAGTTCAGGCTCTCCTAATCTATCCTATCGAAAACACATTTTTTATTATTAGTTTCAAATCTTTAACAAAATATATCTTCATTTAAAAATATTCTCTTCAACAGAAGTTTAAGTAAAATATTCTTGCTAAACTAATCTATACTATAGTGTAATAATATTATTATTTTCATAAATATAACACCATAATGACTCCATCTTTATCAGCGTTCATTAATAGTTTAATTTTGGGCCTACTTGTAGTGATTATTCCGATAGGATCTGCTCTTCTTTTAGTTAGCCAAGCTGACCGACTTACAAGAAATTAGATTTCAAATAAAAAAAAACCAATATAAAACTTGTATTGGTTTTTTCTTGTTAAGAAAACCTCACGTTTAATATTAAGATATTCTTATGTTAAGTTAAACAAGCTTTCTTGACCTAGAATTAATTATACTCACTGTAAAAATAGTATTTACAATAACAACTCATTTATGTTGAAACAAAATTCTCTTATATCTTATTGTCTTCGGTTATGTTTAGTTACTGGACTTTTCTTCTCAACTAACTCTTTTGCTATAGACTTAGATGAAACGACAAGAACTATTCCTTTAGACTCTTCTGGAACAACAGTCGTTCTAACACCCGAACAGGTAAAACGAGGAAAACGACTTTTTAATGCTTCATGCGGACAATGTCATGTGGGCGGAGTTACTAAAACTAACCCCAATCTTGGTCTTGAACCAGATGCTTTAAGCCTAGCAACTCCACCAAGAGATAATATCAATGCTCTTATAGATTATTTAAAGAATCCAACAACGTACGATGGTTTAGAATCTATTGCTGAGCTTCACCCAAGTACGAAAAGTGCAGACATATTCCCAAAAATGCGTAGTTTAAGTGACGAAGATTTATTTGCTATTAGTGGGCACATACTGTTACAACCTAAATTAGGTGGTGAAAAATGGGGAGGTGGCAAAATTTACTACTAACTAAAAAAAATGAAACAACCCTATCCTAGTTTTATAAAATTAGGACAGGGGTAAAAAAGATTATGAGTACAAACTTGATTTTACTAGAAAAATGCTCATTATCATTATTATTTTCTCTAAAAAAAACCAAAAATATCTTTATTGAACATAAAGACTACCAGATTAATGATATTTATATAGGAAAGATATCGAGTTTAATACCTAGTCTAAATGCTGCCTTTATAACTTTAGAACCAAATAAAAAAAATGGATTTATATCGTTTTCTAAGCTAAAAAAACAGAGCCTAAAAAAAGGAAAAAAATCCTATAAAAATGAAAAGTTCGTCTTAGTTCAGATAATTAGAGAACCTTCAGGAAATAAAGGTCCAAATTTAACAGGTAACCTTCATTTAAAAGGAAAATATGTTTATTTATACCCATTACTAACAAGTCTACGCTTAATAAAATCAGTAAAACCTACATACAAAAAGAATTACTTTCAAACTTTGGGACACTTACTAACACAAAAAACATTTGGAAGTATATGTGTTAAATTAGAAGCTATAATTTCTTCTCCTAACTTTCTAACAAAAGAAATTCAAATTCTACAAATTCAGTGGATCAAAATACTTAATCGATTTAGAAAAATAAACCAATTCAATCGAATAGGACGTCAAGAAACTTTTTTAAACAAAGTGTTATTTTTGTATAGTAAATTTTTACCGGATTTAATCTGTATTGATTCTAAAAGTCAAATTTCACAAATAAAAAACAGTTTATGTAAAATTTATAAAAAAAAAAAAATAGTTATAAAATTCTATCCAACTGGATATGAATTAATAAAACGCTATTCTGTAGACTTAGTTATAAATAAATTTTTAAAACCAACAGTCTTCTTAGGAAAAGGTAGCTATCTCATTATAGAAAAAACTGAGGCTTTAACTGTTATAGACATTAACTCAGGCTCTTTTACAAGCTTAACAACCTTGCAAAATACCAGCACCTGGGTAAATTCCGCTGCACTATATCAAGTTATGCATCAAATCCAATTAAGAAATTTGGGTGGAGTAATCATTTTAGACCTTATTGACTCTTATACCCAGCGAGACCAGATTTTCAATTTACAATACTTTAACGCATTAATGAGAAAAAATAAGCTCTTATCAACTATAATACAGATGTCTGAATTAGGATTATTAGAAATAATAAGAAATCGGCAAGGTCAAAATATATATGATGCATTTACATATGAATGTAACTTATGTAGAGGTTTAGGGTATAGAAATTCCATATCTATAAATTCTTTACAGAAAGATTATCTTTTATTATTAGATATTCAAAATACTTACCAATTTATTTAAATAATAATTATAAGGATGAGTATATAACTCAGTGGATAGAGTACCAGATTCCGATCCTGGTGGTCGTGGGTTCAATTCCCTCTATACTCACAATTCATTATGCGGGACTGTTTAGGCGTCGACACTCTAACAAAAATAATAGTATGAGGCAAGTCAAGAAAAATTCGCTTGTAAAATTGAATTTCCCTAAGAAAAGCAAATAACATAGTTAGTTTTAGTCGCAACTTAGTAGTGGCATAGCTAAATAAAAAAAGTTTATTAACAAACGGAATAGAATTCCAAAACTACTCTAGACAAAAATAAAAAAAGAGTTGCTTTAAACGTAGAATAAAGCTAAACTTGTGAACGAGTTTATTATAATTTTTAGAGTGAACGTGGGTTCAATTCCCACCAGTTCCAAAGTAACCGTAGTAGTCTACATCTATGGCCGAGTGGTCGAAGGCACCGGACTCATAATCCGTTTCTTGTAAGAGACAACGCTGGTTCAAACCCAGCTAGATGTAATATATGTAATTCATTTAGCCGACTTAATTCAAAATTCCATTTTAAATAGAACAAAAGAAAAATTACAATGAAACATACTTTGTCTGTTCTTGTTGAAGATGAATCGGGAGTTTTAACTAGAATCGCTGGACTATTCGCCCGACGAGGGTTTAATATCGAAAGTTTAGCAGTAGGTCCAGCTGAACAGGTAGGAATCTCAAGGATTACTATGGTCGTTCCAATTGAAGATAAAACAATCGACCAATTAACAAAACAACTTTATAAATTAATCAATATTTTAAAAGTTCAAGATATAACTCACGTTCCTTGTGTTGAGAGAGAACTTATGTTGCTAAAAGTTAACAGTCCAAGCCATAAACGATCAGAAATACTTGAAATTGTACAAATATTTAGAGCTAGAATTGTTGACTTAGCTGAGACATCTTTAATTATTGAAGTTACAGGAGACCCAGGAAAGATAATTGCAATCGAACAAATATTAAGTTCTTTTGGAATTATGGAGATCGCTAGAACCGGAAAAATATCATTAACTCGAGAATCAAAAGTCAGTACACAACTTTTAAAAGAGATTGTGTAACGAATACTTGGGGGTGGAGGGACTCGAACCCTCACGACTGAAAAAGCCAACAGATTTTAAGTCTGTTGTGTCTACCATTCCACCACACCCCCTAAACTCCAAGGCAGCACCCGGATTTGAACCGGGGATGAAGGATTTGCAATCCCTTGCCTTACCACTTGGCTATACTGCCTTAAAATTTAACTTGTTTTATAATACACTGTTTTTTTTTCTACGTACAGACTTAAGCTGAATTAAAATTTAAAAACTCTACTTTTTCTTATATCTTCGGCTTGTATAGTAACAAGATCAGACTTTGTTAAAACTCGATCCCCGGCAGCGAACATTCTGTTAGCCTGTCTCATTCTAGCTCTATCTATGGCGTTTCTTACACTTCTCGCATTGGCAAAATGAGGTTGCTGCATTCTTAAACGTATATATTCTAACAAAGCAATCTCAGATTCAGAAGTTAAGATATACTGCTGATCTTCTAACATCATTTTACCGATTTGCAGAAGTTCTTCAGCCGTATAATCAGGAAAGTCAACATGATTTGCAACTCTGGAAGATAACCCTGGATTAGAGGCATAAAAACTATCCATTCTATCTTTGTATCCCGCAAAAATAATAACTAAATCATCTCTTTGATTTTCCATTACTTGTAGTAAGATCTCGATTGCCTCCGCTCCATAATCTCTTTCATTATCAGGTTTATATAAATAATATGCTTCATCTATAAACAAAACTCCACCCATTGCTCGCTTTAAGACTTCTTTTGTTTTCGGTGCAGTATGACCAATATACTGACCTACTAAATCATCCCGACTTACAGTTATTAAATGTCCTTTCCTCACATACCCTAATCTAAACAATATATCAGCCATCTTTAATGCCACAGTTGTTTTTCCAGTACCTGGGCTTCCAGTAAAAGACATATGTAATCCCGGATTAGAGGATGTTAATCCTAGAGCTTTTCTTAATCTATGAACTAATAAAAGAGCTGCAACCTCTTTTATTCTAGTTTTTACAGGAACTAAGCCAATTAAATCTTCATCAAGTTGATCTAAGACTTCTTGTATCTGACGTTTTTCATATTCTTCTTGAAGATTAACCAAAATATTATTTTGATTTTTTTCCGCTAAATTAGTTAAATAATTCATAAATAAAATAAAAAGTTATCAAAAATAAGAAAATAGAAAAGTCTATAGACTTTTCTATTTTCTGAAAAATATGTAGTTAGTATCTTTCACCTTCAGGTTTACTAGTTGCATAGCTTTGAACCGTATAGCGGATGAATCTAGATTTATCTTCTGTACGAGCTAATGTGAAACCAGGTTCATTAGATGTAGGTCTTTGAACTATAAAAGAAAGACAACAGCTTTCAACACCTCTAGAGTTATCAAAAGCATTAACTTTAACGTATGTATTCGGTTTAGCTTTTCGACACGCATTAACTTCAAACATAACTGCTGCTGCATCTTTAACACCAAAAAGAGGAAGACCCCATAATTCCCAATAGAAGTTACGAGGATGTGGATCATCCGTCCATTCAACGTTAAGAGCCCAGCCTTTACGTATAGCGTACTGAATTTGCTTAACTATTTGTTCATCAGTTAAATCAGGAAGAAATGAAAATGCGCCTTGTGTTAGTCTCACGATATGAACTCCTTTAGTTAATGTGTATTTTAAAGATATCTTAAATTAAAACTATCGGTTAGACGTAGCAGTTTCGATAAAGTCAGCCGTATCTGTGGAAGCATAGTTAAATGTAATATCTTTCCAAAGATCTAATGCTGTCTGAAGAGGACCACAACTTTTAGCTGCAGCCTTAAGAATCTGAGGACCTTCAGCTAAATAATCACGTCCTTCGTTACGAGCTATTACCATAGATTCAAGAGCAACTCGGTTTGCAGTAGCACCAGCTTGAATACCGTCTGGGTGACCTATAGTACCACCACCAAACTGAAGTACCACATCATCACCTAAGTAATGAAGAAGTTGGTGCATTTGACCACAATGAATACCCCCAGAAGCTACTGGAAGACACTTAGCTAAAGAAGCCCAATCTTGAGCAAAGAATAAACCTTGTGGAAGATTAACATCGAACTTCGTTTCTAATAAAACATTGTAGAATCCTTTAACCATTAAAGGGTCCCCTTCAAGTTTACCTACAACTGTACCTGCGTGAATATGGTCAACACCAGCCATACGCATCCATTTGCAGATAACACGGAAGTTCATACCATGAGTCTTTTGACGAGAGTATGTAGAGTTACCAGCACGGTGTAAGTGTAAAATCATACTGTTGTTACGAGCCCAGATTGCCATAGATTGGATAGCTGTGTAACCAATAACTAAGTCGATCATACAAATAACACTTCCGATCTCTTTAGAAAATTCTGCACGCTCGTACATACTTTCCATTGTACCAGCTGTCACGTTAAAGTAATGACCTTTTACTTCGCCCGCAGCAGCAGCAGCTCTGTTAACACCTTCTATACCAAATAAGAAACGTTCTCTCCATCTCATGAATGGTTGTGAGTTAATATTCTCGTCATCTTTAAGGAAGTCTAAACCACCTCTAAGACCTTCGTAAACAACTCGTCCGTAGTTTTTACCTGATAAACCTAATTTAGGTTTAACTGTAGCACCTAATAGTGGACGACCGTACTTGTCAAGTCTTTCACGCTCAACAACCACACCAGTAGCAGGTCCTTGGAACGTTTTTAAGTAAGCTACAGGAATACGCATATCTTCTAGACGTAACGCATTTACAGCTTTGAATCCAAAAACGTTACCAATGATAGAGGCTGTTAAGTTTGCAAGAGATCCTTCTTCGAATAGATCTAATTCATAAGCTATATACGCGAAATACTGATCTGCAGCACCTGGAACAGGGTCTACTCTGTATGCTTTAGCTCTATAAAGATCACATGCTGTAAGAAGATCAGTCCATACAACTGTCCATGTAGCTGTAGATGATTCACCTGCAATAGCAGCAGCACACTCAACTGGGTCAACACCTTTTTGAGGAGTCATACGGAACATGGCTAAAACATCAGTATCCTTGATGTTGTAATCAGCATCCCAGTAACCCATTTTTGCGTAAGGGATAACGCCTGATTCGTAACGTTCGTTTTTGATTCGAGTCCGTGCTTCAACGGATTGAGACATACATTCCTCCTTTAAAGGTTATAGTCAATAAATTTTAAGTATAAGCTACACTTTGATATAGCTGAATTATCTTTAGTTAAATGTGTAAAACACACTTTAACTTATTAATTAATACCATAGATTAATAATAGCAGAAAACTACAAGATAAGTATAAAAAAATTTTTATTGTATTAATAAGAAATTATTATGCATTACACAAAAGCATTACTATAAAAAAATACAAAAAATTTGTCTTTGCCAAAAAGACCAAACTATAATAAGAACTCATATTCTCAAAAAAAACTGTCATAAAAAACATGAATATTTTATTTAGTTACTTAAAAGAAAATGTAATGAATCTTAATCCGAAAACTTCTGAAAATTCTATTAGTCAGTTTTTAAATGAAACCTCTAGTGGGGTCTCTTTGCAAATAAAAATTCAGACCGAATTTGATAACCCTAATAACAATAAAAAAAGTAATGATGCAATCTTGATAAAATCAGATCTAAGAGTTCTTCAAGAAAAAGCCTTAAAAATAGATAGTAGTCAAGAGAATTTTGTAAAAATACCGAACTTTTCTTGCCTTTATCAGAAAGATTTACTCACAAAACTAAAGAATGTTCCCTTATACATTGTTGTAAATGGAAATGATGAAATTATAACAGCTTCCATACAAAACTATCCAACGCTAAACTCAATTGAATGGATTCAAAAAAAATATTGGGACATCTTTTTACCGTCTCAAAGTGTAAATAAAAAAAACATAAACCTTTTCTTTTTAAATTATCAGGATGCATGTAGATATCTTCATGAAGTATGTCGTCAGGAACCAAAAGACGCAGAATTCTCAGGATTAAAAATAAAAATTGTGGGACTAGATATTTTTTATAATTTTAGTCGAATCGTAAATAAAAATTATCACAATCAATTAATAGGAGACTTAAAAGAGATTGACATAGTTCTCACAAAACTTTTATATAAAAAGTTATATTTTTTAAATCCTAAACAGAGATACGACTACAATTGGTTCCAAGGAACCCCTATTTTCATAATTAAATCACATCCAAATTCCTTTCAAACTACCTTCACATTAATGGGACATCTTCGAGAAAAAAAAGTTATATTCTTTACTATTGAAGATGCCTTAAACGCCTGGTCAGCTCATAAATCAAAAAATTCAGATTTTAAAGGAGAACCATTAATTGAAATCTATAACCTCGAAAGTCTACTTTTCGATATCGAAAGCAGTAATTCTCTTTCCCAACATGAACTTTTATTTGTACCACCAAGGAGTTTTCAATCGCCTCCAGTTACAGATGAAATTATTAGGCTTAGCACAGCATCACGATTAGAAAAGACTTTATTCAGTGCACGATTAAAATTAAAAAATGTTTATAAATTTTACTCAGCCATGTTATGGTTATTGACATCAGATACTTTACCTAATGAAGAAAACTCTTGGTAAAATGAAACTTAAGTTTATGTGCAAAAAAGTAAGCTATCCTTTACGAGAGTAATACTCAACAACTAATAACTCGTTTAATTGAAGAGCCACCCAATCTCTTTCAATGATACCTTTAACCTTTCCTGACAAATTTAATTTATCTGTTTCTAAATGGCTAGGGACATTTGCTAAACCAGGAAAAGATAGATAGCTCTCAACTAATTTTTTAGATTTTGAGCTATTTTTAACCAAAATTGTATCATTTGTTTGACATTGATAACTAGGTACTGAAACTCTTTTATTGTTAACACAAATATGCCCATGAGTAACTAATTGACGTGCAGAAGGTATTGTGGGTGCCATTCCTAATCTAAAAACAATGTTGTCTAATCTCATTTCTAAAAGTTGCAAAAGAACCTCTCCTGTTGAGCCTTGAATTCTTCTTGCATCCTTAATGTATTTTAAAATCTGTCTTTCAGTTAACCCATAATTAAATTTAATTTTTTGTTTTTCTTCTAATCTTATGGAATATTCTGAAGGTTTTCTGTTTTGATCTCCATGTTGACCTGGACGGCTAACTCTTTTTGTCATTTTTCGTGTAAGACCTGGAAGTTCTCCTAACCTCCGGACAATTCTTAAGACTGCACCTCGATATCTTGACATAATTATGTATCTCCTTGAAATATTGCTTTAAGTTTAATTTAAAAATTAATCATTTCACTTTAATTTATAGCATAAATGAATCAAATTCACATAGGCATTAATTTAAGAAAGTAAAAAACGCTTTACTACAGATATAATTTTGGTGTATAGTTATCACTATAAAACTGCTGGTGTAGCTCAATTGGTAGAGCAACTGATTTGTAATCAGTAGGTTGCGGGTTCAAGTCCCTTTACCAGCTTTTAAAAATAGAGCCCTGATCAAAAAACATTGCCAAGAATCACGTTTTTCAATTTCTTAAATAAATAAAAAAACTTCTCTGACTTTTATATTAATCCTGAGTCTTCTAATTTTATAATTCTTTTTATTGGAAGATTTGCAATTAAGGCAGTCATTCGACTGTCAGTCTTTACAGAAAATTCTGAAGTCTCATCTTCTAACTCAACATATTTTGATACTACCAATAAAATTTCCTGCCGCATCTTTTCCAAAATTGCGGCGTTTAATGTTGACCTATCATGTGCAAGAACTAATTTAAGCCGTCTTTTCACATCATTTCGACTTCCTAGATTGTCATTTCGAAATAAATTCTCAAAAAATTCGACTATCATAATAATTAAGTTGTTGTTGGGCCTAAGAAAAAATTCTTTATACGTTTTAATGGATTTTTAGAATGAAGATCAAAGTTTATAAAATCTACATTTTGTCCTTCAAGTCTGTACGCCATATTTTCAAATGCAAGTCCAGGAAGAGATATCTTTTTTCCTAAGACCAATGGCTCTCCTCTATTCGTTGAAACAATTACAGACTCATCTTCAGGAATAACCCCTAATAATGGTATAGCTAAAATTTCTCTAACATCTTCAACTGACATCATATCATTGGACTTCACCATTTCGGGTCTAAACCTATTCAACAATAAAAATATTTTTTGTATACCATTTGCTTCTAAAAGACCTATAACCCTATCTGCATCTCTAACCGCTGCTATTTCTGGCGTGGTTACAACTATTGCTTCACGGGCCGAACTAATAGCATTATGAAACCCTGTTTCTATACCTGCTGGACAATCAATTAGAATGTATTCATAGACTTTTTCAAGAATAGACATCAAATTTCGTATTTGATCGCAACTTATACAATCCTTATTGCGGTTCTGAGCAGCAGGAAGGAGACTCAGATTAGGTTGTCGTTTATCTTTTATTAAAGCTTGTTCTAAGCTGCACTCACCCGATAAAACTTCTAAAATCGTGTAAATAACTCTATTTTCTAACCCTAATAATAGATCTAAATTTCGCAATCCTATATCTGCATCTACAACAATTGTTTTGTATCCTAATCTAGCTAAAGACATACCTAAATTTGCAGTAACTGTAGTCTTCCCAACCCCTCCTTTCCCTGAGGTAATTACTATAACGCGGCTCATAAATTACATAATTAAAAATTACTCACTCAACTTCTTAGAAATGTATCCAAGATTATAAAATAATCTGATTACTTTTTTCTAAGAGTTTGCAACGTCGAAATCAAGAACTTTTCAAAAAAATATAAACCTCTGTTTGTCATAGCATAAATATATAAATTATTTTTTTCTTTTAGAGCCCAGACTTGAGAGTAAGAAAGATAACTAGAAAAAACACTGAAAATTAAAATGAAGAACCCAGTATAGATTATGGGTACTCCGGGATCTAATTTTAGTTGCAATCCTGTAGCTGGTATAATTTTTTGAACTCGGAGTACCTTACCATTTAAAAAAATCTTACTACCAATCTCTTGAAGACCTAATATTTTTTTCTCTTTTGTAGATATTAAACAATTTCCTGTTAAATCTTCTAACAGGAGAAATTTTTCTGTACTATTCTTTGTCTTTACCGGTCCAATCCAAAACCTAAGACCATTTTTTATCGAAATCTCTTTTAATCGCGCTATACTTTTTCTTCCATTATCATCTAAAAATTGTAAAGATGATATAGCCCAATCAGTTTGATAAAATGTTACTCCTTTGTATCTAAATGGCTGGTTTACAAAAATAATTCTTTTTGAATTTATTTTTAAACCTGGGTCTATAGTTTGTAACTCTGAATAAAACTGATCTACGCTACCCTGATCACTGTAAGCAATTTTAAAATCTTTTACATAGGAAACAAAATCTTGCTTAACTGACGCTAAAATACCTTTTGATATGAAGTTCTGAGGATAAAATAAGTCTCCCTTTTGTATAATCTCTTGGGCCATGTAACCTGTTAATATTCCATAAACACTCCCAAATAAAACAAGAATAATACTAAAATGAACAATTATTGGTCCGACTTTACCAATAAAACCCTTGTAAGCATATAAATTTGAATTCTGTTGAATTATATTATAGCCTTTAGTCCTTAATAAATAAGATAGATGATTTAAGCTTGAATCTTTAAGTAAGAACTTATTTTCTTTCACCCGAGTAAAGTTCTCTCGTTTAAAAAACCTCCAAAGTTTAGCCAGCTTCATAGATGGTATTTGCCTTGCAAGCGTGCAAGAAAACAAACTTAGAACAAAAATAATAAGTAATGAGAAAAACCAAAATGTTTTATAAACATGATCTAATCCTAAAAAAAGTATTAAATTATAAGACAAAAATCCTAATGCTGGATTATGTTCTGGATAATTTATTTTATAAAACGATTCAGATCGATCTTGCTCTACTACTGTTCCAATAGACGTGATAAATGCAATACATAAAAGTAAAGTTATTGCAAACTTTAGATTTCCTAGGGTATAAAACGTTCTCCAGACAGTGGATATAACGCTATTACTACTAATGTTTTTCATAGTTTTCTTTTTTTAGATTATTTAAATCACACACTCTCCTTAGGTAGGACTTGAACCTACGACCAATCGATTAACAGTCGATCGCTCTACCACTGAGCTACTAAGGAACTATTTGTTCTTTTATTACTCTATCATATAAGTTAAAAGTTTTATACAAAAAAATCTCTTTATTTTTAACAGAAGCATATTAAAAAAGCTGTTTTCTTTTTTATACACTTCTGTTATAGTGTTAAAAGCGGATGTGGCGGAATTGGTAGACGCACTAGATTTAGGTTCTAGCAAGTTAACCTTGTGAGAGTTCGAGTCTCTCCATCCGCATTAATTATAGTATTTTATACTAACTCCATCTTTGCATTGTAATTTTTATAATACCATTTGCTTGTTTTAATTCTTCTACAGTTTGAAATCCTTGTGAATTAGTTACTTTCACTATAGAATTATAGGCATATCTTTGTGTTAGTTTATCTAAAAATATATTTACTGACCATGCTTGTTGCCAAAACTGTAAATCAGCGACTAATTGGTACTCAGACCCATTCCAGGAAAAGCCTATGTCGTAATTATTATTCTGTTTTATTCTTAAATTTACGAATTGCTTGCTTGATTTATAACCATATAGCATAGGTGTTGAAGAATCCCAAATAATACCTAAATCTGTTAGAGATGTTTTTAAAATGTCTAAGTTTTTTAAGGACGTTTTTATTTTAGTAAAATGAGACATAACATGTAGGTTTACAAATTTCGCCAAATCTTTTATTGCTATTCAATAGAAGTCTTTGTTCTAATATAACACATTAATAAAAAACCTCTTCTGAAATTTACTAACTTTGTATTATTTTTTCGAAGATGCAAGTCTAACTCTACCTGCAAGTGCCCAATCTTGTAAAGAGCTGATTTTTTCTTGACTTGTATATGCCAAAGGAACAAACTCTTTTATGGAATTCGCGATATCAAGTTCGTTAAATTCTCTATTTTCATTAAAAGCTGTATGCATAGCCTCTACTATAGATTCCTCTATCTCAGCCCCAGAAAAATTTTTTGTGATTTCACTTAAAAGTGTAGTATTATACAATCCCCATGATTTAGGTCTTAATCTTGACAAATGAACCTTAAAAATAAGTTTTCTTTCCTCTAAAGTGGGTAATCCTATGAAAAACACCTCGTCAAATCTACCCTTTCTTATTATCTCTGAGGGAAGGTAATGTATATCGTTTGCTGTTGCTACAACAAATACAGAAGACTTTTTTTCAGATAGCCAGGTAATAAAAGTTGCCAATATGCGACTAGTTGTTCCACTATCTCCTTTGCTTAAACTACCACCAAAAGCTTTGTCAATTTCATCTATCCATAATATACAAGGTGACATCGCTTCAGCTAATTGGATAGTTTGTCTCATTTTAGATTCGGATTCTCCAAGAACTGATCCAAACAATTTTCCCGTATCTAACTTTAATAAGGGTAACTTCCATTCATTTGCAATGGCTTTAGCTGTCAAAGATTTTCCAGTCCCCTGAACTCCAACCAAAAATAAACCTCTAGGCGAGGGTAACCCATATGTTTCAGCTCTTTGCGATAGTGCCCCTGCTCTCTTTTTAAGCCAGCTTTTAAGATTCTCTAATCCACCTATGTCGGACATATTCTCGGTAGATTTACAAAATTCTAAAATCTTTGTTTGACTTATGATTTGTTTTTTTTCTTTAAAAATTACGTCTAAGCTTTCAACATTTATCTCTTTATACATTGTAATTATTTTGGAAAAAACCTTTCTAATTCTTTCTAATGATAAGCCTTGACATGACCGTATCAAAATGTCTATAGAGTTCTCTGGTAGAAAACTCCCTAAAGATTTCTGAACTCTTAATAACTCTGCTTTTATCTCTTTAGGTTCGGGTAATGTAAATTCCACTAGAGAAACCATATCTTTTATCGAATCTGGAATCGCAACTTCAGATGCTATAATAACAATTGTTTTATTTTGATTACGTATTGATTTAATAACATTTTTTAGTTTTCTAAGTACAGAAACATCGTTTAAAAATAGATGAAAATCTTTTAGTACAAAAAGTGCTGGATTTTCAGGTAAAAGTTTTTCGATTAGCTCAAGGGCTTGTAAAGGATTCTTAGACCCAAAACCGTTGTCGTTAGGATTATTTTTATATCCATCAATGAAGTCCCAAATGTACATCGTTCTAGATACATTTAAATTACGCGAAGCGGCTTTAATATAATATTCAACTCTTTCTTCTTCCGTAGAAAAAACATAAATCACAGGATACCTTGCTTTAAGAAGTAATGTGAATTCTTTACTAAAATTCATATGTTAAATTTTACTTAATTGAAAAATAATGATGTCGTTTCTTTAAAATAGATATTTTGTTTTTAGAGAAACGACATATCTTTATCTCACGGACAATGAATGTCTTCCAATTTTACGTCTCAATTTTAAAACTTTTTTTCCTGAAGTTGTTTTTAACCTTGCTCTAAATCCAGAAGTTCTAGATCTTTTTAACTTTGTTCCTCTTAAAGTTCTTTTGGTCATAAAGTTTTCACGAATAAATTTGATATTTTGATGATACTATAGTAAATCTTAATAAAGTATAATCTATTGCTTTAATAATGGCTGTGATCCAAGGATTAAATACACTACAGAATGTCTGACATTGGCGGTCATACTAACAAAAAGAGTATATGCTTCATTTTTGTATTCAATAAGGGGATCTTTTTGCCCATAACCTCTCCAACCTATGTTTTCTCTTAATAAATTTATCTGTTGTAGATGATTTTTCCATGAAGAATCTATTTTTTGTAATAAAAATGATCTTTCTAATTCTCTCATAAGCCCACTTTCTACAAGCTCAATTTGATTCTCTTTTAAAGAGTATAAAATTTTTATTTGCTTAAACAAATAATCTTGTATCTCTAAAATGGAGCAACTCTCTAAAAAATCACGATCTATTTTATAAGGAATTCCTAATAAATTTTCAATTTTATTTAAGAAAGTATCAATCTTTTCTTTGTTAACTTGTTTATTTTCTAAATAATAATTTATGTAATCTGCCACTGTGATCTCTGCATACTGAATAATCCAATCTCTTAAATTCGTTGATTCTAGAATTTTTCTTCTTTCAGAATAAATCGCTTGTCTTTGATAATTTAAAACTTCATCATATTCAAACAATTGTTTTCTAGTATCATAGTAGTATGATTCTACTTTTTTTTGTGCTGACTCTAAACTTTTATTCAGCAATAAAGATTCTATAGGTACATTATCGTCTATTTGAAGAGAATTCATAAAGTCTTTTATTTTATCTCCACCAAAAACTCTTAATAAATTATCCTCCAGACTTAAAAAAAAGCGAGAAGAACCAGGATCTCCTTGTCTACCAGATCTTCCTCTAAGTTGATTATCAATTCTCCTGGAATCGTGTCTCTCTGTCCCTATAACATGTAATCCCCCTAAAGAAATAACTTTATTTCTTTCTTCTAAAACTTCATAGTTAAACTTTTCTAAAAGAATTTTATAGAAAGCTCTAAGAATTAAAGTATAACGATCATCTACAAACGTTCTCTCACATGCGTCAGATAAGTAAGAATCTATTGTAAGACTCATTTTTTTTTTATTAAACAATTTAAACTTTAGCAACTCATATACATTTCTTAGCTCAGGATCTTCTAAATCTTTAACTTTACAGTTATTAAAGATAGAATCTAAAAATGCTTTCAAAGTAACTCTGGCTTTATAAGCTATATTACCCCCAAGTAAAATATCAGTACCTCTACCAGCCATGTTGGTCGCTATCGTAACCGATCTGTACCTTCCAGCTTGAGCTATTATTTCTGCTTCACGCTCTAAATTCTCCGGTTTCGCATTTAATAAGTTGTGAGGAATAGAATATTCTTTTAATAAAGAAGATAATAATTCAGATTTCTCTACACTGGTCGTACCCACAAGAACCGGCCTACCTAAGTTATACATATCACAACATTCATCAGCCACAGACTTCCATTTTATATATTGATTTTTATATACTAAATCTGAAAAGTCCCTCCGTATCATTTTTTTATTAGTTGGTACGCATATAACTTCTAAATTGTAAATTCTGTCTAATTCAGTTTCTTCTGTTTTAGCCGTTCCAGTCATCCCAGATAGTTTTGGATAAAGTAAGAAAAAATTTTGATATGTAATTGAAGCTAAAGTTTGAGTTTCATTTTTTATCTCTATATTTTCTTTAGCCTCTATGGCTTGATGTAAACCATCACTCCACCTTCGGCCATTCATAATCCTCCCCGTGAATTCATCTACAATTAAAACTTCTTTATCTTTAACGATATAGTGAACATCCTTCAGAAAAAACTCCTTCGCTTTAATAGAATTAAAGATATAAGGAGCCCATGGATCTTTTACATCATAAATATCTTTTACATTAAGATAATGTTCAGAATAAATTATACCCTCTTCAGATAAAGATATATTTTTTGCTTTCTCATCTAATTCATAATGAATACCTGAAACTAATAATTGAGCTAGCATATCTGATTTCGTATACTTGCTATGGGACACTTCCCCACTTCCAGAAATTATGAGGGGTGTCCTTGCTTCATCAATTAAAATAGAATCTACTTCATCCAATATTGAAAAATAAAATGGTCTCTGAACAATTTCTATCAAATCCATGGCCATATTATCTCTTAAATAATCAAATCCTAATTCGCTATTCGTTAAATACGTAATATCTTTGATATAATTTAGTTTGCGATCAGACGAACTCATAGAGTTTTGAATTAATCCTACACTTAATCCTAAAAATTTATGAACTTGCCCGACATACTCTGCATCTCTAGAGGCTAAATAATCATTTACAGTAACTATATGAACACCTTGACCTGTTAAAGCATTAACATAAGATGGTAAAATCGCTACCAAGGTTTTTCCTTCTCCAGTCTTCATCTCAGCTATCTTACCTTCATGTAAAATTAATCCACCTATTATTTGAACATCAAAATGTCTTAAACCTAAAACCCTACGTGATGCTTCTCTTACTACAGCGAAAGCTTCTTCAAGAAAAGTTTCTACTAAATCTCCTGATGCAATTTTTTCAATAAAAACACTTGTTCTAGACTGTAATTCTATATCAGTTAAAGGTTTTACTTCTTCTTCTAACTTGTTTATCTTATTGACAGTTTTAGAATAAAACCTAACTTTTTTTTCATCAGAGTCACCAAAAAGAGTTTGAAACATAAAAATATGTGGGTTGATTATTCATTAGAAATTCGAGCTACATAAAGCGAATTTATTTCTTTATTCATTTCAAGAATCGCCCTTATTACGGGTTTGATTTTCATATCGTTTAAAATATCTATATCTTCGTATCGTTTTCTTTTAGCTTTATTCGCAACTTGTACAGTAATCTTATACCTATTAGAGGCAACTTCTAAAAGCTCTTGAGTTTTATAAATAATATCCAAAGAACTGACTTCTAAATATTTTTTTTTCATTTATTTTTTCTTTTCTATTGTATCAAATTGATCTTCTAAATAACGCTTAACTCTTTGAATCTTTTCTCTTCATTTTTCCTGTAAAATTGCTAATTTTATTTTATAATCGATCTAAGGTTTAATTCTAAAATTAGTTCAAAATAAGATTTTCTATACTCAAAAACTATTAAATTAATATGTCCCACAACGTTAAAGTCTACGATACATGTATAGGATGTGTGCGCGTTGAATAATGAGATCTCGATCATAGTTTAAACTATGTATACTGGAATATTGTATATAAACCTAACGACTAACCTAGGTGGGAAACTAAACTGGGGACAGTAGCATGTCGTCAAAATTTGAATAAGAGAATACTAATTCACTTAATCAACTATTGGTAAAATCTCCATGATTAAAGCTGTATTGCTTAAAGTACATGAAACTCAGGGAAAACAGACCCAACGGTTTTATCAGTTAGATAAACGTTTTAAAAAGATATTTAAAATAATACATCCGTTTTAAATAAATTCCTCTTTTTATGAAAAATTAATAATTTCTAAACGTACAATCTAAAGAGATTAAAATAGGGATCTTATGAAACCAACGTAGCTGGCTACGATTCAGAAAGAATTATGCCAGGAGAGTCTGGGTTTAGAGTTTCTAAACGCCTGACAGGTAAAATAGGTTCTACAACTACTAAGGAGGTAATTCGTATGAATGACAAACCTCTAGATAGGTTAGAACATTTAAGAAAGAAGAATGTAAAAAACTCAATGTGGATTAATAAAAATCTCTATAGATTTTTTTTTCTTGAAGAGATTTACTCTGTTGTTTATAAAAGAATTAAGTCTAAGGGAAATTTTGTAAATAAAAAATTTGAGGAAAAGCTTCTCACTTCAAAAATTCAATATGTGATTGATCTAATGCGTCATAACAAGTTTAACTATATTACTCAAGAATTTTTTGATACATTGGCCTTGGATAAGAAAGATTTACATAAAGAATTTAGCTTTTACCTAGAATTAATAAAGGAAATTGTTCAGATGTTACTGATTCTAGTATACCAACCTTTTTTTTTGAAGAATAAGCAAGAACTTTTTTTAAGATCATCTTTCTTTTCGCATAAGAAAAAAGTAAACTGCCAATTCAAGATGACTAGCTGGGTTATTCAATCTAATTATAGATCGACTTTTAATGAAATTAACTTGGGTTGCATAATTAATTTGCTTAGAGAACGTATTAAAGATGAAAGATTTTTATCCCTTATTTTAAATATTTTGAAGTTTGAATCTTTTCAAAAATCAAATAAAAAGTCACAATTAGATGAGATATTACATCCAGATGGAGAAATTCTTTCTTCACTGCTTAAAAGTTTATATTTTCGTGAGTTAGATAGATTTGTTCAAAAAAAATTTCTGATGCGTGACCAAGTAAAAATTCTAATAGAAAAACAGAGGTTAGAAGCATGCAGATTTGTAGTTATCAATAATTATAAAAAACAAGATTTGAAAAATAATGTATCTTTTATCGTAAAAGAAAATCATATTTTAGACTCATGTACACTAAAAACTCAAGAACTCCCGGATTCCGTTTCTATAAACCCAACTCTTTTAGTAAAAAATATTTATATTCGCTACATAGATCAATGGATATTAGGAATAGATAATGGTTACTCAGTTGTATTCAATTTAAAACATGAAATATTACAGTTTTTACAATCTAAACTAAAATTTAAAATTACTGAGGATAAATTACAAATTACTTCTTTGTGTAATCAGCAAGTCACTTTTTTAAATTATCAAATCGGAACGACTCTGACTAATAAATCTAATTGTGTAGTCAACGATGTTGTTGTACTAAAGATTCCTGTTCGAAAAGTTGTTGCAATGTTATCTGAACGAGGCTTTTGTAATCGAAGTGGAAAACCCAAAAGCAAGAAATCATGGATCACTCACGAAGATAATAAAATAATTAAAAATTACAATGTTCTTTTAAAGAAGATCATAATGTATTATATAAAAACTAATAATTTTAATAAATTAATCCACATTCAACGAATTTTAAAGATTTCTTGTCTTCATACTTTAGCTCAGCGTCATAAATCTTCTTTACGAAAAATTTTTGAAAAATATGCTTTTAAGTTAAAAATGTAACCTAATGATAATATTTAATCAAATAGAAGCATTCCCTTGTTTAAAAAATAACGTGTAATTCAGAAATTACTTTTAATCTCACTTTTAGTTTGTGAATAAACTTCTATTTTTCTAATATATTTTTACCGGAGAGCCGGATGCAGTGAAAGCTGCATGTCCGGTTCGGGAAACGACAATTATTATAAATTGTCTATTTTCATACTCAATGTGTACGAGCCTGTCCTTGTGATGTTTTAGAAATGGTATCTTGGGATGGCTGTAAAGCAGGTCAGATAGCATCTGCTCCTAGAACGGAAGACTGTATTGGATGCAAAAGATGCGAGACTGCTTGTCCTACAGACTTTTTATCAGTTAGGGTATACCTAGGCGGAGAAACAACTCGAAGCTTAGGATTAGCGTATTAAAATATAAATTAGAAAAACTAGTGTGAAAACACTAAGTTTTTCTAATTTATTTTGAAGATTTAACTTAATAAACCTATGTAACTTAACCCAAGAATTATTCCAGATCCTACGATATGCCCCAAACTTGTACTAGCTAATAACTCTGGAAGGGTAAAATTTGAGAAAGATCCAGTCAAGGAAAGAGCTGGTCCAAAACCTTTAACTTGAATCAAATATCTTCCGATAACAACACAGAAAACATTTGAACTAATCATAATGGATGCTATTTTAGCAGACCAAGTAACAGTTTGTGGAACAACTGCTATTAATAAATCGGTGTTCATTTATTTACTTCTTATAAAAAAGGTAATTAGTAATACATTTATTGTAAGTCACTTTTTATTTAGATGCAACCTTGTCTTAAGCTAAAGAAATTGATTACTTTTAATTTCAATAAATTATGTCTAGTTCATAATACCCAACCATAACTATGTAGGCCTTTCCCTAGAAAATTTACTCCCAAATAACAAATCCAGACCACAACAAAACCGATAGAAGCTAAGATAGCTGGACCTTTACTTTGCTTTGATTCAGTTAGTCTTAGATGTAAATAAGAAGCAAAAACTAACCATGTAATTAAAGCCCATGTTTCTTTGGGATCCCAGCTCCAATAAGAACCCCACGCCTCATTAGCCCATACAGCTCCAGTTATAATCCCTATAGTCAGCATAGGAAATCCAAATCCAATAATTCTATAACTTAAGTTATCAATTTTATCTAAATAATGTAATTTTTCTTGTGAACAGTTAATATACAAAAGTTCTGAGGAACCTTTGGATAGACCTTGTGTTCGGTTTAAAAATAAAAAAACGATAGCTAATAAAGATCCTACAATTAAAGTAGAATAACTCAACATCATAACACTAACATGCATCATTAACCAATTTGATTTTAAGGCTGGTACGAGAGGTGCTGCTTTTTGCATACCTTCTGGTAAAGATAATGTTGCAAAACCAACAGTGAACATGGCTAAAGGTGCCATGACCCCTCCAATGAAACTTAATGTAGTAGTTACCTCTAAAACTAAAGTTATAAAAGTCGCCCCCCAAGTGAAGAATAATAAGGATTCATAAAGATTACTTAAAGGAAAATACCCATTTTCAACCCACCTCCAAGCTAACAAACTTAAAGTACAACAATTCGATAAACCAATGCAAAAAAATCCGAGTTGATATCCCAATTTCACATTAGGAAACATAATACTAAACCAATAACTTAAAACACTCATTAGCAATAATAAAAAGATTGCTGTATCTAAAGAGTTTTTTATATATGTAATCAAAAAATTCATAGGTATCTGTAAATTTAATTTTAAGAATAATTATATTACCCTTTATAAGTGGGGTGGCGAAAAAAAAATAACTTTATTGAAATAACAAACGAACTTTGGGTACAATCCGTTTGTTACTTCAAGACTATGAAGATTAGCCTATAGAAGCGCTAACTTTGTCAAAATAACCTGCAACTTCACTAGCTAAAGCAGAACAATCACCTTGAGGTGTAGAAAGTTTACGTTGAGAAGCAGTATTGTTCACAAATGCTACAGCACAAGCTTTCATAATACTAACAGCTCTAGCGTTAGAGTTAGCTGGAACTCCAAGAGAAGAGTAAGTTTCTTTTAGTCCGTTAAGACAACGATCTTCTAATACAGAAGAATCACCAGATAATAAAGCATAAGAAACATAACGAAGGATGATTTCTCCGTCACGTAAGCATGCAGCCATACGACGGTTTGTATAGCAATTACCACTAGGAGAAATTAGACTTGGGTTTTCACAAATCATACCGGATACTGCGTCAGACACAATGCAACTAGCATTGGAAACAATTGAGTTAACAGCGTCTAAACGTTTGTTACCTTCAGAAATGAATTTTTTAAGCGCTTGTAAATCAGCTCCACCTACATAAGCTGCTTTTGCGTCTGCGTTTGTAACCACTTTAGAAAATGCATCAAGAGCCATGGTAATTCTCCTTATTTATAAAGATTTAAACTGTACTGACTGTCAATATTCTTAATCAGTCTTTTTATGTAGTTTTATTATACTCACAATTTACTAAAATCAAATAAGAATGTAACAATCTGTAATAAATATTTAACTTCCTAGTTTAAAAGCTTCAACAAAAAAACCATACAAAAAACCAATCTTTATACCGTTTAAAATTTCAATAAAATTGAATAGGGGTTTTTTATTTAAAAAGAAACCTTGTTCGGAAATTTTTTTTATTTTATAGAGTATCTTACTAATGAGCTCTAAGGCTCCAACGAGTAAGCCTGAAGAAAAAATTCCCCAATCTCCTGTTTGCCCTAAAACTGTTGATAAGTTTATAGATAAAAAAAACCCAGTAAAATTGCGATAAAATTCACAACTATATACAAAAAAATGGTATAAAGCATCAATATTAGATATTATTAGAAAATCGATAAAATAAATCATAAAAAACCCCTGAAAACTCCAGGGGCTTTATTTTATTTATCCAACTACAGATGGAGCTACAAGAGCTACAGGTAAAGACTCTCCAGATGCAAGATCTAGAGGGAAGTTGTGAGCGTTACGCTCATGCATAACTTCCATACCTAAGTTAGCTCTATTAAGAATATCAGCCCAAGTGTTTATTACACGACCTTGGCTGTCAACTACAGACTGGTTGAAGTTAAACCCGTTAAGGTTAAACGCCATAGTCATAACTCCTAAAGCTGTAAACCAGATACCAACAACAGGCCACATTCCTAAGAAGAAATGTAATGCGCGAGAGTTGTTAAAACTAGCATATTGGAAAATTAAACGACCAAAGTAACCGTGAGCAGCTACGATGTTGTAAGTTTCTTCTTCTTGACCGAACTTGTAACCATAATTAGCAGATTCGTTCTCAGTAGTTTCACGAATTAAACTAGATGTAACTAGAGATCCGTGCATAGCAGAGAAAAGGCTTCCTCCAAAAACACCTGCAACACCTAACTGGTGGAATGGGTGCATAAGGATGTTGTGCTCAGCTTGGAACACAAGCATGAAGTTAAATGTGCCAGAAATACCTAAAGGCATACCATCAGAGAAGCTTCCTTGTCCAATAGGATAAACTAGGAAAACAGCTGAAGCTGCAGCAACAGGAGCTGTGAAAGCAACAGAAATCCAAGGACGCATACCTAGACGGTAGCTGAATTCCCACTCACGTCCTATCCATCCACAAACACCTAATAAGAAATGATCAACGATTAATTGGTAAGGACCACCGTTGTATAGCCACTCGTCAAGAGAAGCTGCTTCCCAAATAGGATAGAAGTGAATACCGATAGATGCAGAAGAAGGTATTACCGCTCCGGATATAATGTTGTTACCGTATAGTAAAGAACCAGCAACTGGTTCACGAATACCATCGATATCTACTGGAGGTGCAGCTACGAAAGCAATGATGAATACAGTTGTAGCAGTAAGTAATGTAGGGATCATTAACACACCAAACCAACCTACGTATAAGCGGTTCTCTGTGCTAGTAATCCAAGAGCAGAAACGTTCCCATAAACTTGCGCTTTCGCGTCTTTCTAAAGTAGCAGTCATGATTTTATTTTAGTATTAAGTTATAATAAGTTACTTCCCAAGCATCAATTGTGCTTGTTATATTTATTATCTACAATAAAGAGAAATAAAGCAAATAATTAATATAATAGATGCGTATGCAGGATTATAAATTTAAAATGTGTTAAATAAAAAATAATAGATCACTACATCAATAACTTTTATGTTATATTTTTCTAGAACCTATAGACTCTTAAAAAAAACCTAAATCAAAATGAAATCACAATTTGTGCAGTATGAAACTATCTATCTTCTTAAACCTGATTTAGATGAAGATAATCTTTTAAAAATAATGGATCAATACCAAGGTATACTTTTAGAAAGAGGAGCTACAAATGTTCTAATAGAGAATCGTGGTCGAAGAAGATTAAAGTATCAAATCAAACGTTTTAGGGATAGTATTTATATACAAATGAATTATAACGCAACCGGGGACGTTGTAGGATTAATAGAAAAATCAATGAAGATAAACGAATTTATTCTTCGATACCTTACAATTTCTATCAATCAAAAAGCAAATTCAGTTTAAACTAGAATAAGAAAATATTGAACTAGGTAATTAAATATTTTCTTATGAATACATTTATGGGTGTAAAGCGTAGGAGTTCCAGCTTAGCTGTTGTAAGCTATTATTTCTTCGTAATGGTCTAGTCACTAACTCTAAAATATCTTTAGAAGATGTGAAGCCATGAATATTGGCAAAGGTAAACTCTACTGACCATTTTGTGTTAATTCCTCTTGCTTCCAGAGGATTTGCGTTCGCCATACCTGTAATCACTAGATCTGGTTTTTGAAATCGAATTCGCTTTAATTGATTAAAATTATCAGGTTTTTCTATAATCTTAGGTAATGCTACATTCATCTCGTGACAAGTTTTTTCTAAGAGTGTGATCTCATTTAACTGATATCGTTTATCCATATAAGGTATGCCAATTTCATTTACAGTCATGCCACACCGTATTAAAAACCTTGCTAGGGACAACTCAAGCAAATTATCTCCCATAAAAAATACTGACTTATCAACTGTTAGTTGTAAGTAACCTTCTAAAGAATCCCAAATCTTTTTTTCTCTTTCATTTAAACCTATAGGTATAATAGAAAAAACCGAACATATTTTTTCTATCCAAGCCCTAGTACCATCAGGTCCTATAGGGAAAGGTGCTCCAATCAACTTTGCTTTATGACGTCTCATAAGAACCGTCGCTGTCCGACTTAAATAAGGGTTGACACCGCATACGTAATTTCCTTCTTGTATTTCAGGTAAATCTTTGAAAAATCTAGATGGTATCCAACCTGATACAGTAATTCCTTGTGACTTCAGTTCTAAGGATAGCTGATTTGCAACAAAATCTGGCACTGACCCAAATAATATTATAGACGGTGTAGTTACGGCTTCTATGTTATGTCTAGAATTCATTTTAAAACAACTATTTGCAATAGCTGCTAAAACTGTATCTTCACCCTGCGTAAAAGCATAATCTAATCCATTAGCTCTTGCTACAACAATAGGTATCCCAATCTCTTTTTCTAGTTTTGGAGCTATTCCTTCTAAATCTACCTTAATAATTTCTGTGGTACAAGTACCAATCCAAAAAATTACAGCTGGTTTTCTATCTATTTTTACCTGCAAACATAATCTTTTTAATTCTTCATAATCATTTAATTTAGCTGAAATATCCCCTTCTTCTAATTCTGCCATAGCATATCTCGGCTCTGAAAACACCATAACTCCCATGGCATTTTGCAAAAAATAACCACATGTTTTTGTACCAATAACTAGAAAAAAGCTATCTTGTATTTTTTGATATAACCAAGAAACACAACTTATAGGACAAAATGTATGGTAATTTCCAGTTTCACATTCAAAAGTTAAACTATTCTGCGTAGGTTTTAATTGCGCTAATGAATTCATATAAAAATTCCTGAGTTAAACAATCATTAAATCTAAAGTTTCTTCTGAAATATTCTTTTCAGTAGAATCTGATGAAACTAAATAGAAATCAGATAATAAACTAAATAATTCTCTATCCGGCGCTTCATTAGGTACGACACCTTCGGGCCTAGCAATAATCTGATCTGCTATATTAAGATAATAATCACAAACATAGTTTAAAGAACTATCAGATTCAGACATCTCAAAGAGTGTTTTTCCTTTAACCCTTGATATTCTTATATCTTCAATTAAAGGTAAGACCTCCAATATCGGCATGGAAACTGAATTTACATACTGTTCGATTAAATCTCTCTTTGCTGTTCTGTTACCTATCAACCCAGCTAACCGCAAAGAATGAGTTCTTGATTTTTCTCTTACTGAAGCAGAAATTCTATTTGCTGCAAAAAGTGAATCAAACCCATTGTCTGTCACTATTAAACAATAATCTGCGTAGTTTAATGGTGCCGCAAAACCTCCACATACAACATCTCCCAATACATCAAATAAAATTACATCGTACTCATCGAAAGCATTTAATTCTTTTAATAGCTTTACCGTTTCACCAACAACATATCCTCCACACCCGGCACCTGCAGGGGGTCCCCCTGCCTCAACACAATCAACTCCTGCATAACCTTTATAAATAACATCTTCTGGCCAAACGTCTTCGTAATGGTAATCTTTAGTTTGTAATGTATCAATGATGGTTGGTATAAGAAAACCTGTTAAAGTGAATGTACTGTCATGCTTAGGATCACAACCGATTTGTAGCACTCTTTTACCTCTTTTTGCCAATGCAACGGAAATGTTACAACTTGTTGTCGACTTACCAATGCCTCCTTTTCCATAAACCGCAAGTTTCATTTACTTATTCCCCTTAAATGTAGATAATTTATTTTGTAATATAAAATGTCGTAAATAAAAAGATGTATACAAACTATAAATCTTTTTACTTAATATTAAATTCAATTTAATTTTGAAAAGTTTTCCAAATCAATCTTTGAAATAAGACTAGTTTGATTACCAGTTAAAAGTGATTTTGCTAAAGCTAGGGCTTTCTTTGCTTCTAAATCAGCTTTACGTGTCCAATTCGCTAACCGAGAATTTTTTTTCGATTTGGAAGTTCGTTTTTTTGGAACAGCCATAATTTCTCCTCTAAAAGATGATTTCCTGTAAACTAAAGGTTTATTTTTTGTAAATTTAAATTAAAAAGAGCTAACCTGTCTTACAAAAGATGAGAGCATGCTCTCATCTTTTAAAAAATGCTATAACTTATCTAGACCCTAATCGGCTTAACTGCCTCAACGCAATTCTTGCTATGTTAAATACTGCCCAAAATGCCGCTGCTAAAACAGGAAGAAGAACTATCAAAAGTCGCATATCCATAATATAAGTCCTACGAGATATCTTTCTTAAATATTATAGCGAATGAGACCTACAGGTCATAGTCATAAATCAGAAAATCGTTATATATAGAAAAATAACCTTAATAATAAAAAAAGTCATTATATTTCTTAATTAAAGTAGACTTATAAACTCCATATAAAAAATGTTATATTCCCCCTTTACATTGGATCAACTTAGAATACTTAAAGCTATATATTCGGAAGGAAGTTTTAAAAAAGCTGCCGATAGTCTTTATATATCTCAACCTGCTGTCAGCTTACAAATTCACAATTTAGAAAAACAATTAAATATTTTAATCTTTGATCGCTGTAGCAGAAAAGCTACACTTACTCAAGAAGGTGAAATGCTATTAAAATATGGCAATAGAATACTATCTCTTTGTGATGAAACTTGTAGAGCTATAGATGATCTTCATAATTTACAAGGAGGAACATTGACAATAGGTGCAAGTCAAACCACAGGTACATATTTAATGCCCCGACTAATCGGATTGTTTCGCCAAAAATATCCCCAAGTAAGTGTACAGCTTCAAGTTCACTCGACAAGGAGAATTGCATGGAGTGTTGCTAATGGTCACATAAATCTAGCAATAATTGGAGGAGAAATACCTTTAGAACTTAAAAATATTCTACAAATAACGTCTTACGCTGAAGATGAGTTAGCTTTAATATTACCAAAATCGCACCCTTTTTCTATGTTAGATGGTATTCAAAAAGAAGACCTTTATCGATTACGCTTTATAGCATTGGACAGGCAATCCACCATTAGAAAAGTTATTGATAAGGTTTTAAAATACAATGGAATCGATAGTACAAGATTTAAAATTGAAATGGAATTAAATTCTGTAGAAGCTATAAAAAACGCTGTCCAATCAGGTTTAGGAGCAGCATTTGTATCTGTATCTGCTATAACAAAAGAACTTGAACTTGGAGTGCTACATTGGGTAAAAATTGAGGATATTATTATTAAGAGAACATTATCTATCATTGTTAACCCAAAAAAATATAGATCTAAAGCTTCTGAAGTATTTAGTAAAGAAATTTTAACTTTGTTTGTATCTCCTCATATAAAATAAAAATTTAACTATTCATGCTAAAAAAATCATATCTTAAAGTCCACCCTAATAAAAATTGTTTATTAAGAGTATCCTCTCGTAAAACTTATGTAGAAATATTAAGAAAAGAAATTCAGCTTCTTATTCAACTAATTATATACATTGAAATCAAAACGATATTACAAAAAATGGTTCTTTTAAATAAAAAATTAGAGAAAAATAGAATCGCAAGTAGTTCTAAAATCTTACCATTTATAATGGTCTCTTCTAAAGAAAAGATTCAAAAGATATTGGTTTGTAAAAAAAAACTAAATTCCTTTACTTCTTTAAATAAAACTGCGTATGAAAAATGGGATTATTTAGTAAAAACTACCCTGACAAACGGGGTATCACATAATTGTGAAGTACAACTTAAACCTATTTTGATTCTAACTTTAGAAATCTGTAGTCTTTTTTTTAAAGAATCATTTTCCAAAAACCAGAAATTTAAGGTATCTCATTTAGAGTTTTATACAAAAGACTTTTCTTCCAACAAACCCATAAATATGAGATTCAATATAAATCAAACAATTAGATTAATCATAGAAAAAATAACATTAAAAATATCTAATCTACGCAAAGAAATAATGATCTTGTAGGTTAAACCTTAAACTCTAATTCTCTTATTTTAAAAGCGGATACACACTAATCTTCTTCCTCTTTTTACCATAACTTTCAAAACTTACAGTTCCATCTAGCAAAGAGTAAATAGTATGATCTTTACCTAATCCCACATTACTACCAATTTTAAATTTAGTACCTCTTTGTCGGACTAAAATACTCCCCGCTGAAACTATATGTCCTCCATACTCTTTAACTCCTAATCTCTTTGAGTTAGAGTCTCTTCCATTTCGTGTACTTCCGCTACCTTTTTTATGAGCCATATAAAATTAAATAAATTAAATTAATATTGTACCTTCCATTCGTATACTGTCTATAATAACTCGTGTTAAGTTACTTCGATGACCTTGTTTTTTTCTTGTTTTCTTTTTTGGTCTCATTTTGTAAACTATAATCTTTTTATCTCGTAAATGACCTAGTATCGTAGCTTCAACTGAAACATTTTCTAAACAAGGTTTCCCAACTATCACATTTCCTTTATCATTGACCAGCAACACTCTTAACAAAGAGATTTTATCACCAGGATTTAAATCAATATAATTGAAGTCATAAAATTTGCCTGGTTCAATCCAGAATTGCTTTCCGCTTGCTTCTACGATTGCGTAACTTATCATCTGTGTAAACGATTAAAATTAATAGAAAAATAAATATTATAAAGTTACCTTGGCATCGTGCTAACTTCCCATGGGGTGTCCCCCAAAGTATTATCGCCGCTGTAACGTTTCACAACCGAGTTCGAGATGGATCGGAGTGGTTCCATTACGCTATAAACACCAAGGTTAAAAAATTTTAAAAACTACAAACTTAGTATAAAGTTAATTCTTATCAAGCCCTCGATCGGTTAGTACACCTCAGCTAAACACATTACTGTGCTTACACTTAGTGCCTATATAACGGTTGTTCTTACCGTGATCTTACCCACTTAAAGTGGTGAGAGTACTCATCTTAAGGTGGGCTTCCTACTTAGATGCTTTCAGCAGTTATCCACGCTGCACATAGCTACCCAGCGTTTACTGTTGGCACAATAACTGGTACACTAGAGGTGCATTTCCCCCGGTCCTCTCGTACTAAGGGGAACTCCTTTCAATACTCTATCGCCTGCACCGGATATGGACCGAACTGTCTCACGACGTTCTGAACCCAGCTCGCGTACCGCTTTCATGGGCGAACAGCCCAACCCTTGGGACGTACTACCGCCCCAGGATGCGATGAGCCGACATCGAGGTGCCAAACCTCCCCGTCGATGTGAACTCTTGGGGGAGATCAGCCTGTTATCCCTAGAGTAACTTTTATCCGTTGAGCGACGGCCCTTCCACATGGAACCGTCGGATCACTAAGGCCGACTTTCGTCTCTGCTCGACTTGTAGGTCTCGCAGTCAAGCTCTCTTATGCCTTTACACTCTGTGACTGATATCCAACCAGCCTGAGAGAACCTTTGCGCGCCTCCGTTACTTTTTAGGAGGCGACCGCCCCAGTCAAACTGCCCACCTGAAACTGTTCCTTAGCCGGGTAACGGACCAAGGTTAGAATTTTAGCTTTATTAGAGTGGTATCTCACCGTTGGCTCCAATACTCCCGCAAGAATATTTTCGTAGCCTCCCACCTATCCTGCGCAAACAAAGCCCAAACCCAATTCCAAGATACAGTAAAGCTTCATAGGGTCTTTCTGTCCAGGTGCAGGTAGTCCGCATCTTCACAGACATGTCTATTTCGCCGAGCCTCTCTCCGAGACAGCACCCTGATCGTTACGCCTTTCGTGCGGGTCGGAACTTACCCGACAAGGAATTTCGCTACCTTAGGACCGTTATAGTTACGGCCGCCGTTCACCGGGGCTTCAGT